AACACGGAGAGTTTGATCCTGGCTCAGGATGAACGCTGGCGGTATGCCTAACACATGCAAGTTGAACGAAAGCTTAATGCTTTAGTAGCGGACGGGTGAGTAATACGTGAGAATCTGCCTTTAGGAGGGGAATAACAATTGGAAACGATTGCTAATACCCCATATGCTTTTTAGTGAAGTGAAAAAGAGAAATCTGCCTGAAGATGAGCTCGCGTCTGATTAGCTAGTTGGTAAGATAAAAGCTTACCAAGGCTACGATCAGTAGCTGGTTTGAGAGGATGATCAGCCACACTGGAACTGAGACACGGTCCAGACTTCTACGGAAGGCAGCAGTGGGGAATTTTCCGCAATGGGCGAAAGCCTGACGGAGCAATACCGCGTGAGGGAAGAATGCCTGTGGGTTGTAAACCTCTTTTCTTAAGGAAGAAATAAATGACGGTACTTAAGGAATAAGCATCGGCTAACTCCGTGCCAGCAGCCGCGGTAATACGGGGGATGCAAGCGTTATCCGGAATAACTGGGCGTAAAGCGTCTGTAGGTGGTTTAATAAGTCTGTTGTTAAATATTAGGGCTCAACCCTGAACAAGCAATGGAAACTTTTAGACTAGAGTATGGTATGGGTAGAGGGAATTCCCAGTGTAGCGGTGAAATGCGTAGATATTGGGAAGAACACCAGTAGCGAAAGCGCTCTACTTGGCCTTGACTGACACTCAGAGACGAAAGCTAAGGTAGCGAATGGGATTAGATACCCCAGTAGTCTTAGCTGTAAACGATGGATACTAGATGTTGCGCGTATCGATCCGTGCAGTATCGTAGCTAACGCGTTAAGTATCCCGCCTGGGAAGTATGCTCGCAAGAGTGAAACTCAAAGGAATTGACGGGGGCCCGCACAAGCGGTGGAGCATGTGGTTTAATTCGATGCAACGCGAAGAACCTTACCAGGGCTTGACATATTACAAATTTTCATGAAAATGAAAAGTGCCTTTTGGAATGTAAATACAGGTGGTGCATGGCTGTCGTCAGCTCGTGTCGTGAGATGTTGGGTTAAGTCCCGCAACGAGCGCAACCCTTGTTTTTAGTTGCCATCATTGAGTTGGGTACTCTAAAAAAACTGCCGGTGACAAACCGGAGGAAGGTAAGGACGACGTCAAGTCAGCATGCCCCTTACGTCCTGGGCTACACACGTGCTACAATGGTTATGACAAAGAGTTGCAAACTTGTGAAAGTAAGCTAATCTCATAAACGTAATCTAAGTTCGGATTGCAGGCTGTAACTCGCCTGCATGAAGGTGGAATCGCTAGTAATCGCCGGTCAGCTACACGGCGGTGAATCCGTTCCCGGGCCTTGTACACACCGCCCGTCACACCATGGAAGTTGGCCATGCCCAAAGTCGTTATCTTAACCTTTTCTGGACGGAGGCGCCTAAGGTAGGGCTAGTGACTGGGGTGAAGTCGTAACAAGGTAGCCGTACTGGAAGGTGCGGCTGGATCACCTCCTTATAATTAGGGATGTAAAAAGCATATAAATTTAATCCTAGATCGTTTTATTTTTTATATATATACATATTAAAAGGGTTATTAGCTCAGCTGGTTAGAGCGCACCCCTGATAAGGGTGAGGTCACTGGTTCAAATCCAGTATAACCCAAATAATAGACAGAGGGGGTATAGCTCAGTTGGTAGAGCGCTGCTTTTGCAAGGCAGATGTCAGCGGTTCGAATCCGCTTATCTCCAAACAATGAAGTGAATCTTCATGTTTTTTGCTATTATCTAGTCGATAAATAAAAGTAATTTAAGAGCTTACGGTGGATACCTTGGTATCTAGAAGCGATGAAGGGCGTGACTACCGACGAAATGCTTCGGGAAGCTGGAAGTAAGCTATGATCCGGAGGTACCCGAATGAGGAAACTCTTTAATACTACCTACTGAATTAATAAGTAGGCAAGAGCAAACCTAGCGAACTGAAACATCTTAGTAACTAGAGGAAAAGAAAGCAAAAGCGATTCCCTTAGTAGCGGCGAGCGAAAAGGGAGCAGCCTAAACCACTTTAATACGTTTTAGTGGGGTTGTGGGACAAATAATTCAAGATAAAAAAGTTAGATGAAACATCTGGAATGTTGTATCGTAGAAGGTGATAATCCTGTAATCAAAAACTAAATAGTCTTTATTTGTATCCCAAGTAGCATGGAGCACGTGAAACTCCGTGTGAATCAGCGAGGACCACCTCGTAAGGCTAAATATTACTAGATAACCGATAGTGAAACAGTACCGTGAGGGAAAGGTGAAAAGAACCCCGGAAGGGAAGTGAAATAGAACATGAAACCGTAAGCTTACAAGCAGTAGGAGAACGACTCAACGTTTAACTTCGTGCATGTTGAAGAATGAGCCGGCGACTTACAGGTAGTGGCAGGTTAAGATAGAGAATATCGAAGCCATAGTGAAAGCGAGCTTTAATGAAGCGTTTGTCACTGTTTGTAGACCCGAACCCGGATGATCTAGTCATGGCCAGGGTGAAGCTTAGGTAACACTAAGTGGAGGTCCGAACCGACTGATGTTGAAAAATCAGCGGACGAGCTGTGATTAGGGGTGAAATGCCAATCGAATCCGGAGCTAGCTGGTTCTCCCCGAAATGCGTTTTGGCGCAGCGATTGATGCTTAATCTTAGGGGTAAAGCACTGTTTCGGTGCGGGCTGCGAAAGCGGTACCAAATCGAGGCAAACTCTGAATACTAAGTGTGTAGTCAATCAGTGAGACAGTGGGGGATAAGCTTCATTGTCAAAAGGGAAACAGCCCAGACCACCAGTTAAGGCCCCTAAATAATATCTAAGTGATAAAGGAAGTGGGAATGCAAAAACAACCAGGAGGTTTGCTTAGAAGCAGCAATCCTTTAAAGAGTGCGTAATAGCTCACTGGTCTAGTGATCCTGCGCCGAAAATGAATGGGACTAAGTTATTTGCCGAAACTGTGGGATGTTTACATCGGTAGGGGAGCGTTCTGTTCTAGGTTGAAGCATTAGTGTAAACGGATGTGGACAAAACAGAAGTGAGAATGTCGGCTTGAGTAGCGAAAACATTGGTGAGAATCCAATGCCCCGAAAACCTAAGGTTTCCTTTGGAAGGTTCGTCCGCGAAGGGTTAGTCAGGGCCTAAGGCGAGGCTGAAAAGCGTAGTCGATGGATAACAGGTTAATATTCCTGTACTATTTATTATTGATATCGAGGGACGGAGAAGGCTAAATCAGCCGGATTTTGGTTACCGGTTTAAATTCTTGAAGGTAAAGATAGATGGTGAAAACATCTTGAGCTAAAAAATGAGTACAAAGTACTATGGTACTAAAGTGATTGATGTCATACTTCCTAGAAAAGCTCCAAATATCTTAAATAATAAATACCTGTACCTTAAACCGACACAGGTAGGTAAGTAGAGTATACTAAGGGGCGCGAGATAACTCTCTCTAAGGAACTCGGCAAAATAGCCCCGTAACTTCGGAAGAAGGGGTGCCCTTGTAGGGCTGCAATAACTAGACCCAAGCGACTGTTTATCAAAAACACAGGTCTCCGCGAAGTCGTAAGATAATGTATGGAGGCTGACGCCTGCCCAGTGCCGGAAGGTTAAAGAAGTTGGTTAGTATTATACAAAGCTAGTGACTGAAGCCCCGGTGAACGGCGGCCGTAACTATAACGGTCCTAAGGTAGCGAAATTCCTTGTCGGGTAAGTTCCGACCCGCACGAAAGGCGTAACGATTTGGGTACTGTCTCGGAGAGAGACTCGGCGAAATAGAACTGTCTGTGAAGATGCGGACTACCTGCACCTGGACAGAAAGACCCTATGAAGCTTTACTGTAGCTTGGAATTGAATTTGGGTATACTTTGCGCAGTATAGGTGGGAGGTAAAGATAATATATTTGCGGATATATAGAAGCCAACAGTGAGATACCACTCTAAGTATATTAAGATTCTAACTTTGAAAGCCGTTAACCGGCCAAAGAACAGTTTCAGGTAGGCAGTTTGACTGGGGCGGTCGCCTCCTAAAAAGTAACGGAGGCGTACAAAGGTTTCTTCAGACTGGTCGGAAATCAGTCTTAGAGTATAAAGGCATAAAGAAGCTTGACTGCAAGACCTACAAGTCGAGCAGAGACGAAAGTCGGTCTTAGTGATCCGACAGTTCTGAGTGGAAAGGCTGTCGCTCAACGGATAAAAGTTACTCTAGGGATAACAGGCTGATCTCCCCCAAGAGTTCACATCGACGGGGAGGTTTGGCACCTCGATGTCGGCTCATCGCATCCTGGGGCGGTAGTACGTCCCAAGGGTTGGGCTGTTCGCCCATGAAAGCGGTACGCGAGCTGGGTTCAGAACGTCGTGAGACAGTTCGGTCCATATCCGGTGTAGGCGTTAGAGTATTGAGAGGCTCTCTCCTTAGTACGAGAGGACCGGGAGAGACACACCTCTGGTGTACCAGTTATTGTGCCAACAGTAAACGCTGGGTAGCCAAGTGTGGTAAAGATAACCGCTGAAAGCATCTAAGTGGGAAGCATACCTCAAGATGAGTACTCTTTAAGATCACAGTAAGATTAACTGTTTGATAGGCGTTAAGTGTAAGTATAGTAATATATTCAGCTGAGACGTACTAATAGATCGTAAACTTTTTAAACTTATACTTTATAATAGCAAAATTACGTCTTGATACTTATAGCGTAGTGGAACCACTCCAATCCATCCCGAACTTGGTTGTTAAACACTATAGCGGCAATAATACTGATAGGGAAGCCTTTTGGAAAAGTAGCTCAGTATCAAGACTCAATGAAATTCCATACAGTCTATTTTTGATTAACTGTTGTTAAATATCTAATTATATTATTATTTAGTCTTAAAGATTTTTCTAAGTTATTTACTAGTCGCCCGTTTCCTTGATAATTCATTTGTACATATATACCATCATAATATTGATTAATGTTATAGCTTAAATGTCGTCTACCTCTATGTTGTATTAGTATATTTTGACCACCTAAATTGTTTATTAGTGCTTTATATGTATTTACTAAATTTAAATTTTTATCTTCTGTAATATTTGGTCTTAAAATGTATATTGTTTCGTAATTATTTAATTTGATCATAATTATTTTTCTTTAAACTTTTATATTATAGTCTATTATCTATTTGTATTCTGACTGCTTGTGATATTACTGGTATCTTAGCATACTTGCCTTCAATTGATTTTGTAACAGCATATATAATAGTTGATAGTACAAACCAAAACAATGTATTGCATAACATAAAACCATACAAGCTCATACGAAATTCAATTGGTAAAGCTCTAAAAGTAGCACCTAATAAAGAGTTTATTAAAAATAATAAAATAGATTGTAAAACATTAAACCTGATAAAAGGTCTATCAGGTATTGGGCTTTTAGCTCTTACAAATAGATAATATAATATAAAGAATACTATAAATGCTAATGCTGGATGTGTAACATAAAATATTACAATTGGCATTAGAGTTTTTTTATATATACTCATCAAACTAAAAGGGTAATCTGGTAGTATTTGTTGTCCAAAGTTTTGTAATCCTTCTAAAAGAGGTAGCCAATAAGGAAGTATAGAGCTTGCTCTATCTATAATTGTAATACTTGTTTTATTAAAATTATTATTGTATTTTTTAAAGTAAACATAGAGTTGATATAGTATTATCGCAATTATACTACTTGACAAAGTACTGATTATAATTATAATCCATATAGGCAATTGAGTGGCCATAGTGATATAAATGTAATTAATGTTGAAAATAAAAAAAGTATAACTTTAACTTATTATTTTATTTTATATTTGAATATCTCATATGTTTAATGATTAGTTAATAAATTTTAAATATTTTTATCAGTTCTTGTGTATGAAACTTAATCTGATTTTACAATAGAATCATATAGATTTTCAAATTTTTTTTGGTCATATCTTAAGTTGTTGATATAAAATTATTTTATCTTTTTTTAATTATGTTATTAGTGATTAATCAAAAAACTTTTTCTTCATGTTTAATGCTTGGTACTGGTAAGTATCAAAATTTAAGAGAAGCTCAGGAAAGTATTGCTAAAAGTGAAGCTTCTATCGTGACAGTTGCAATAAGAAGAGCTCAAAGAGCAAAAATAATGGGTCAAAGTAATTTAATTGATGGTCTTAATTGGAAAAAATTATGGCTTTTGCCTAATACAGCAGGATGTAAAACAGCTGAAGAAGCAATACGTATTGCTTTTTTAGGTAAAGAAATTGCAAAACGTTTAGGTCAAGTTAATAATAATTTTATTAAACTAGAGGTTATACCAGATCCTAAATATCTATTGCCAGATCCTATTGGCACTTTAAAAGCTGCTGAGTATTTAGTGCAAAAAAATTTTACAGTTATGCCTTATATTAATGCAGATCCTTTGTTGGCCAAGCAATTAGAAAATATAGGATGTGCTACAGTTATGCCTTTAGCTTCACCTATTGGCTCAGGAAATGGTCTGCAAAATAAATTGAATATTCAAATTATTATTGAGAATTCAAATATTCCTGTAATTGTCGATGCAGGTATTGGTACTCCTAGTGAAGCTTGTCATGTTATGGAGCTAGGTGCGTCAGGAGTTTTATTAAATACTGCTGTTGCCAAAGCACTTAAACCTCAAGTAATGGCAGAAGCCATGAAACATAGTATAATATCAGGTAGAATGGCATATCTTGCAGGTAGAATGCAAAAAAGTTTAACTGCGAAGCCTAGTTCTCCTGTCTATGGTATCTTGGATGGTTAATTTATGTTATTAGTTATAAATAAATAGAAAATTATATGATTTTAATTATAGATAATTATGATAGTTTTACTCAAAATTTAGTTCAATATGTTGGTGAACTAGGTTTTGAAATTAAAGTAATTAGAAATGATGAATTATCTTTAACAGATATTGCTATGTTAAATCCTAGCCATATTATTTTGTCCCCAGGTCCAGGTAATCCATCTAATGTAGGTGGTGTATTACTAAATTTAATTTATTATTATGCACATAAAATTCCTATATTAGGAGTTTGTTTAGGTCATCAAAGTATTGGTTATGTTTATGGAGGTAATATAATTCAATTAAACGAGCCTGTACATGGTAAAATTAGTAAAATTTTTCACCATCAAAAGGATATATTTGAAAATTTACCAAGTCCATTTTTGGCAACTCGTTATCATAGTTTAGTAATTGATAACAGTTATTTTCCTAGCGAGCTTGAAATTACTGCATGGACTGAAGATGGTAAAATTATGGGTTGTCGTCATAAACGATATAATTTATTAAGAGGTATACAGTTTCATCCAGAGAGTTTATGGACTTATCAAGGACGTACAATTATTGAAAATTTTTTACATCAATGAAAAATCGTTTGATTAAATTGTTATTTTTATATAGTATTTTTGAGTCTTTGTTAATTCTTCTTCAAAGGTCAATTGGCCTCTATTTGTAATGCCTCTTAAGTTAATAGTATTTCTTGTACTATTAATCCAAACTTGGTAGTAAGATAAATAACTTGTGGCAATACTTACTATTAGTATTGAAAAGCCTAAATACACTATATAAATACCAGGATCTGTTTTGATTTGTATTCCTGTACTGGGAATAATTTCTTTAACGACAATACTATGATTGTTTATAATAAAACTTTCATTAATTTTAAGATTTTGTAATAATTGACCAGATGAATCATATATTAATATATTTTTGTTTAGTCCATTAATTAAAAAAAAGAATGATTTATGGTTTATAAAATTAAAATTATATACCCATGTTCTAGAATTATTGATTTGTATTTCTTTTAGTTTTTGTTGTATTAACTGATTGTCTATTTGAATTTTTAAACCTTCTAAATTCCATGATGTTTGATATAATGTTAATCCATGGAATTTTAATGGTGAGTTTACATAGATTTTTTGTTGTATTAGATTTTCGTTTTTGTTATTTAATAATGATATTAATGAATAAAATTGTTTAATAGAAGAATTTTGATTATATTCTATAAAAAAATCATCTATTTGTCCTAAAATATTATATGGTAAATGACTATATTTACCTGATTTTATAGAATTTTGTATATGAAATATTTCTCCTTTTGGTATTATTTCTTGACTTGTGAACCCAGTAAAAAGTCCTAGTATATTACCAGTAAGTGTAATAATGATGCTAATATGAACAAATATAGGAGCTAGTCTTCCAATTAAACCCTTATAGGCATAAATTTTATTACTACGTTGAAAAATGTAATAGTTATATTTATTTAAGCTGTAAATTATATTAATAAACGATTTTATAGGTAAATAGTTGACAACAGAATTTTTATTCTGGCCATAGGGCATGAATTTCCACTGACGTGCATTTCGTAAGCTTGGTAATTGTTGTGAAAATGTACAAGTAATTAAACTGCAAAAGAATAAAAATATCAGTGATATAAACCACCAAGTCGTATATATGTGGTCTAATCCAAAGTATATAATGAGTTTCCAGTTAATTAAATAGCTTATAGAAGATTTCAGAGGATAATTGGATTGATAATAGGCAGTGTTTTTATCTTGTTCAATAATTGTACCTAATACACTAATGCTACATATTGTGAGTAGCAATATAATGGAAAAATTTAAATTACTTAGTTGTTTAATGATTTTCCATTTTAAAGTTTTATATTGTAGATACTTCATATCGTAAATTTTTATTTAATGTTATTAAATTACTATAGATTAAATATATTTTCTAATAAATTAAAGCAACCCAAGGCAATCAATATAGATCCTGTAGTTGGTAAAAAATAATTCCAAGTATAATTAATCATAATTGTGTTTTTATATTGTGACATAAATTTTATGAAAAAAAAATAGGTAAAGTATATCCTGTTAAATAAAATAGCATATATACTATTCCTTTTAATATATCAGAAGAGTAATTAAGTAATATTACAATAGTTGTTAGTATTGGAGTACTACATGTTGATGAATTAATTCCGATAGTAAAACCAGTAATCCAAGTTGTAAAGTAATAGTCATTATATTTTTTTCTTTTTAAGAGTTTATATAAAAAAGAAAAATCTATCTGTAGTAACTGTAGTGAATTAAGCCCAATACATATTGTTAATATAGATGAAAAAATAGGTATATAAATAAAAACTTTGTTATAGAATTGAGTGAATATAGTAATTATTGTTATAATAATGATATTGCTACTTGTTAATCCATATATTAAAGCATTTTGATAGTTCTTTTTTTGTATATTGTTAATTGATGATAAGCCAATTGGTAGTATAGATATTAAGCAAGGATTAAAAAAAGTTAGCATACCGCCTATTAAAGATAATGTACAGCTGGATAGATAGGAATAAGTTAATTTATAATAAAATAATATGTATATTTTTTGTTGTAGATAATATGATTTCATCTCTAAAAAATTAATAATGTTATGCATTGCTATGTTTTGTTTCTTGACTGTTATTGATAATCTCCTCAGGAAGGATTTGAACCTACGACCAATCGGTTAACAGCCGATCGCTCTACCACTGAGCTACTGAGGATTGTTATATTATTTATGGATAGTATCATAACAAAAAATATTTATTCTGACAAGTCTTATGTATCATTATAAATAATAAATTAGTGACTTGTATTTAATAAAAATTTTTGATACTATTTAGTATAATTGAATTTAAAAATTAAAAAGCAGACGTGGTGGAATTGGTAGACACGCTAGATTTAGGTTCTAGTGAGAGTTTCTCGTGAGAGTTCGAGTCTCTCCGTCTGCATTTCAGGTTTATAATCTATAATTTATATATATTATATATTTATATTATGAATTCCACCTCTGGATTACCAGTTGTATAGATCCGTCTTCAAGCGTTTTTCGATTAATATTTTCAAATCCATACTTAGTACTTTCTCTCAGTATAGTATTATAACAATATTGTTGAGTAATTTTTTCTAATAATTTTGTATATGGTATATTCATATTCCATAATTGTAGATCTGCTAAAAGTGAGTATTCTTGTCCATTCCAAGAAAATATAAATAAATCTTTGCCATTATGTTGAACTATAAGATTATTAAAATTAATAGTATAATCATTATTATTATTTATTTTTTTATTTGTATAAACAAAATTTAAATCTTTTAATGTTTTTTTTAAGATTTCTTGATTAGTAATAGATGTTTTGATGCGACTTAAATGTGACATTTGATTAATATTATTTTAAATAAATTATTTATCGTTTTGTATTTTAGAATAAAAGTCTCTTTATGATATATTTTTATTCTAATTATATTATAGTTTTATGGATATAATATGAAAGGTCAAGTTAAAAGTGTATTTTTTATAATAGACTTACTGGACTATATTTATTCTAAAAACTTATATCTTTACAAGATCTAAACATTTTTGTAATAATGTAATTAACAAGTATTTTGAGCTTGGGAAGTATCCTTATTCATCCTAAACACAATTTTTATTATTATGACTGCTACTTTAGAAAGACGCGAAAGCGCAAGCCTGTGGGAACGTTTTTGTACTTGGATCACTAGCACTGAAAACCGTTTATACATCGGTTGGTTTGGTGTTCTAATGATTCCTACATTATTAACAGCTACATCTGTATTCATCATTGCATTCGTTGCTGCACCTCCAGTTGATATTGATGGTATCCGTGAGCCAGTTGCTGGTTCTTTATTATATGGAAATAATATTATTTCTGGCGCAGTTATCCCTAGTTCTGCGGCAATTGGTATCCATTTCTACCCTATCTGGGAAGCTGCTTCTTTAGATGAGTGGTTGTATAACGGTGGTCCATATCAACTAATTGTATTACATTTTTTACTTGGTGTATCTTGCTATATTGGTCGTGAATGGGAATTAAGCTACCGCCTTGGTATGCGTCCTTGGATTTCAGTTGCTTTTACAGCACCTGTAGCGGCAGCAGCAGCAGTATTTCTTGTTTACCCTATTGGTCAAGGAAGCTTCTCTGATGGTATGCCTTTAGGTATCTCTGGTACATTCAACTTTATGCTTGTATTCCAAGCAGAACATAACATTTTAATGCATCCTTTCCACCAATTAGGTGTCGCGGGTGTATTTGGTGGCTCTTTATTTAGTGCAATGCACGGTTCTCTAGTAACTTCTAGTTTGATTCGTGAAACAACTGAAAATGAATCTGCTAATAATGGTTATAAGTTTGGCCAAGAAGAAGAAACTTATAATATTGTTGCAGCTCATGGTTATTTTGGACGTTTAATTTTCCAATATGCTAGTTTCAATAATTCTCGCGCACTACACTTTTTCCTAGGTCTATGGCCTGTAGTAGGTATTTGGTTCACAGCTATGTCTGTTAGTACTATGGCTTTTAACTTAAATGGTTTTAACTTTAACCAATCAGTTGTTGATAGCCAAGGTCGCGTAATCAATACTTGGGCTGATATTCTTAACAGAGCTAACTTAGGTATGGAAGTAATGCATGAACGTAATGCTCATAATTTCCCATTAGATCTAGCTTCAGGTCAATCTCTACCTGTTGCATTAGTTGCTCCGGCTGTTAATGGATAGTTATTAATTTTTACATATAAAAAATTAATGCTTATACTATAAATTAAATATAAAAACCATAAAACATATATTATGTTTTATGGTTGCTTAGTTTTTATTTATTTATTTAAAGTATTCGAATAAATAATTAATGGAACTATATAATTTTTTTTAGGATTTAATAAATGTACCATGTTTTTTTTATTTAAATAAATAAAATCTTTAGAAAATAAGTTATGCTGATAATTTTTATTTTTATAATTTATTACTATTTTTTTTCTAAATTTTTTATTAAAAAATAAAGATTTAATATTCTTATTAAGTAAATATTTAGATATATTTGAATTGATTTCACTTTGGTTATATTTATGATTTTGTGGTATTTTTAAGTATATATTGTTTTCATTATTAAATAATTCTTGTAAACTTTGTCTTCTTCGTCGTCTAGTTAATTCTACCAATCCTAATTCTGATAATTGTACAATTTGTGGTTTTGCATAGTCTAATTGAAGTAATTTCGTAAAATGTTCAAGTAGTTGTAATTGATCTTGTTGTGATAACATATCTATAAAATCCACAATGATTACTCCATTAATATTACGTATTTTTAGTTGGTATGCAATCTCAATAGCTGCGTAAAAGTTTGTTCTTAAAATAGCTTCTTTAGAATTATCAGATTTGTTAAAAGATCCAGAATTTACATCTATGACAGTCAAAGCTTCATTACTTTCTATGATTAAGTGACCTCCTGAAGAAAGTTTTACTTTGGATTGTAATGCTTTTGATATATTTTGTGTTATATCAAATTGTTCTAAAATACATTCAGGTTGTTTGTACATTTGAATTCTAGTCTTTTTTGTACAATTCCATTTTTTTATGTAGTATTTTATTTGTTGTAGTCCATTTTCTGAATCTATAATAATATTGTTAATATTAGGATGATGATAATCTCTAATAATTTTTTGAATTAGATTTTTTTCTTTGTAAATTAGATTAGGGCAAGGTGAACATAAAGCTATTTTTTCAATTGAACACCATTGTTTTTTTAAACAATTTAAATCATCAATTATTGCTTTAGTTGTTTTGCCTTCTGCTGAAGATCTTATTAATATTCCCATCATAGATGGTTTAAGAAGAATAGCTAATGAATGTAAATGTATACGTTCATTGTGATCATATATTTTGTGTGAGATACGTATTGTATTACAGAAAGGCATTAATACAGTGTATTTGCCAGATAAATTAATGTTTGTTGTTAATCTAGGTCCTTTGTTTATAGTAGGTTCTTTGATGATTTGAACTAAAATTATTTGATTAATTGAAAGTATATCACTAATATGATTGGTGTATCTATTTTTTTTTAAGTGTTTAATATCACTAGTATGTATAAACCCACTTTTTCCATGATTACTTATTTTGATAAAAGCTGCATTGATACTGGAAAAAATCTTTTGAACAATACCTATATAGATATCATTAACTTGGTACGTTTTATTTATAGGAACAATTTCTTGTATTTTATTATTTTGTAAAATAGCTGCTATATTATTAAAACGTGAAATTATTATTTTTTTTACCATTTTTAAAATATAGCTTCTAAGATTTATAGAAAAAATAAATTTGCATAAAGCTTGGTTTTTAAAGATTTATAAATTCTTATTAATGATATTGATCTGTTATTTTTTATGTATTATTAATTACATGTACTTTTTTAATTTTTTTTTGAATAGTTTGAAAATTAACAATGCCATCAATAGTTGCAAATATAGTATAATCTTTGCCCATTTTAACATTTTTTCCAGGTTTAAATTTACTTCCTCTTTGTCTTACAATTATAGATCCTTTGATAATACTTTCTCCTCCATATTTTTTTACTCCTAGCCGTTTTGAGTTTGAGTCTCTTCCGTTTTTAGTGCTTCCGCTTCCTTTTTTATGTGCCATTTGTTTACTTATTTTGTTTTATCCTAAAATTTCTTCTATTAGCAGTCTTGTTAGTTTCTGTTTATGCCCTTGTTTTACTTTATTGTTTTTTTTAGGTTTGATTTTAAAAACAGTTATTTTTTTACCTTTTATATGTCTTAAAATTTTTGCTTTTATAGTAATTGATTTAAGGCAAGGTTGTCCTATTTGTATATTATTTTTATTATTAACTAATAGTATTCTATTTAATTTGATTAAATCTCCTGGTTCACCTGGGATATAATGTAAATCATAAAATTTTCCTTCTTCAATCCATAATTGTTTACCGCTTGCCTCAATAATGGCGTAGTTCATGTTGAATTTTGTAAAAAATATAAAAAAGTTAAATATATATTATGTTTGATTGTTTTAGTTACAATTATACTATAAATTTATGTTCTATTATTTTTGATTTATGGCTAATTTCAACATTATTTCTATCGTGATATTTATTATTTAATATGCTTTTTTTGAATCCTGATTTATTTAATGTTGTAAATTTGTCTCCATCTATAATAATTCCGTCAGGTAGTAAAAAGCTATAGCCATTTTTTAGTTGTCCATATACTGGACCTGCAGGAAATCTAAATTTTTGTGCTTTATATAGTTTAAATTTACCATATTTGTTTTTTGCGGTTAGTAAAAATTCAAAATTTAATTTATTATTGAAGGTATAAATCTGGTAATCTTGATTTTTAATTATTAAACCGGTTTGTAATATATACATATATATGCAGTAACGAAAATTAGTTTTAGCATATTTTTTACCTAAAATAATATATTTTTCTATTCCTTTAGATACGTATATATTTAATTTTTTTTTTCTATTAATAAGGCTTAAACTGGATAGTAGTCCCAATAATCCAGATATATTATTGATATTCTTTTCTGTAAGAATAATATTAGATATTTGATTAATTCTTAAATTTTTTTCTTCCATTAAATGTTGACAACCTTGACTACAATTGAAGATCCAAATATCTTTTGAGTATTGAAAATTTAAAATAAAACTAGTTGTTATATTTATAATAGATGGTTGATTACGTGTTAAGTTTATGATTTCCATCTTTCTTTTTTACAAATAATAAAAATAATCAGATTATTTTTTTATGTTATTTATTATGTATTATCACTAATATTATTATCTTCAATATAAATAAAGCTACTATTTTTACCTTTAAGTAACGATTTAGCAAGCGAGAGAGCTTTTTGGCTTTGAAAAGAAGCTTTATGTTTCCAGTTTGCTTTTCTCGATTTTGATTTTGATTTTGAAGTTCGTTTTTTAGGAACAGCCATGATTTTATTTTTTTGTAAAAAAGTTTAAATTTTTTGTTATAGAATCTGAATTCTACTATGGAATACAAAATATTTGATACTTTTGTATTCCTTAATTAATATTTATTATATACTATTTATTGTTTTTAATATTTGCGACATTACATGCTTCGAAATTGTTGTATTGCTACTCTACCAATATTATATAAAGCCCAAGAACCAGCTGCTAGTACTGGAGTTAATACTATAATTAATCGTATGTCCATATATTTATTTTTTCCTAAAATTTGTAAATAATTAAATCAGTAATATGATTTTTTGTATAATGTTATATTCATATTCTATATTAATGTATAATAAATTATACATTCTAATTTAATATTAAGATTCAAGTGTTATATTAATTATAATAGTTATATAATATTTGTGTAAATTTTATGTTTTTTTACTGATTTATTTTTAAATATGCAAGATTTACCGTTTAATTTAGATCAATTAAGAATTTTAAAAGCTATCATTAAAGAAGGTAGTTTTAAGCGTGCAGCTGATAGTTTATATGTATCCCAGCCTGCTATTAGTTTACAGATTCAGAACTTAGAAAGACAGTTAGGTATTCCTTTATTTGAAAGAACTAATAAACAAGCTAAGTTAACAGAAGCAGGTAATTTATTACTTAGATATGGTAATAGGATTCTTGCTTTATGTGAAGAAACTTGTCGTGCTTTAGAAGATGTACAAAATTTACAAGGAGGTACACTTATAATTGGAGCAAGTCAAACTACAGGAACTTATTTAATGCCGAGGTTAATAGGTTTATTTAGACAGAGGTATCCTCAAGTAAATGTTCAATTACAGGTGCATTCTACAAGACTTATTTCATGGAGCGTTGCAAATGGTCAGATTGATTTAGCTGTTATTGGTGGAGAAGTTCCTAGTGAATTAAAAGATGTTTTACAAGTTACATCTTATGCAGAAGATGAATTAGCTTTAATTTTACCAACTTCTCATACATTTTCTAAATTATCTGATATCCAGAAAGAAGATTTATATCATTTACGGTTTATTGCTTTAGATACTGAATCTACAATTAGAAAAGTAATTGATAAAGTTTTAAACCAGCATGATATAGATAGTAGTAGATTTAAGATAGAAATGGAATTAAATTCTATAGAAGCAATAAAAAATGCAGTGCAATCCGGATTAGGAGCAGCTTTTGTATCAGTTTCTGCAATTGCAAAAGAATTAGAGTTAGGTATATTACATTGGGCTAGAATAAAGAATGTAACCATTAAAAGAATGTTATCTATTATTGTCAATCCTAATAGATATAAATCAAAAGCAGCTGAAACTTTTAGTCAAGAAATTTTAACCTTATTTGTAACACCTGCACAAGATAAAATTTTTATTGAAAGTTGAATACTATAAATTTTATGTTTTTATAAAGATTCCGATTTAAATTCTCCAATTAAAACGAAACTTATTCTTAATTTAATCCATTCAATGAATTCTTTGTCTAAAGATATTATAGCAGCAGGAGTACTATTTATCTTTTTTTTTAAACCTTTGAACTCTGGTTTATTAATGAATTTAGGGTTATCTATAAACCAAAAATCTATAATTTTTTTATTGTTTAAATAATAATTTGTTCTTTCTCTTAAAATTTCTTCAATAGGTTCTGCTTCAGCCAAAAATTTTTTACTTGCAATAGCAAAATAATAATTATTCATAATTAGTGAATTATTTAATCTTAAATATTTATTTAATATTTATTATAGTATTAAATGTATTAATTTTATATTGTCTTATGTTGTTATTCTTTTACTTTTGGATTGTTATGATTATAAATTTTTAATATATATCAAAAGTTATATATGATATTATATTTTTTTTAGTTATTCATAAATTTAGGTATTAAAATTAAAAAATTTTATTAAGGTTATGACTCAATATTGGCCGTGTTATCAGAGTCTTGAATTAAATAAACAGGTTGTCAGTTTATTTTATAATACAAGGCAAAAATTATCATATAATTTATCAAATCATACAAATTATAAATTGTATGTTGATTTATTAGATTATAATAAGAAAAAAAAATTATTTTCTAATGTCTTGATAGAACTGGAGATAATGGTGTTGGATATTATTGCACTAGATTTAACAATTTCAAGTATTAAGTTATTGAGTTCTAAAATTTTATTTGATCTAATTTATAAATCTTTAAAACGATTTATACCTAAATTAAAGTATAATGATAACGATTTTTTTATCAGTTCTTCAGTTTATTTAAAAATGATTTCCAATGAATATCACTTGCTTATTGAATATTTGTTGATTTATTTAACTTATGGATCTTCTGAAATGCAAGGGTATTTTTTTGTTTTCGATTATAAAAAAACTCCAATAAGTCATGTCTATATTTTATTTGAAAATTTATTAGTTCAAGTAAGTGATTTAATAATATATTGTGTCTTAGGTCAAATGAATTCTTTGTTTAATATTATGAATTTTATAAAAAATAATGATTTGTCCAATATTTCTTATTTTTCAATTAGGTCTCTTAGTTTATTTCTTAATACTTTATTAATTCAGAATATTATTCAATTTTATATTAGTCAGCCTAAATCTATTTATGATTCTAGATATAATGTATGGTTATTAAGTTCTTCTGGTTTAGTAGTTAAATCTATTTATGTTTCTAGATGGGATGAGATTTATTTACTTTCTAAATTTCAGTTATTTATATTTTTTTTAATAGAAATACAGGATTTAATACTACCTCAAGTAGAAAAATTTGTTTTTATTATAAGTAAAATTTTTCTATATGTTTTAGTAAGTTTTTTTGGAAATACTGTGATATTTTGTATACGTTTTTTATTAAATCATATTTATAATAATAATAAGTAAGTTTTTTCAGGTAATTATTATTATAATATTTATATCTATCTTCTATTTTTTATTTTTTTACAAATGAGTCAAAAGCTAAACATTAACTTAGAAGTTGCCAAAAAAATTAATGAATTAAAGCTCAGTGTTTTTTTAAAGCAACAATTGTCTTTAATTAAAGAAATTTTTTCTTATGGTGTAGTAGGTCAAGAAGCTTTATTAGATTTGTTAATAAGTCGTCGCATCCTTAAAAATGTTAATATATCTTGTTTAGATGGTACTTTGTTTCAAACTCTTTATTCTTCTGATTTACAGGTAATTCAACAAGGTTTAAGAAATTATTTTCCGAATGGTTTATTGGAGTTTACATCATCATTTCATTTAGACTACAGAAATTTACAGACTTTATTACAAAATTATGATTATCAGGAAGCAGACCGTTTAACACATACAACATTATGTAATTTAGTGGGTTTAGATGATAATAAAAGAAACTGGTTATACTTTACTGATATACCAATGATACCTTCAGATGATTTATTAATAATAGATCTATTATGGAGAATATATTCTAGAGAAAAGTTTGGTTTTTCTAAACAGAGACAGATATGGTTAGCTAATAATTGTAATTGGAATAGATTATGGCAAAATATAGGTTGGACTTCTAAAAGTCAACCACTACGTTATCCTAATGAATTTAATTGGAGTTTAAATGCTCCATCTGGGCATTTACCTTTGTTTAATCAGTTGCGAGGTGTGCAGGTTTTATCTGCTTTATTTAATCATAAAGCTTGGACCAATTAGTTTCCTCTGATTACTTATTGATTTTTGATTGTTTTATTAAGTAAATAAAATGGTTAAATAAATACTCTGAGTCGTGTGGACCAGGACTTCCCTCTGGATGGTATTGTACAGAAAATATTGGTTTATTTTTATGTACAATTCCTGCTATTGTAGAGTCATTTAAATTAAAATGACTAATAGCTACTTGTTTGCTTAATGAGTTATTAAGTTTAACTGCAAATCCATGATTTTGACTAGTAATTTCAGCCTTTTGATTCATGCCTGCTGGATGATTAAGACCCCGGTGTCCAAATTTTAGTTTAAAAGTTTGTCCTCCAAGAGCTAAACCTAAAATTTGATGTCCCATACATATACCAAATATAGGTATGTTACAAAAGTGAATAATATTTTTTATATTATTTACAATATCAATCATAGATGATGGGTCACCTGGTCCATTAGATAATAAAATACCGTCTACTTGTAATTTTTTTATTATATCATAGCTACTATTAGCTGGTAGTATTGTTATACTGCATCCATGATTTATTAATCGTGATATTATATTTTGTTTAACACCTAAATCAATTACTGCGACATTAAACTTTTTATAATGATTGACATTAATTTTTTGATTTAAATGAGAATATGTTTTAGGTTTTTTTTGATTATATGTTAATTTATATAAATTTTTAGTTGTTACTTTATCAACAAGTTTATGATTTTTTATACTAGAAGTTGCTTGAATCATCTCTTTTATCATTTGAGTACTTAATATTTTATTTGTTATGTACCCATTCATGACACCACTATGTCTTAAATATTTTGTTAATGCTCTTGTATCTATTCCAAATATGTGTGGAATTTTTTTTTGTATTAAATAGTCTACAAAATTTATACTATGTCTCCAATTGCTTGGTTGATGACATATATTTTTAGCGATTATTCCTTTTATATATATTGTTTTAGCTTCATTATCTTCTTCATTGATACCAGTATTACCAATTTCTGGATATGTAAATAAAATAATTTGCTCTGCATAACTAGGATCTGTAATAATTTCTTGATATCCTGTAATTCCTGTATTAAATACTACTTCACCTGTCGATTGAATAGAATTCAAAAAGGACCATCCATAGTATTGAGTTCCATCTTCTAGTAAAAGCATTGCTGGATAATTTTTTTGCTTCATTTGGTTTTCATTTAATAATGAATATTATATTGTTTAATAATTAGCAAATATATTATAAAATAGATAGTTTAATAAAACTATCTATGATTTTAGTGAATATTATATTTTAGAAATAATTAGATAAATTAAGCCCATTTACCATCCTTTTGCAGCTTGTGATAATACATAATTTGCAACATTATCTATGTCTTCGTCTGCTAAACGTCCACCAAAAGCTGGCATAGCATTTTTACCGTTTTTGACTTGTGTAGTAATAGCTTCGATGCTTTTCATGCTATTGTTTTCTAGTACATCTTCTTTTAAAGTTTTTTCTGGCATAATAGCATTATTTCCCCCAGCATGACATGCTGAACAATTAGCTGTAAAAATTTGCTCACCAGCTTCAAGATCAGCAGCTAAACACTGTGCTGAAAAAAAGAAAGTATTAAAAATAAAAAATAATGTAGATAAAAGTTTCATTATTAAATTCTCTCCTAAGGAGTATATGATTTTAGTATATATTATATAAAAATTTTAATAGTTTTTGATTAATATTGCTATTAGTAGTAAATTTTCCCTCCTCCCCATTTTTCTCCACCTAATTTAGGTTGTACTAATATATGGCCTGCAATTGCAAATAAATCTTCATCTGTTAAATTTCTCATTTTGGGAAAAATTTCTGCACTTTTAATACTAGGATGTAACTCGGCAATAGAAGTTTCTCCATCATAACTTATTGGGTCTTTCATATAGTCAATCAGAGCATTAATACTATCTCGTGGTGGTGTTGCCAGTTTTAATGATTCAAGTTCAAGACCAATATTAGGATTTGTTTTTGTTATTCCTCCATTATGACATTGAGCACATGAATTATTAAATAATCTTTTACCTCTTTTAACTTGCTCTGGAGTTAATAGTATGGTTTTACCTGATTCTTCTAGTTGTACAGTTCTAGTAGTCTCGTCCAATTCTATTGCATCAGCTGAGAAACATAATATAGTAGATACTAAAGAGATAAGTATAAAAAAGGGCCAAATACGTTGTTGTTGCATAATTATGTTTAAATACTTTTTAGTGTTGATCTTAATAATATTTATAATAAATAAACAAATAAAAAAATACTTATAAAAGATGTATTTTTTTATTTGTTTATAAATAGTAATTAAAGTTAATAATTTAATTATACTTATTGTAGTGTTACTTTTAAAGTAAATATCTTTAATCAAATTTTCTTAATATTATTATATATATTTATTTGCATTCATTATAGTAAAAAGATAGTACTTTATATAAAGTTTGTTTTAATTGTGTTCTTGGAATAATTAAGTCTATGAAACCATGTTTAAAAAGATATTCAGAGGTTTGAAAGTTTTTAGGTAAATCTTCTCTTATGGTTTGTTCAATAACTCTTCTACCAGCAAATGCTATTAGAGCATTTGGTTCTGCTATGATAATATCTCCTAACATTGCAAAACTAGCAGTTACTCCTCCTGTTGTTGGAGAAGTTAAAATAGGAATATAAAGTAGCCCTGCTTGTTGATGCTTATGTAAGGCCGAAGATATTTTTGCCATTTGCATTAAACTTAGCATTCCTTCCTGCATTCTGGCACCTCCAGAAGCACAAAGTATGATCACAGGTTTTTGTATTTTCGTTGCTTTTTCGATTAATCTTGTTAGTTTTTCACCAACCACAGATCCCATACTGCCACCCATAAAACGAAAGTCCATAATCCCTAATGCTATACTAATGTTACATATATTTCCTATTCCGGTTTGTACTGCATCTAATAAACCTGTTTTAGTTTGCATATCGTGTAATCGGTTTTCATAAAGTTTTTTATCACAAAATCCGAGTGGATCTGTAGATGCAAGCTTATCGTCAATAGGTAGCCAAGTATCTTGGTCAATTATTTGTTCAATTCGATCATAACTAGAAGTAGGAAAATGATTATGACATTCTGGGCATACTTTTTGATTTTTATGTAGGGTCTTATAGTACATTAATAATCCACAATTATTGCATTTAATCCATAAGCCATCAGGAATTTTTGAAGATATCTTTTTTATATTATTTTTGATATATATATTTCTTCTTGTAGCTAGCCATTCAGATAGGGACATATTTTTTTATCTAATGATTATATAGAATAATAATATTATTATTTCACTGATTATTTAACCTAAGGAGATAACATTTCAATCAAGAGTTTAGACTTCTATGTTCTCCTTAGTTGTATTTTAATTTCTTAATGTTTTATCTTTTTGGCTTACAAATAATAATGCTAGTGTAATAGGTACAACTACAATTAATGCACCTAAAATTAAGCTATTTAAAAAACTAGATAAAGATGATGTCATATGAAATCCTTGTTTATATAATGTAAAGATCAGTTTATTAATGAATAAACTTTATAATTTAATAGTTTTTATTCATGTTTACTATTAAAGATATATATCTTTATTAACTATATACCAATATTTTAAATCTAATTTGTATATTAAGTTTAATTTTTGTATTTATTTATTAATATTTCCATTGTATTACTACTGTTCCCCATGTAAGTCCTGCACCAAAACCTGAGACCACTATTATATCGTCTTTTTTAATTTTTTTATCTTTTAGTGCTTCATCTAAAGCAATGGGTATAGATGCTGCAGATGTATTACCATATTTGTTTAAATTAGATATAATTTTATTGGATGTTATTGATAATCTATTGGCTACAGCATGTAAAATTCGCTCATTGGCTTGATGTAATAAAAGCCATTGTATATTTTCAGGTAATATATTAAGTGATGTTAAGCATTTTAATATACTAATGGGTACCTGAGAGACAGCAAATTTATAAACTTCTTTACCATTCATGTATAAGTGTTGAAATCTACCTTGATTAATATGTAATAAATGGCTGTGTTTACTGTCTATATCATTCTCTTTGTATGGTATAGATAATTGTTGTGCTTCTTTGCCATTTGTATTTAGTTGAAAACCAAGTATACCATTCTCTTCTTTTGAACATGACTGTATCACTACTGCTCCTGCACCATCGCCAAATAAAATACATGTACTTCTATCAGACCAGTCTATCCATTTAGATAAAACATCTGCACCGACAACAAGAATATTATTGTAACTACCGTTTTGTATAAATTGTGCTGCAGTGATAACGCTTAATACAAATCCTGAGCATGCTGCAGTTAAGTCAAAAGCAACAGCCTTCTTTGCCCCAATTTTTGCTTGAACTTGTGCTGCACTTCCAAAAAGATCGTTAGGGCTGGATGTTGCTAGTATTATTAAGTCAATATCTAATGGGTTCATTGAAGCATTTTTTAATGCTTTGATTGATGCTGATGAAGCTAAAGTTATAATAGATTCTTCTTTATTTTTTAATATTCTTCTTTCTTGTATTCCGGTACGATTAACTATCCATTCATTTGATGTGTTAACTATTTGGCTTAGTTCTTCATTTTTTATAGATAAATCTGGAACAGCAGAGCCTGTTGCAAGAATTCTTGCTCCTTTCAGAATTGATAATACCATATTACTTTTAAAATTCAATTGAATTATAAAAAATTAATATTTTCCATTAAATATTTAAAATAAATATTCATTTTTTATTTTATTTTTCAGTCATGTATTTGTTTTGAACTGAATTTTTATGATATTTGATATGTTTTCGTGAATTAGGGATATCAAATAGTAAAACCCGGAAAATTTACCTGTGTAATTTAGCTTGATTGCTGCTACTTTCCAGTCCTGACAAATTTCAGCTATTACATATGTAATTTTCCGAGTATATTATAATTATAACATTATAGATATGGCTTAATCAACTGTTCGTTCTTTCATGTTTATTGTGACATTCCTTGTATAATAAAGTCAAAATAAGGACAAACTAAACCAGTTTCATCATTATTTAGTGTTTCTACAGTTGCTTTTTTTAAACATTCTATAGCATCTATCATACCTAAAATTGGTACGCCTAAAGAATTATACATTTCTCTTGCACCGATAATTCCTATTTTTTCTATAGATGTTTTATCATTAGCTAAAATACCGTAAGTAATTAGTCTCAGATACCATCCATAGTCCCTTAAGCATAAAGATCTTTTACGCGCTCCTTCAGCATTACCACCAGGTGCAATATACTCTGGGTGAATTTGAAATATACTTTTGCTAGCTTTTTGTATAATTTCTTTTTCTTTGTCGCGTAATTTACTACTTATTTTTATTCTTTGTTCACCTGTAATTAAATAATTTTGTATAGATTGTAATTCACCTATACTAGGATATCTTAATTCATTATCTGCTTCTAAAATTATCTGACTAACTAAACTCATTTGATTTTTTGAGACATTATAATTGTAGTATTACTATTTTTAATAGTAATAAAAATTTATGATTGAAATAAAAAAAACAAGCTTATGATATATAGCTTGTTTTTTAAATTATTTTTTTATAATGAAAAGAACAAAATATCTGGAAAAAAACGATTAATTTCAATTAAAAAACCGGCTGTAAATGTGATCCATATAGCTCCTACTACTGGTATTGTTGATAAATATGTTAACAAGTTTTTATTCATAAATTTATTTGATTGATATTTGTAGTTATATTAATGTGTTAATAAACTAACGAGGTGATACAGTAATATCAGTATCATTAGCTAATAATTCGCCACTTGTAAATTCTTTTATTGCTGCTAGTGGCCATGTAAATCCAGAAACAGAAAATTTAAGTGCAAGAGGTACATCAATAATAATTTCTTTTTCAGTTGGTTTGTTAGTTATAGAAATTTCTTGAATATATTTTCTTCCTACCCATCCTATCCAGCCTGTAATATATATAAATAAAAGACCTGGAGCCATAAACTCTCCTGCATGATTCCATCTTCCGTCAGTGATTAAATGTGGTAAGCCATCTGTTCCACATAATACACCTGATTTGCTGTAATTATCAAACCTTAATTGTGTTTTTTTAATTTGTTCTTTAAGTGCTAAAGCAGGTGGTGTTGTAGGATCATATTTTTGCATTCTATTTTCAAGTTTTTTAATACTATTATTTAGTCTTTTATTGAATGCTGCAGAGCTTTTACATGGTTGTAAATGAGAAATTTCTGCAAATGTATTAATAGGTTGAGTTAATGTTATTATTGTAGTCATCCATAATATGGCAAATATTTGTTTCATAATTTAAATTTTTATTCCTCATGCAATAATTATTAATATAACAAAGGGTTATATATGAAGTAATATATGATAATTGTTTATATCATAAACAATAACCTATAAATACATTTTTTTATACACATAGTAACATTTATTGAAAATTTAAAGTACAAAATTTGCTTGAACTATTTGCTAGATAATTATTTCAAGTATTTATTTGAAATTTTGTAAAAAAAATAATATCATTATGACTTTTTGGAAAAAATTTTTTAAAGTTAGTCCTATTTTTGATAAATATAATAATATAGATACAGACTCTTCACTCAAGGAAGTTGTATTAGTAAAAAATTTAAAAACTAAAGGTAAATATGTAGATATTTATTTAACTACAACAAAAAATATTAATTTATATGAATTAGAGCAGCTATGTGATGCGGTTGGGTGGGTTCGTAGGCCTTTAAAAAAAGTAAAAGCTGCTATTGATCATAGTTTTCTTACAATATGCCTTTTTTATAAAAAAGATCATTCTAAAAAGTTAATAGGTTTTGCTCGAGCTACATCTGACACAGTATTTCATGCTACTATATGGGATGTTGTTGTCCATCCAGATTTTCAAGGAAAAGGTTTAGGAAAAATATTGATGAATCAACTTATAGTTGAATTAAGATGTGCAGATATAAGTACAATTACATTATTTGCAGACCCTCATGTTGTAACTTTTTATAATAATTTAGGTTTTATCGCAGATCCTGATGGAGTTAAAGGTATGTTTTGGTATCCAAGGTAAGTTTTATTGTAGTAAGATGTAAGAGTAGACATAATATATATTATATTATATACTCTGTATTATATTAATTAGACGGGATATAGCGCAGTTTGGTAGCGCGCCTGCTTTGGGAGCAGGATGTCGCAGGTTCAAATCCTGCTATCCCGATTATAAATATTGATTTAGCATTGTAATTTGCTTTTTTGCTATCTTGTTATTAGAATCTAAAATAATAATTTTATTATAAATGTTATAAGCTTTTTCGAATTTTTGTGTAATTTTATACGTTTTACCTAAGCTTAATAATGTAATCATATTATTTGGTTCTTGTTTGAGAGCTTTTGTATAATAATGAATAGCAAGATTATATATTTCTAGTGAATAGTAGCAATATCCTATTATATTGTAATATTCTGTTTCTAATGTTTTTTCTATTTGAATTTTTTGCTCCACTTTTATAATACAAGCAAGCCAATTTTTTTGTTTGATATAAGCTTGTAATAGTTCAAAAAGTTCTTTATTCTTGCTATTAAGTGTTGAGTGAATCAATTTATAGTTTTGGTAAGTTTTATAAGTTTCCTTAGTCGTTATTGAACAAGCAGTAAATAAAATAAGTATTAGAGAGGTTAAATATATCTTTATCATTATGGTATTATGAAGATGGTCAAAATATAAATGGTTGTCTTATATAATATTATACATTGTTGATTTTATTTATATATGAGTAAAGGTACTTTACAAGGTAGTAATCGTAAAAGAATTAAAAAATCTGGTTTTAGAGCAAGAGCAAAAACACCAAGTGGCAGACGTATTTTAAATAGAAAACGCAAAAAAGGGCGAAAAAAAATTAATTTATAAATATTTTAATATTGAATTATATACTAAGTTAATATGCGTTTTGAGCAAAAATTAAAGTTATTAATATCATCAAGGTATTTGTTTATATATGTTGTAACAAATGAAGAAGAAAGGTTAGAATATGTAATTAGTAAAATAATGCTTCAAGAATTTAAGAGTAATATTTATTCATGGGATTTTATTGATGGATATACAATGAATCCTAATTATTTAGGTTATGCTAAAAGAAACCCTTTAGCAGCTTTAGAGTTTATTGAAACTTTAGATTTTAGTTTAGCAAAAGTCTTTATTTTAAAAGATTTTCATTTATTCATTAGCGATATTAGTATAATTCGTAAAATAAAAAATTTGTCAAAAACATTAAAAAATATTAATTTCAATATTATTATTGTTGCTTCTGAAGTTGATATACCTATTCTTCTTAAGAATAATATTTCTTTACTAGAATTTCCTAAGCCTAATATAGAAGAAATTAGTATAGAATTAAAACGTTTATTTAATGTACTTAATATAAGCTATGATGTGAATCTTGATAATTTGGCATTTGCTTGTAGAGGAATGTCAATGGATTCTATTAGAAAATTGATAGCAAAATTAGTATTTACAAAGCAATCTCTATCTTATATTTTTCATTTAATTAATGAAGAAAAAAAACAATTTGTTCAACAGACGGATCTTTTAGATTTTTGTGCTCCTAGTAATACAATAGAAGATATTGGTGGTTTATTTTCTTTAAAGCAATGGTTGCGAAAGAGATCTAATGCTTTTTCAAAACAGGCACAGAGTTATGGACTCCCAATACCTAAAGGTTTACTGTTAGTAGGCATTCAAGGTACTGGTAAGTCTTTAAGTGCTAAAGTTATAGCTCAACATTGGAATTTACCTTTATTTAGATTAGATGTTGGAAAAATTTTTGGTGGTGTTGTGGGTGAATCTGAAAAAAATATTAGAAAAGTAATTAAAATATCTGAAGATCTTTCACCTTGTGTTTTATGGATAGATGAAATAGATAAAGCATTCAATCGTTTAGCTACTAATAGTGATAGTGGAACTAGTAATAGAGTTTTGAGTACTTTATTAACTTGGTTATCTGAAAAAAAAAAGCAAGTATTTGTTGTTGCTACAGCTAATGACGTATTATCGTTACCATCTGAGATGTTGAGAAAAGGTCGGTTTGATGAAATATTCTTTTTAAATTTACCTAATTGCCAAGAAAGAAAAATGATTTTTCAAATTCATTTAATGAAAGTCAGGCCATTGACATGGATGCTGTATGATATTGAATATTTAAGTAAGTTAACTAAAAGTTTTTCTGGTTCAGAAATACAGCAATCTATTATTGAAGCTATGAATAACGCTTTTTATGAAAAGCGAGATTTTAATAATAATGATATTATTAATTCTATTGCTGATATTATACCTTTAGCATTTACAGATCATATTAAGATAGAGTCTATGCAAAAGTGGGCGAAATTAGGCAAAATTAGATTAGCATCAAAATAATATTTGAAATTATCACAACTTTTTTATATTTCTAGCTTAAGAGCTTATTTTTTATTTGAAAATTGTTAATATTTTATTTTATCTCGTTTTTATATATATGGTTTACTGTATAATACTCAATAAATAGAAAATATTTTACAATTGATGATATTAATAATTTAGGAGTATTATGATTAGTGATAGCCAAATTTTTGTAGCTCTACTTTTTGCTTTGATCTCAGCTGTATTAGCTATACAATTAGGTACAAACTTATATCAATAGTTGATTTTGATTTGACTTGATTTCAATATCTTAAGATGTAGCTTTTTAAAAAAATATGTTACATCTTTTTTGTTGTGGATTATTATTTGATTTTTTATTTTAGAAAATAACTTTATTGTAAGATCTGATTACATATTGTTTTTTTTATTAAGATTAGTACAAAATAGTATAAGAAGAATTTTTAAAAGCTTTCTAATTATTTATTTGTTATGTATGTTAGTTAATTTTATTAAATTATTGAAATAATATAATTATTACCGTGAGTATTGCAAAAGATATAATAAGACCAATTTTTCCTTTTACTGCTATAGTTGGCCAAGAAGAAATGAAGTTAGCATTAATTCTTAATGTAATTGATCCTAAAATAGGTGGCGTCATGATTATGGGAGATCGTGGTACAGGTAAATCAACTACTATTAGAGCAATAGCTGACTTGTTGCCTGAAATAGAAGTTGTTGAAGACGATATCTGTAATTCACATATTTCTGATTTTGAGTTAATGACAGACACAGTGAAGCAAAAAGTTTATGAGGGAACAAGTATTAATACAGTTTTTACTAAGGTCCCTATGATTGATTTACCCTTAGGAGCAACAGAAGATAGAGTTTGTGGCACAATTGATATTGAAAAAGCATTAACTGAAGGTATTAAAACTTTTGAACCAGGTTTATTAGCAAAAGCTAACAGAGGTATTTTATATGTAGATGAAGTTAATCTTTTAGATGATCATTTAGTTGATATTTTACTTGATTCTGCAGCATCAGGTTGGAATACTGTTGAGCGTGAAGGTATATCTATTCGCCATCCTTCTAGGTTTGTTCTTGTAGGTTCTGGTAATCCTGAAGAAGGTGAATTGCGTCCTCAGTTGTTAGATAGATTTGGTATGCATGCTGAGATTCGTACGGTTAGAGAACCTTCATTGAGAGTTAAAATTGTTGAGCAACGTAATAAGTTTGATACTAATCCTTATTCATGTTTAACAGAGTTTCAAGATCAGCAGAATCAATTAAAGAGTAGTATTATTAATGCCCAAGAAATATTACCTAAGACTAATATTGACTATGATTTAAGAGTTAAAATTTCAGAGGTTTGCGGTGAATTAGATGTAGATGGTCTACGTGGTGATATTGTAACTAATCGTGCTGCTAAAGCCTATGCAGCTTATAGCTCAAGAGAGAATGTAGAAGTTGCAGATATTAAAAAAGTTATTACCTTATGTCTACGCCATAGACTTCGTAAAGATCCTTTAGAAACAGTTGATTCAGGTTTAAAAGTTAAACAAGTTGTGGATGCAATTTTTGATTAGTATTTTTATTGTATAGGCTCAGTAGGATTCGAACCTACATTAGAGACTTAGAAGGTCCCTGTCCTAATCCCTTAGACGATGAGCCCTATTATAATTAAAACTAATATGATATTATTTGATTGGGCGGTACTGGATTTGAACCAGTGACCACCTGCTTGTAAGGCAGGCGCTCTACCACTGAGCTAACCGCCCTTACGATTTTATCTTAATCTAAATTTTTTATTTATGCAATAAAACTATCTTTGTTCTTTTATGTAGTTTAAGCAAGTTAATTATATATATGGTTTTTCATTTAAGTCTTTATTTATATAAATATTTTATAAATATTAGTAAATTAATTTATTGTCGAATAATAAATTATAAAGTTTCAGACTTAGAATTCAAAATTCTTGTAGAGACTATGTTTGTAGTTGGTCCAGAATCTTTGAGTATAAGTTTAATTACAGCATTTTTTGTAAGTATTGTATTTACTTTACAAATAGCTAAAGAATTTCTGCATTTAAATGCTACATCTTTAATAGGTGCAGTAGTAAGCATGGCTTTTTTACGTGAATTATCTCCTGTCTTAACTTCTGTAATTATTATTGGACGTATTGGTTCATGTTTTACTGCTGAATTGGCAACTATGAAAGTCACTCAACAGATTGATGCTTTATATGTATTAAATACAGATCCTTTATTTTATTTAATTATCCCTAGAATTATTTCTTGTATTTTATTATTACCTATCTTAAATTTTCTTTCATTTATAACAAGTATAGCTAGTAGTGTTTTTGTTTGTTTTACTTTATATTCTATTACTCCTAATCTTTTTTTACATTCTTTATTTTCTTCTTTAATCTTTTGTGATTTATTGAAATCTTCTTTTAAGTCAATGTTTTTTGGATTAATTATATCTGTTGTAAGTTGTTCATGTGGATTATTGGCAAAAGGTGGTGCAAAAGGTGTAGGGCGTTATACTACTTTGTCTGTTGTTTTATCTTTATTGCTTATATTTATCTTCAATTTTTTGCTTTCTTATTATATGTTTAGCAATTTAGGTAGTTCTTTAAAAGTTTTATAATAATGATATATATAAAAGTTATTTCACATATTTCTGCTTGGTGGTCTAATATTACTTTGAAAACACGTGTAATGGTATTTATGACATTAGTCGTATCATTGATAATGAGTAGTTTGACGTTTTGGTCTTTAACAATTATTCAAGGAGATTCCATAATTACAGATACTCGTTTTTGTCAAGATTTGGGAACGTTATTTGCGTTAAATATAATTGATTTTGTAGAAGCTAATAATAGGCAAGAGCTTGCTAGTTTTGTAGAAAAAATTTATTTAAATACATCTAGTATTCGATATATATTACTATTTAATACAGATGGTAGTTTATTTTTTAGTTTACCTGTTTATAGTAATAAGATTCAAAGTTTATTGCAATTGCATAGAAATTTATTTCAATTAGAAACTCAAAATTTTTTATTTGGTATTCCTTTAGTTAAATATAATAGTATATTTAATGATTACATTATAGATATTACGATACCTTTAACAAAAAATGGTAAAAATTTTGGAAGTCTTGACTTAGGCATTAATTCTAATCCTATGCTTATTTCATCTTCAAAATTGATTCGAGGTGTTAGTATAGCTATTTTTGTATCTATTTGGTTGATGGTTATCATTGGTATAGCATTTAATATGTTAACTTTAACAGAACCTATTAAGCAGTTATTATTAGGTATTAAAAGTATTTCTTCAGGAAATTTTAACCAAAGAATAAATTTGAATTCTGATGGTGAATTAGGTGATTTGATTTTAGGCTTTAATGATATGGCTGAACGTTTAGAATCTTATGAGAAAAAGAATGTTGATAAATTGATGTTAGAAAAAATGAAACTAGAAACAATTGTTTCTACAATTGCTGACGGTGCTATTTTGGTTGATACAGAATTACGTTTATTATTTGCAAATCAGATAGCAATAAAAGCATTCAATTGGTTTAATATAGATGTCTTAGGTAAACGCATATTTTTTTATTTACCTTCTCATGTTAATGAAGCTTTATTACCTATTTTAAATAGTCTTATTAAATCACATTGTTTGCAAGATATGAAATATCAGACAAGAGAAGTATGTATTAATTTAGATTATGGTTCAAAAAAAACTTTTCGTTTTGTATTAACAACAGTTTTAGAACATAGAAGTAATGTATTAACAGGTGTTGCTATAATTGTGCAGGATATAAGCCGTGAAGTTCAGTTAAATGATGCACAAAATCAATTTATTACTAATGTATCACATGAGTTAAGAACACCTTTATCTAGTATTAGTTCTTTTTTAGAAACATTGTTGGATTATAATAATATTTTAACTATTAAACAAAAAGTGCATTTTTTAAAAATAGCTAATAATGAAACTAAAAGACTGTCTACTTTAGTAAATGATATATTAAATTTGTCTCGTTTGGAATCTGTATCTAGTTATATTTTAACACCTGTTGATATTATTAGTATTATTAATGATTCAATTAATGCCTCTTACTTAATTGCTAATTATAATAATGTGGAAATTATAGTAGAATATGATCCAAGAATTAAATGTGTTTGGGCTCATGAAAATTCTTTATTACAAGTATTTGCAAATCTTATTAGTAATTCAATCAAGTTTACAACTTTTAAAGGAAACATTGTTGTAAGATTATATATACCTACTAATTCTCATTTTAACCAAGTATATATAGAGAATTCATGCAAAAATATAGTAAGAATAGAAATTATTGATGAAGGTATAGGTATTGATAAAATAGACCAAAAAAGTGTTTTTAATAGATTTGTGAGGATTGAAAATCATGTGCATACGTTAGAAGGTACTGGGTTAGGCTTATCAATTGTTACTAATATTTTAAATAAGCATAAAACAAAAATTATGTTGCAGAGTCATTTATTTGTAGGTACTAGTTTATGGTTTGATTTAATAAAAGTTGATTAATATTTAGCTATTTCTTATCTAATTGTTGATTTAGCTTAATTTGATATATTATATATATTAAAGGTTTATATAAGTTATATTTTTTTATATAATTTATTATTATAATCTGTAAAGATACATGATTTTATATTATATACTGTTTTATATTATGTAGGAGGTATTTATTATGTCAGGAGGATCAACAGGTGAACGCCCTTTTTCTGATATTATTACTAGTATACGTTATTGGGTTATTCATAGTATAACTATCCCAGCGTTATTTGTAGCTGGTTGGTTATTTGTTAGTACAGGTTTAGCGTATGATATATTTGGAACTCCTAGGCCAAATGAGTATTTTACACAAGATCGACAGCAAGTACCATTGGTTAATGATCGCTTTAGTGCAAAACAAGAATTAGAAGATTTAACTAAAGGAATTTAGAAGGAGGTTTTATAGAATTATTATGAGTAGAGGCAATTTAAATCAACCTATATCATATCCCATTTTTACATTTAGATGGTTGGCAATTCATGGTCTTGCTATTCCAACTATATTTTTTTTAGGTGCAATTACATCTATGCAATTTATTCAACGATAGGAGATTTTTATGAGTGGTCCTAATCCTAATAAAGAACCTGTAGAATTAAATCGTACATCTTTGTTTTGGGGCTTGTTATTGATTTTTGTTCTTGCAGTTTTGTTTTCTAGTTATTTCTTTAATTAATTGAATTAAGTATAATTTTATTTTTGAGATAAAATATATATTACATATATAATTTGAATTTTAATATTTATCATTTATAATTGGAGACTTATAACAATGACAGGTACAGGTAGAGTTCCTTTATGGTTAGTTGCTACAGTAGGTGGTATAGCTGCTATTACTGTATTGGGAATTTTCATTTATGGTTCTTATTCTGGTATTGGCTCTTCTTTATAATTTTTAAAACTGTTGGTTTTATTTCAAATTTTAAAGAATTGTATAATGAATTATTTAAATCAGTCGCTTTTTTCTGTAAGCGACTGATTCATTTTATAGATTATAATTTGATTTGAGTTTCAAAAATAAATTAGGTAATATTTTCAGTTTCAATATATAAAAATAGTAGGGCCATAGTTAAACCAGGAAATATGATTCCTACTAAAGGTACTAGTATAGATGGTAAATATGATGCAGTCATGTTTATTAGTATTTATAAAATTTGTAATGATACAAGTATAATATGACTTTTTTATTTATTTGTTGAAATATTGTAAAATTTAATACTTTTCTAATCTAATTCATTATAGTCCTAATATCAATAAGTGATTGCAATTAAAAGTATAATTGGTATACATAATAAATATATAGAAATTTTTCATTATGAATAATGATTCATTTAAATTAAAATCCTCTAATTTAGAAGCAATGCGCAAATTTTCTGAGGTATATGCACAAAGAACAGGAACATATTTTTGTTCTGATATTAGTGTAACTGCAGTAGTAATTGAAGGTTTAGCAAAACATAAGGATAAATATGGGTCTCCTTTATGTCCATGTCGTCATTATGAAGATAAAAAGAAAGAAGTAATAAATGCTTATTGGAATTGTCCTTGTGTGCCTATGAGAGAAAGAAAAGAATGTCATTGTATGTTATTTTTAAATCCTGATAGTGAGTTTGCCAGTAATAATCAAAAAATTGATAAAAATTTATTATTACAGCATATCTCGAAGATTTAACGTCAATATATAAAAATATACAGGTATCAATATGTTTGTAATACCTATATAGTTTTTACGTTTTTATCAAAAGTTATATATATTATAGGTTACCTTTTTTGAAAGATAATAAAATAATAACTGCTGGACCAACTAAAACAATAATACCTAATGATATAAGTTGACCAATAACCTGCCAATTAATCATATATTTAATTTTCCTTTTTAAATTTAGTACATATTATATATGTACTAATTATACTCTTTTTTGATTTTATATTATATATAATTTTTTATATAGTTTGTTTTGTGCTTTTTCAAAAATAAGATGCTATTGAAATTAAAATGATTAATCATTTTAATTTTTGAGATTTAAGAGTTTCTATATACCTCTAATATTTCGTGTAACTTAAATGTTTTATATAAGTGAATTATAATATCTATGCCTCCAATAAATTCTTGATTAATATAGAGCTGTGGTATAGTAGGCCATTGAGAATATATTTTAATTGCATTTCTCATATGGTTGTTATTTAATAAGTTAATTGTATGGTAATCAATATTAAATGTGTTTAAAATATCTACTGCTTGTTTAGAAAAGTTACATTTTGGAGAATATCTATCACCTTTCATAAATAATATAATAGAGTACTGTTGTATGAGGTTTTCTATAGTTAAATTTGTATCCATTATTTTTTCTAAATTTATTTAATATATATCCATTGATAAAATAAAGTGATATATAGATTATTCCATGCTATTATTTTATAAGATATGTTTTGATTGTTTATATAAAAGATTATGTCTTTAATTAATTTTAGATTAATATTTTGTTTTGAATGATAAAAAAAAAATTTGTAATGTTCTAATTTGTAAAGCTATATGTTGTCTATAAATTAATTTATAGTTTAATGCTATACTAGTTCTATGACGACTATATAAATATAGTTTAATTGCATTTTGAGTTATGTACTCATTCTCCATTTTTGAACTAATAAGAAAATCATTAATTTTTTTATCTATATTGTTATTAAAGTATTTGTGAATATAAGGTATTAGTTCATGGCGTAAACGATTTCTATTAATTGTGTAATTATAATTTGTAATATCAGACCAAATAGGTAAATGTAATTTGCGACAGAGCCATTTAATTTCTGTTCGTCTAAATTCTAATAAAGGTCTATAAAGATATATTTTATTATTGAATTTTCTATATTCATTAAAGCTTGTAAGACCATTGAGGCTAGTTCCTCTAATTATATGCTGTAAAAAAGTTTCTATTTTATCTGTTTGTGTATGTGCTGTCATTATATATTTATATTTGTACTTTATTGAGTGTTGAATTAATATTTTATATCTTATTTCTCTTGCTTGTAGTTCGGAATGAACAGATTGATTTATTTGATAAATAATAAATTGTTTTGTTGTTTTTTTAATTATGTTAATTAAATGTTTAATTTGTTGTTGGTTGTTTTGTGTCCACTGGTGATCGATGTATATGTATGTAATTTTTAGTATTTGGTTATACTTTTTTTGAAAATTTTCTATTAATTGAATGAGACATATTGAATCTTGACCTCCAGAAATAGCTATTAATATAGCTTGCAGTCTATATTTTAATATAAATTTATTAAATTTTTTATTAAATTTTTTTTGTATATATGTATTCATGAATATTTTATTGCTAATTAAAGATATAGAATTTTATAAAAATTTTTATCATATTGTTGTGCCTACTAGATTTATCATTTATACTTTTTTTATAGGGTTGCTAACTCAATGGTAGAGTACTCGGCTTTTAACCGATTAGTTCCGGGTTCGAGTCCCGGGCAGCCTATTTATACTTTTTAGTATAATTTAGTTAAATTTTCTATATATAATTATTATTGTTCTATTTTTTTTAATACTTGTGGTTAATATATGAGTTTAATTTCTAATACGTTACGTAAAAATAATTTAAGATGCGCTTTAGTTCCATTTATTACAGCTGGTTTTCCTAATATAAGTACAACAATCAATGCTTTATATGCTTTAGATAATAATGGTGCAGATGTTATTGAATTGGGTATACCCTATTCTGATGCATTAGCTGATGGACCTGTTATACAAGAGTCTTCTAAAATAGCTTTAAATAAAGGTGTATGTCTTGATGATATAATTAGTATGTTAAAGTTGGTGACACCAAATTTGCATGCGCCTCTTATTATATTTACATATTATAATCCAGTTTTAGCTAAGGGTATTTTAAATTTTGTTGTAGATATATCATCGGTAGGTGTATCTGGTTTGATTATTCCAGATTTGCCTTTAGAAGAGGCTGATTATGTAATGAAATTGTGCGATAAATATGATATAGAGTTAATCTTATTTATCGCACCAACAAGTTCTGTGCATAGAATTAAGCGTATTATAGCTAAATCACAGGGATGTATCTATTTGGTGAGCAGTTGCGGAGTAACTGGAGTTAGAGATCAGATTGATGATAAAATAAATAATTTAGCTAAAAAGCTAAAAAGTCAAACAGACAAAGTAATAATATTAGGTTTTGGAATTTCTAGTATTGAGCAAGCAAAAGATATATCTAAATGGTACATAGATGGAATGGTAATAGGAAGTGCATTTATGAAAATTATGCTTCATAATTCTTCTGTTAATTCTGTTAAATTGTTAGGAGAGTTTTGTAACTCAATTAAAACTTCAATTAAGTAAAACATAGTTATAACTTAAATACAATACCCCCAGGGGAATTCGAATCCCCGTTACCTCCGTGAAAGGGAGATGTCCTAGGCCTCTAGACGATGGGGGCACATAATATTTAATTAAGTTAATACAAGAGAATGTATTAAATATACATTAACTAATTTTATTTTGAATGTCAACCTTTTCATTTATTTATTCAGGTTTCACAATTAAACGTGATCTCATTGTTAAATACACAACAGTTTGTCTAATATAGGTAACCATATTAATAAACATCTGAAAACCTTCGTTTTTGTATTCAATAAGTGGATCTTGTTGTCCATAACTTCTCCATCCTATGGACTCTCTTAATATAACCATTTTTTCTAGATGTTCTTGCCATGCTTTGTCTATTTGCTGTAATAAATAATATTTTTCTAGTTGTCTGATTAAACCAGGTCTTAGTTGTTCCATATAACTTTCACGTAAATCATATGTAATAATTAACTGTTCATATAAAAAATGTTTAACTTCCTCGATTTTCATATTTAATATATCATTTGTTAAAAATTTATCATTTATACTTAGCAACTGTTTTATTTTTTGAATAAGTATAATTTTTCCTTTAGTTGTTTTTTCATTTTTATATAAATTTAATATTTCATCTATAGTACTTTCTCCATATTCTAGTATACAATCTCTAGTAAATTTTGATTTAAGAATTCTTCTCCTTTCTGAATAAATTGCTTGTCTTTGATTATTAATAACTTCATCATACTCAAATAATTGTTTGCGTACATCATAGAAGTAAGCTTCTACTTTTTTTTGTGCTGAATTTAAACTTTTAGTTAAAATAGTTGATTCTATGGGAGTGTCATCATCTATATTAAGTGTTTGCATAAGGTTCACTATTTTTTCTCCGCCAAAAATTCTAAGTAAATTATCTTCTAGGCTTAAAAAAAAACGTGATGACCCTATATCTCCTTGTCTTCCTGCACGTCCTTTTAATTGGTTATCTATTCTTCTTGATTCGTGCCTTTCTGTTCCAATAACATGTAAGCCTCCTAGCTTTAGTATTTCTTGTTTTTCTTTGTTAAATAAAATTTTATATTCTTTTAATATTTCTAGGTAGATATTTTGTATTTTGTTATTTTTTTCTTTATGATTGCTTACAGAATTAATTTCTTCTTCTATATAATGTTCAATATTAAGATTTGTTTTAATATCTTTTGTTGTGATTTTATTTAATTGAGTTTTAATATTTGATTCAACACTTTTTGAATTATAGGTTTTATTTAAATGAAATATGTCAAGTATATAATTACATAAAACAATCTTAGTCATTATATACGGATTGCCTCCTAATATAATATCTGTTCCTCTTCCTGCCATATTTGTTGAAATTGTAATGGCTGATTTTCTACCTGCTTGTGTAATAATTTCTGCTTCTCTGGCAATATTTTCTGGTTTTGCATTAAGTAAATTATATGGTATATTAAACTCATCTAAAATTTTGGCTAAAAATTCTGATTTTTCTACATTAGTAGTTCCAATTAAAGTAGGTCTTCCTAATGTATACATATCGTAACATTCATTTGCTATAGCTTTCCATTTATTATATTCTGTTTTATAAACTAAATCAGCTAAATCTTTTCTTTTACACTTTTTGTTGGTAGGAATCTCTTGAACTTCTAAAGAATATATTTTGTCTAATTCTGTTTCTTCAGTTTTTGCAGTTCCCGTCATACCAGATAATTTTCTATAGAGTAAAAATAAATTTTGATAAGTAATTGAAGCTAAAGTTTGGTTTTCTGGTTTAATTTCAACTTTTTCTTTTGCTTCTATCGCCTGATGCAATCCGTCGCTCCATCTTCTTCCTTCCATGATACGACCAGTAAATTCATCAACTATTATTATTTCTTGTTTTTTTACAATATAATGTACATTCATTAAAAAAAGTTCTTTGGCCTTTAATGCATTAAGTATATATTGAATCCATGGATTATTTAAGCTATATAAGTTATTAGTATTTAATATATTTTCGCATTTTAAGATACCTTGGTCTGTTAAAATTATATTTCTTGCTTTCTCATCTATTTCATAGTCTATATTTTTATATAGTGTTTTAGAGATATCATAAGATATAATATATTTATTAATTGGAGCTTCAGACGGTCCAGAAATAATTAACGGTGTTCTAGCCTCATCTATTAAAATAGAATCGACTTCATCAATTATTGCAAAATCAAGCTTTGATTGTACAATATCATGTATATTAATAGCCATATTATCTCTAAGATAATCAAAGCCTAATTCATTATTTGTAATATATGTAATATCTTTATTATATTCTTGCTTTCTTTCTTTACTATTCATTGATTGTTGAATTAAGCCAACACTTATATCAAGATATTTATATACTTTTTTAACTAATTCTGAGTCTCTTTTCGCTAGATAGTCATTAACTGTAATGATGTGTACATTTTTTCCCTGAAGTGTATTTAAATAAGAAGGTAAAATAGCAACTAAGGTTTTACCTTCACCAGTCTTCATTTCTGCAATTTTTCCTTCATTAAGTATTAATCCTCCTAAAATTTGTACATCAAAAAGATGTAACCCAAGAGCACGTCTAATAGCTTCTTTAGCTGTTCCAAAGCTTTCAATTAAAATTTCACTTTCATTTTCATTGTTTGCTATTTTTATTTTTATTTTATTTGTTAGTTTTTTTAGTTCATTGTCTGAATATTTGTATAAAAGATTGCTAAAGTTATTAACTTGATCAATAATTTTATAAAATTTACGATTATTTTGATTTTTTAATAAATTAAACATATGCACTTCAATTTTATTTAGTAAAACTATTTTTTTAATAAAAAAAATCAATTATCTGAGGGGCAAAAATTTCTTGTAAAGTCACTAAGCGTTGTTCTTTATAATACATAGTATATTTTCTTCCCCATATAGGACCTTGGCAGTGGAACTGATCCTCTAAGTATTTACAATATCCATAATATATTTCATGAATATCTTTATATATATCAATTTTATATTTTATTATTGATTCACCAATAGGTTTGTATATTGGTAATTTAATAAAATTTGTATTGGACCATAAAGATTTAGCAAAGGCAAATTTATTGTATTTATAGTCTTGCAACCATATTTCTCTTTTTTTTTACTGTTAATTAATTTATATGTATATTGACTTAATATATTGATTTGTGTTTTTTGACCTGTTAATGATGTTAAAGTTTTAGTAAAAGAGCCATCACTGATTAAGATTAGTTGCCATGCTTTAGGTATTAATTTTTGGCAATAAGACTTACTATGAATTTCATCGTTATTTAAAATAATATATTTATAGAATTCAGTTTTATATCTTGGCATTTGTAGGTATTATTATTTTTTATATGTTACTTAGTAAGGATTTTCCATCCATTGCAAGAGGAATTTGTAAATTAAGTATGTCTAGGATTGTTGGTGCAATATCAGCTAAGCAGCCATTATTACGTAATGGTTTTTTTTGTAGGTTTTCATTATTATTTATTAGTATAAATGGAACTAGGTTAGTGCTATGAGAAGTACATGGTTCATTATTTTCATTTAACATATATTCTGCATTTCCATGATCTGCTGTAATAATTAGGTGACAATTAGCTAATTTAACTGCTTCAAACAGTTTTCCAATACATTTATCAACCGTGTTAATAGCTTCTATAGTAGCAGATAAGTTTCCTGTATGTCCTACCATATCTGGATTGGCATAATTGATTACTATAAAATGGTAATAATTTTTTTTAATTGTTTTGATAATGCTATTTGTTAATGTATATGCTGACATTTCTGGTGCTAAATCATATGTTTCAACTTTAGGGCTAGATATTAATTCTCTATCTTCTCCAGGAAATGGTTCTTCAAGACCTCCATTAAAAAAGTATGTAACATGTGCATATTTTTCTGTTTCTGCTAGTCTAAATTGTTTTAAGCCATGTTGAGAAATAATTTCTCCTAAGAAATGGTTCTTCTGCTCTGGTGGAAATACTATTGGTATACACAAGCTGGCATCATATTGTGTGAAACTAATTACACTTAGATTTTTTTGGTGATGAGTTGTAAAACCTTTAAAAGTTTTTTTTGTAAAACAGTGAATTAATTGCCTCATTCTATCTGGTCGAAAGTTAAAGAAGATTATTCCATCATTATTACTAATTTCCCCTGAATATATTCTCGTTGGTATGATAAATTCATCAGATATACCTTGATCATAACTATTTTGAATGAAAGTTATTGGGTCATTAGTAGTGCAAATTTGGTTATTGATTAAAATATCATATGCTTTTTTTGTTCTTGACCATCTACAATCTCTGTCCATACTATAATATCTGCCACTAATTGTACATATATTAATATTTTTTATATTTTTGATTTCTTGAATAATTTCTTGAACAAATATTTGAGAAGCATTTGGTTTTGTATCTCTTCCATCAGTAATAATATGTATACAAGTTGTAATATTATAAGTTTTTATTATCTTAATTAATGCTATTAAGTGTGATATATGCGAATGTACTCCACCATCTGAACAAAGACCAATAAGATGTAGTTTTGAGTTATTTAACTTCGTTTTTTTGCAAATATTATTTAATGTTGAGTTTTTAAAGAAGCTTTTGTTTTTAATAGATGTGCTAATTCTTACTAAATCTTGATTAATAATTCTTCCAGCTCCTATAGTGGTATGTCCTACTTCTGAGTTACCCATTTGGTCAGTTGGTAAACCAACATCTTTACCTGATGCGTTTAAAAGTGTATGATTATATGTATTCCATAAGTAATCTATGTTTGGAGTATTAGCTAGCTTTATAGCATTGCCATTTGAATTATTGCTATATCCCCAACCATCAAGAATTGTGAGAATAATAGGATTAAAAGTTTCGTTTTTCATAATACTAAATAGAAAAATCAAATTTTTAGTTTGTATATACAATAAAATAGGATTAAGAGAATATTGTTTAATTATATTATATTTGAAGTTTAATTTATAAGGATATAAACAACAGTTTTTAATTTTCAAGTCGAGTATTCATGATTTCAAAACAAATATAACAAATAGAAAACTAGAAATAAATTAATCATATGATTTAATAAAATCAAATCTTTCTATTTCTAGTTATCTAATTATATAATAGTATTTAACTTAAAACATTAATAGCGTAGTCGAAGTAAGTATTTGCTTCAATAGCTGATTGACCAGATAAGCCGTGACTAGATTTAATATATTGCAATGCTTCTATGTACCAACTTGGTGATAGTTCAAAACTTCGATTAATTTCTTCTAAACCAGCAACTAAATATTCATCCATAGGTCCTGTAGCTCCTACAACTAAGCAATACGTGGTCATTCTTAAGTAATAACCTATATCTCTTGCACATTTAGCTTTGCCAATTGCACTAGATGCGTAAGTAGGACCGGGCATTTGAGTTACAAAAGGGAATTTAGTATAAACTGCTTGAGCTGCACCAGTAATTAGTCTTTGTGCATTACTTGTTAGTATTTTTGCTGCTTCCAAACTAGCTGTTGCTCTTTGATATCTTCCGTTAATAGATTGTAGTTCACCGTTACTTAAAAATCTTCCTTGACTATCAGCTGATGCAATAGCTTCTGTAATAGGTGTTTTCATAGTAATGAGTTATATCCTTAATTGATTGAATATGATTTGTATAAATTGTAAAAAATATTAATAGCTAATAAATTATGTAACTGCAATGGCTGCACGATCGAAATAAACACTTAATTCTGCAGTTAAAGAGCTGCAGTCTCCTAATGTTACTCCACTGCGATCATTTGCTAATGCAATACAGGCTTCTTTCATTTTTTGTATTGCTACTGCTACAGATGTACCAGGTGTTCCTAAGGCTTGATATGTTTCTCTCAGGCCGTTTAGACATCTGTCATCTAGTACACTGGAATCTCCAGCTACCATTGCATAACTTACATATCTTAAAATAATTTCCATATCTCTTAGACAGGCAGCCATTCTTCTAGAAGTATAAGCATTACCACCAGGTTGAATTAGTTGTGGCTGTTCTGCAAATAGAGCACGAGCAGCATTTGTTACAATAGCAGAAGCGTTAGAGTTAATTTTATTAATGATATCTAATCGTTTATTACCTTCTGAAACCATAGCTTCTAAGGCACCTATTTGTTGATTGCTTAGAAATTCTCCCCTAGCATCAGCTTGTGCCACAACTTTAGCAAATGCATCTAGCATATTATATTTCTCCTTGAGTTTTATTAGCAATAAGATAACTATTCAAGAACTAATAGTCTGTATGATTATTACTTCTTATCAATTTATTATACAATCTTATTTATTTTTTTTTAAAAAAAAATATTAAAAAGATATACTTCTATACTTGTTTTAATCAATAATTATTTCAGGTTGCGTAATTTCATCTAGCATTTCTAATATGGCTCTTATAATAGGTTTGATCAATGGATCTTCAATAATATCAATATCTTCATATTTTTTTCTTTTTGCTCTATTTGCAATTTGCATGGTGATTCTATATCTATTGTTTGATAATTCTAATAGTTCTTCTGTTTTATATATAATTTGACTTGAGCCAATATTTTGGTGTTTATTCATTAAAAAAAGTTTTTCATAAGTTAAGTATTAGTAGAAATATTTAATGTATTTTTTAAAAAAAAATATGTAATATTAGATTCATGATATTTTTTTGATTGATTTATATTATAGGTGTTGCTTCAATATTTATAACATTTTTTAATTTAATAAGTAATGAGTTAAATTAGTGTCAATTATTATATATTATAAAATTTTTTTATTTCTATATTTTTTTATTTACTATTCAAGTAAATGATAGTTGTGAAATATATTAATTTAATATATAAGTAAAAAAAATCTTTATATATTTTAGTTTAATATAAATAATAATACTGTATGCAAATATCTAAAAATTTTACTAATAAGCTGGGTCAGTATCCAGGTTATCCTTCTTGTGTTACGGAGCGAGATGCTTGTGGCGTAGGTTTTATTGCTCAAATTAATCATTTACCTTCACATACTTTAGTGTTACAAGCTTTAAATGCATTAACATGTATGGAACATAGAGGTGGTTGTAGTGCGGATGGTATTTCAGGTGATGGTTCAGGTATTATGACGCAGATACCTTGGAAAATAATTTTAGAAAATATGGCTCAAGATCCTATGTGTGATCTTCAACATATGGCTGTTGCAAATATTTTTTTCCCTTCTGAAAATTTTGAGCCTTTACTTAAAATATGTGAGTGGGTATTAGAAGAAGAAGAATTACTTGTAATAATTTGGAGAACTGTCCCAGTTGATTCATCTATAGTTGGTAAATATGCTAAGATAACCCAACCTTTTATTAAGCAATTAGTAGTATCTTCTAAATTAAAAGGTGATTCTTTAGAAAGAAAATTATATGTTACTAGAAAAAAAATAGAAAAATTAATTGCTCAAACATTATCAGATTTTAATAAACAGTTTTATATTTGTTCTTTTTCTTCTAGAACTATTGTATATAAAGGAATGGTTCGTTCTGAAGTGTTATCGAAGTATTATTTGGATTTATTGAATATCAATTATGAAAGTAGTTTTGCTTTATATCACAGAAGATTTAGTACTAATACAATGCCTAAATGGCCTTTGGCTCAACCAATGAGATTCATGGCACATAATGGTGAAATTAATACATTATTAGGTAATTTAAATTGGATGAAGTCTAAAGAAGTGTTGCTAAGTCATGAATATTGGGATGCATGCCAACAAGTTCTTTTACCAATTACGAATAATGAAAATAGTGATTCTGCTAATTTGGACTCTGTTCTAGAACTTTTTGTACAATCAGGTAAAAGTCCTCAAGAATCATTAATGATTTTAATTCCTGAGTCTTATAAAAATCAACCTGCATTAAAGAATTTTCCGGAAATTATAGATTTTTATGAATATTACGATAATTTACAGGAGCCTTGGGATGGTCCTGCTTTAGTTGTTTTTAGTGATGGTAAAACAGTGGGTGCAACACTCGATAGAAATGGTTTAAGGCCAGCTCGTTATTTGATAACTAATAATGGTTTTGTTAGTTTATCTTCTGAAGTAGGTGTATCTAATTTTAATCAAAATGAAATAGTGCAAAAAGGAAGATTGGGTCCTGGGCAAATTTTTTGTGTTGATTTAGTTAATAATAAAGTTCTAGATAATTGGACTGTTAAACAAGTTATTGCAAGTAAATTTCCCTATAAAAAGTGGTTAAAAGAATATCAAAGATCTTTTAAATCTAAAGAGTATCTTGATACTTTAATTTTAGATTCTATTGATATCAGTCGTTTACATACAGCTTTTGGATATACCAATGAAGATGTTGAGTTAGTCATTGAGCATATGGCTAGTTCTGCTAAGGAACCAACTTTTTGTATGGGAGACGATATTCCATTAGCTGTTTTATCAGAAAAGCCTCATTTATTATATGATTACTTTAAACAACGCTTTGCTCAAGTGACAAATCCGGCAATAGATCCATTAAGAGAAAGCTTAGTTATGTCTTTAAATGTTTATTTAGGTCCAAAAGGTAATTTGTTAATGCCTCAAGATTATATGGCGCGTTCTATTAAGTTAGAATCCCCTATCCTCAATGAACAAGAGTTATCCAGTTTACATAATTATGGTTTTAAAGTTTCTTCTATCAGTATTTATGTAAATCAATCTGAGAAAAATATTATTGATAAAGCTATTAGGAAAATTTGTGAACAGTGTGCATATGATGTACACTCTGGTGTGCAAATTATTATTCTTACAGATCGTATAAATAAATTAGTAAAACAGCAAATATTTATACCTCCATTATTAATTGTTGGTGCAGTACATCATTATTTAATTAATAATCAATTAAGGCATAAAGTTTCATTAGTGGTGGAAACAGCTCAATGTTGGAATACTCATCATTTTGCTTGTTTAATTGGATATGGAGCAAGTGCAGTATGTCCTTATGCTGCTTTTTTAACTGTAAGAAGTTGGTGGTATAATTCTAGAACCCAGAAGTTAATGTCTAAAGGAAAATTACCAAGGCTAACAATTGCCCAATCACAAAACAATTATCGCATTGCTATTGAAAAAGGACTGTTGAAAATTTTATCTAAAATGGGTATCTCTTTACTTTCAAGTTATCACGGTGCTCAAATTTTTGAAATTTTAGGTTTAAGTAGTCAGTTAGTTAATATGGCTTTTATTGGTACAACATCTCGTCTAAATGGTATTACATTAAATGAACTTTTTGATCATACTATTAATGTATATAATAAAGCTTTTATTACGGTATTACCTAAAAAATTGACTAATTTAGGTTATGTGCAATATAGGCCAAGTGCTGAATATCATGTTAATAATCCAGAAATGTCTAAAACTTTACACAAAGCTGTACGAAACAAAGATGAGGAGCTATATTCTAGATATAAACTCTTGCTAAATGATAGTCCTCCGACTAACTTGAGAGATTTACTAGAATTTAAAAGTAATAAACTTTCTATTGCTTTAGAAGAAGTTGAATCTATAGAATCAATTTTAGAGCGTTTTTGTACTGGTGGTATGTCTTTAGGTGCTCTTTCTAGAGAAACACATGAAACTTTAGCTATAGCTATGAATAGGATAGGGGGTAAGTCAAATTCTGGTGAAGGAGGCGAGGATTCTGGTCGTTTTAAGATTATTAATGATGTTGATAATTTTGGTATATCTAAGTCTTTTGCACATCTTAAGGGTTTGAAGTTAAATGATACTGCTAGTTCTGCTATTAAACAAATAGCTTCTGGTCGTTTTGGTGTTACACCTGAGTATTTAGTAAATGCAAAACAATTAGAAATTAAAATTGCACAAGGGGCTAAACCTGGTGAAGGAGGACAATTACCAGGTAGAAAAGTTAGCATATATATCGCTTCATTAAGAAATTGTAAACCTGGTGTAACACTAATTTCTCCTCCACCTCATCATGACATTTATTCTATTGAAGATTTAGCACAATTGATTTTTGATTTACATCAAATTAATCCTTCAGCTTATGTTTCTGTAAAATTAGTTGCAGAAATTGGTATAGGAACTATTGCAGCAGGAGTAGCTAAAGGAAATGCTGATATAATTCAAATTTCTGGACATGATGGAGGTACTGGAGCATCACCACTAAGTTCTATTAAACATGCTGGTAGTCCATGGGAGTTAGGTTTAACAGAAGTTAATCAAACTTTAGTAGAAAATGGTTTGCGTGAAAGAGTAATACTAAGAGTAGATGGTGGTTTAAGAACTGGTAGAGATATTGTTTTAGCATCTTTAATGGGAGCTGAGGAATTTGGTTTTGGTACAGTTGCAATGATAGCAACTGGTTGTGTTATGGCAAGGATTTGTCATACAAATAATTGTCCTGTTGGTGTTGCTACTCAAAGACAAGATTTAAGAAATCGTTATCCAGGAATTCCTTCAGATTTGGTTAACTTTTTTATTTTTATTGCTCAAGAAGTTAGACAAATTTTGGCATCTTTAGGTTATTCTAGTTTAAATGAAATTATTGGTTTAGGGCAGTTATTGAATTATAAACCTCAAAAACTAAATAAAACAAATTATTTAAATTTACAAACATTATTATGGCAAAATGATCAGAAAATTATTCAAGGTTTTCATCAATTAGTTCATACTAATGGTGCTGTATTAGATAATGATTTATTAAATGATATAGATATTTTAAATGCTATTGATAATCAGTTGGATATTATAAAAAAGGTTAAGATAGTAAATGTAGATAGAGCAGTTGGAGCAAGAGTTTCTGGAGTAATTGCTAAAAAATATGGAAATGATGGTTTTAATGGTAATTTACAGTTAAATTTTGATGGTGTAGCAGGTCAAAGTTTTGGTGCTTTTATATTAAAAGGAATGCATTTAAATTTAGTTGGTGAAGCAAATGATTATGTTGGAAAAGGAATGAATGGAGGTGAAATAATAATATCACCTGCAAATAGTAAAAATAATGACGCTAGTAATCAAGTAATTATTGGTAATACATGTTTATATGGAGCTACAGGAGGTTATTTATTTGCTAATGGCCAAGCAGGTGAACGGTTTGCTGTTAGAAATTCAGCTGCTCAAGCAGTAGTAGAAGGTGTTGGAGATCATCCTTGTGAATATATGACAGGAGGTTTGGTCGTAGTTTTGGGTCCTTCAGGTCGCAATATTGGAGCTGGTATGACAGGAGGTTTATCTTATTTTTTAGATGAAGATGAAGATGTTCTTTCAAAAGTTAATCGTGAAATAATCATTGCTCAAAAAATTATAACTCGTGAAGCGGAAGAGCAGTTAAAAAATATTATTGAATTGTATGAAATAAAAACTAAAAGTAATAAGGCAAAAAATATTTTAAATAAGTGGGATTATTATTTAAATATGTTTTGGCAAATGGTTCCTCCTTCAGAAAAGTCTAGCCCTTTAACTAATATTGAGCATTCATCTTTTCATGCTATTTCAAGATAAATATTAAATCATGACTTTTTATGAAGTTTTTTATTAATTAAATAATAGTTTGTATTAGAATGAAGCTAAGTAATATCCTATTAGTTTTTATATGATAGTATTAAATTTATATAAATATTTCAAGTTATTCCCTTATGGCTCATAATGTTAAAGTATATGATACATGTATTGGATGCACGCAATGTGTTCGTGCATGTCCTTGTGATGTGTTAGAAATGGTTCCTTGGGATGGATGTAAAGCAAAACAAATAGCTTCTGCTCCAAGAACAGAAGATTGTATTGGCTGTAAAAGGTGTGAAACAGCTTGTCCAACAGATTTCTTAAGTGTTAGAGTTTATTTAGGATCAGAAACAACTAGGAGTATGGGTTTAGCTTATTAGAAATCATTGTATAAGTCTTTAATATAAAAACTATTCAATTATTAATTGAATAGTTTTTTCTTTTTTTATTTTATGATTTATGTTTTATATTAATGAGTCTATTGTATCTATATATTTTTATGATTAAAATGGTTTTATAAACATTATTTGAAAAAAATTTAATTAACAGATAACTTAAAGAATTACATAATGTTATGTATTTATTGTTTATAAAGTTTTTTAAATATAATGATAAAATATAATAATTCATGGAAGCACATACAAAGCATTCTTGTACTGTTTATTGTGATTATTTTAACAGTATTTTTATGTTTTTTAATTAATGTGAATGTAAATAATACTGGTTACTCAGTTTTTGTTGAGTTTAAAAGTGCCTATGGTGTTCGTGAAGGTACTAGTATTAGAATGAGAGGAGTAAACATAGGTTATGTAAAAAAAATCAAAATAGATCTAAATTCTGTTTTATTATTAGTTTTTGTTAAATCTACAAATATCTTGATTCCTAAAAATTCTATTGTAGAAACAAATCAAACAGGTCTCCTAAATGAAACTGTTATAGATATAGTTCCTTTAAATTTATTAAAGCCTCAAGTTGTTCAAAAAATAAATGTATTCTCTGAACAATGTTATAAATCTAGTGTAGTTTGTCATTTAAATTTCATACAAGGAGAAAGAGGTTTAAATTATGATGATTTAGTTCGAGCAGCCACACGTATTTCTCAGCGTTTTGATGATCCTGTTTTTTTTAATATATTTTATTTATTTTTGCAAAATGGTATTGATTTGTCTGATGATATTCTAAATATAACATTTGATATATCAAATTGCATTTTTGTATTATATAACTTCTTAAAGAATATATTGTTGAACTATATATAGTATAATTTATATATTCATTGGATTTTTACAATTTTAAATTATTGTTATTAGTATTATTAATTATTAAAATTATGATCAGTAGAAAAGCTTTATCTTTAGATTTCTTGAAACCAGTTATTGAATTAGAATATCAAATACAGCAATTACATAAGATAGTTAATACTAATAAATTACCTGTACGTACAGAGATTAATGTGTTAAAAAAACGTTTAAACTTTTTAAAAAAAGAAGTATTTGAATCTTTAACTCCTTTACAGCGTTTACATTTGGTGCGTCAGTCTGATAGACCGACAACACTTGATTATATACCATTAATTTTAGACGATTGGCTTGAGTTACATGGTGATAGAGGTGGCACAGATGATTTAGCACTTATTGGTGGAATTGGTAAATTAAATGGTTCTACAGTTGTCTGTATTGGACATCAAAGAGGTAGAGATACAAAAGAAAATATAGCAAGAAATTTTGGCATGGCATCTCCTGGTGGATATAGAAAAGCCTTAAGATTAATGCAGTTAGCTAATAGATTAAAGTGTCCTATATTAACTTTTATTGATACACCTGGTGCTTGGGCTGGTATAGAAGCAGAACGTTTAGGCCAAGGCGAAGCAATAGCAGTAAATTTACGAGAAATGTTTTCTTTTGATGTTCCTATTATTTGTACTATTATTGGTGAAGGAGGTTCAGGCGGAGCATTAGGTATTGGTATAGGAGATAAAATTTTAATGTTAGAATACGCAGTTTATACTGTTGCAACTCCCGAAGCATGTGCTGCTATTTTGTGGAAAGATAGTAAACAATCATTAGAGGCAGCAGAGGCTTTAAAAATTACATCTTCTGATTTAATAGTTTTAGGTATTATTGATAAAGTCATTCCAGAGCCTATCGGAGGATCCCAAGCCAATCAACTATTCGCGGCAGAAACATTAAAAAAACATTTATTAATGGAATTAAAAAAATTAAATCAATTAAGTAGTCAACAAAGAAAAGAACAAAGGTATAATAAATTTCGTCGTATGGGTATGTTTTATGAAAAAAAAGTATAATAAAGGTAAATTAATGGCTTTAAAAATATAAAGCCATTGAATTTATCTAAGTTAATATACCTATGCTGCTTAGTCCAATAATAGCTCCAGCTCCTATAGCGTGACCAAGACTAGTAGTAGCTAATAACTCTGGCAAACCAAATTCTTTTAGTCCAACAAGAGGTATCTCAGGTCCTAAACCTCTAACTTTAATAGCATATCTGCCAAGACCTATACATATTAAATTAGATATAATCATTATTAAAGCATGTTGTAAAGACCATGCACTAGTGTTAGGTATTATTGTTAATAAAGAAATTGTATTCATATTGATATTTAGTTTTATGTTCGTATATTTATATATTAAATTAAATATAGGTAATATTAAAAAAAATAGACAACAATTAATATATATTCTTATTGTTTAAATCCATCCATAACTATGTAAACCTTTGCCTAAAAAATTAACTCCTAGATAGCAAACCCATACAACTATAAAGCCTAAAGATGCTAAAATAGCTGGTTTTTCTCCTTTCCATGATTTGCTTATTCTTGCATGTAAATAAGCTGCAAATATTATCCATGTAATTAATGCCCATGTTTCTTTAGGATCCCAGCTCCAGTAAGATCCCCATGCTTCATTAGCCCATACAGCACCTGCAATAATACCTATTGTTAACATAGGGAATCCTAAACTTATGATTCTATAACTTAAATTATCAATACTTTGTAATAGATTTAATCTATTAAATAGTAAGTATGTTTTATGTTTATTAATATTATTGTTATTATATACTATATTTTTTTCATTAAGTTTATATTTATTCGTTTTCGAAAGAATTAAAAATAATATAGATAATAATGACCCAAGTATAAGTGTACCATAACTAAACATCATAATACTTACATGCATTATTAACCAGTTGGATCTTAATGCTGGAACTAATGGAGAGGCTTCTTTAATTTCAGTTGGTAAAACAAAACTAGAGAAAGCAACGATAAATAAAGATATAGGTATATTAATAGCTCCAATAAGTTTGCTGTTATTTTGTTTTTCAATAACTAAATGAATAAAAGTTAATACCCATGTTAAAAAAATTAGTGATTCATATAAATTACTTAAAGGAAAATATCCATTATTAATCCATCTTATTAGTAGTGAACTCCCTAAGCACAAATTAATAAAAATAGTCAATAGTGTACCCATTTTAGATAGCATTTGGGTATTTTTAATACTAATATTTAACCAATATATTAGAAGTGTTATTAATAAAAAACCAAAAGATATGTTAATTAAATTATTTTCTATCAAATTCCAATTCATATTTTTCTCCAAAATATTTGTAAAAGCTTAATGTATTCTATATACATATTACATGGTATTAGGGAGAATTAAATTCTTGGTAAAAAGTAAAAAAAATAAGCCTAAGGATCTATATTAATGAAATTAGATTTTTAAGCTTATTTTTGTATTATATTAATATTTTAAAGTTTAATTAGTATTAGTATAAAGAATTAATTACATAATCTAAAGCTGAAGTATACTCTACACCCGCTTGAGCTGACATATCACGAGGTATACACAATCTATCACGAGTATATACAAATGCAGCGATATATGCAGAGGTAGGAAGATTTAGAATTCTATAAACTTCACGAGCACCTGCAATTGCCCATTCATCAAGAGGACCTGTACCGCCAACTACCAATGAGTAATTTATAAGACGCATATAGTGATCGATGTCTCTATAGCATTTATTAATTTTTTCTTGACTGTCACCAGCTTCACCAGCACTTTTTAAATATGCATATTTACCAAAACAAGCATCTCCTGCTTCTTTTACTACAGCTTCATAGTTATCAGCAAGTGCTTTTGCAGCTTCTAATCTTGCAGCAGCACGTTGTATATTACCTTGTACTGACTCAAGATCAGAACTAGTTGGGAAACGACCAGCAGCATCAGCCGCGCTGATAGTAGTAGTAATAACTGATTTCATTTTTATCTCCTTAATGAATATCTAAGTATTTGTATTTGTTTGAAATATATAAAATACTTTTTACATTTTGATTTAATCAAGTTAGCTAATTGAAGAAGAAACTTTTTCAAAATAACTAGAAACTTCCGCTGCTAATGCAGAACAGTCTCCACTAGAAATTTCAATTTTACGTTCAGGAGCTGTATTGTTTATAAATGCAACAGAAGCTGCCTTCATAATTGTTACAGATCTAACAGAAGAATTAGCTGGAACACCTAAAGCAATATATGTTTCTTTAAGGCCATTTAAACAACGATCTTCTAAAACAGAAGAATCACCAGCAAGTAAAGCATAAGAAACGTAACGCAGAATAATTTCGCCGTCACGTAAGCAAGCAGCCATACGACGGTTTGTATAACAATTTCCACCTGGTGCAATTAAACCTGGATTTTCACAAATCATGCCAGATACAGCATCAGAAACGATACAACTAGCATTAGAGACAATAGAATTAACAGCGTCTAAGCGTTTGTTACCATCTGCTATAAATTTTTTAAGATCTTCTAGATCACTTCCACCTACATAAGCAGCTTTAGCGTCCGAATTTACTACAACTCTAGAAAATGCATCAAGCATAAAAATTTCCTTATATTTCTGAAGGATTTAACTGTTTCAGCTGTTAATTTTTACTTCAGCTGATGTATTAGTATCGAGATATAATATATTATATTTACAGTCTTAAATAAAAAACAAATTAATATTTTTTAATATTTTTATGGTGTAGAATTTTTAATAAAATATTTAATAATATTATCTTTAATCATCATTTGTTCTAAAACAACAATCAAATGTTTTTTGATATTTTTATCGTTTATTTTATATATTTTTTGTTTATAAATAGCTAGTTTAAATTCTTGTTCAAGAGTTAAATTATTAATATTCTTCATAACATATCCATAAATTTATACTATAATTCATATGGTATTTATTGTAAATAATTTAACACTTATAGTTTTTTTATAAAATACATTGTTATATTGATTAGTTTTTATATATAATATTATTTTACATTTATATATAGATATAAAATTTATAATACTATGTATAATATATTTATGAATTTTTTCTTGTAATATTAATAAATCAGTAATTATTATATATTTAAAGTATAAATAAATTTGGAGATGGAGTATGTCTATACCTGTATTAAATTATTCATTTTCTACTCAGAATCAAAGAGTTGATGGTTTTGAATATTATCCTGGAGAAGAACAACCTAAAATTTATACCACTGAAAATTTGCCTACAGCTTATGAAATGGATGAAATTATATGGGCAGCATATCGACAAATATTTAGTGAACATCAAATTTTAAGTAGTAATGCTGAACCTTTCTTAGAATCTCAATTAAGGTTTAATCAAATAAAAGTAAAAGATTTTATTAAAGGTCTATTATTGTCTAATTCATTTCGTGATTTAAATTATAATTTTAATAATAATTATCGCTTTGTAGAAATGGTTATTCAAAGAGTACTTGGTCGTGATATATACAATAATAGAGAAAAATTAGCTTTTGCTATCATTGTTGCTTCAGAAGGTTTAGAGGTCTTTGTTGATACATTGCTAAATAGTGATGAATATATTGAAAATTTTGGTGATAATATGGTCCCTTATCAAAGAAGACGTATTATTGCTCAAAGAAGCAAAGGTGAGGTGCCATTTAATTTAAAAACTCCACGTATGGGTAAAGAATTTTTAGGTAAACAAGGTATGCCTCAATTATTATGGTCAGGGCCAGTAAAAACATTTAGGCCACAAGAACAAAAACCAAAAGCAGGAGATCCAGCATTATTTTTAAATATGGTATTAGATGTATCTCCTATTGGTATTAAGTAATTTTTACTTAATTGATATTAAGAGTCAATAATAAAAAGTATAATAAAGATATACTTTATTGACTCTTTTGTATTTTTATTTATTAAAGATTAACTACCTAGTTTAAATGCGTCTACAAGCAAACCATAAATTATACCTATTTTGAGATTATTAATAGCTGTAAAAATAATAAGTTTATTATATTTGTATTTATATACTATTTTACTAATAATTTCATTGTAAGTTATGATAATAGCAGCAGCTATTATACTCCAATCTCCTGTTTGTGCAGATATAGTTGATAGTATATTAGAAATAAAAAAACCTAATAGTAAACAGGTTATTTTACATTTTATATATTTAAATTGAATATTTAAATACTTGGATGATACTATTGTAATAAACATATAATATTAGTATTTTTATATATTTTCTTCACCTAAAGAATTAATAATATGTTCAAATGGTTCATTGATAATTGATTTTAGATTAGGTGAAGTAAATTGTAATTCATTTTGTATTATCTCTTCCAATATTTTTATACTTCTTACAGTTGGACCAATAGGTACATTTAATGAGTTATAAGTTTCTCGTAATCCATCTAAAACTCTTTCATTTAAAATATTGATATCTCCAGCCATAATTGCATAACTAGCATATCTTAAATAGTATTCTATATCTCTCAAACATGCAGCATATCTTCTAGTCGTATATGAATTACCACCTGGTCTAAGTAGCTCTGGTTGTTCACTATATAACCTAGCACCCGCTTCTCGAACTATTTTTGATGATTTACTATTAATAAATTCTATTACTTTTATTCTAATAACAGCATTAGAAAAATAATTTTCTATTGCACTTAATGCAAAGGTATCTAAATATTTGCCTGTTAAATCATATTTATTTAATATATTTGTTATAGCATCTTGCATGACTTTACTCTCCGGATAAATATTTTTTTATTTTTCAAATAAGATTTATATGGTTTATTTCTTTATTTTATAACTAGAAATATTACTATTTTATTATATTTATTTAGCCTTTGATCTACTTATATTATTATTAGTTCATAATTATTGATATTGTATAATAATTTTAGAATTATTTATGATACAAATATATTTTATTTTAATATGGATTGTGGTTATTGTTTAATTAGAATTACTAAAAATTTTAATATCTCATTGTATTTATTTTTTACAAAAAATAAGAGATATAATTATCCTATTTGTGTTACGGGTAGAAATTCTAATATTATATCTTATTTGATATCTTTACATGATTATTTTAATTTTTTTTCCTGTGAACATTATCTATATTTAGGTAAAGAATTATATAAAGCTGAATTGGCTTTAATATTTAATCAAGAATATATTCAAAATTAATATTTATAAAATTAAGTTTAGATTGACTATTATTAAAAACTAAAGTATATTATCAGGAGATATTTACGGGCATGTAACTCAGTGGATAGAGTATCAGATTCCGATTCTGATGGTCGAAGGTTCAAATCCTTCCTTGCTCATATAATATGTTGAATAAATTTAATTCTATTGATTAAATGACTAATTTATGATTTTAAGTTAAAATTTAAATCTAGGGACTGTTAGGTTTCTACATATATTACAGAATGTTTAAGGTTGAGAAAAAAAATGAAACTGAAATTTATATATTATATAATTTAAGATAATTGCAAAGCATCAAATAGTTTCTTTATCTAAAAATTTAATACCAGCATAATTTTATATTTGTGTTTATTTATTTTTAGAACATTAAAAAATACTATCATAATTTTTTTTAATTTGTAAATTATGATTGCTCTTAATTTCTCACGATCTTAAGCTAAGTAGAAATAATTTTAATTATTAAAATGTCTCTTGCTTTTATATCAAATAAATTTATTTGATTAAAGTAAACTGAGCATACTGTATTTATATGGACGTGGGTTCAATTCCCACCAGTTCCATAAATCTTTATTTATTATGCTATTTAAGCCAGAAAACGATGGATGTTTTATATTCTATTAATTTTACTATATTAGCATGTTACTTGTTAAAATAAATTTTTTATTGTTTGTATATATATAAATTTGATTTCTTAAATCAATATATAATATATTTGGCTCATATATATCTATACTATTATAGTATCAATAAATCTTAATTTTTTTATAATGATTATTTACCAGTTATTAAAAAATCACTCTTTTAATGTAAGTAGTATTAATTTTATATCTAGTGTTATTACGAAAAAATCTACTTATCGTAATTATATTGCTATAGTGGAGACTCCTGATAATATAGGAAATGTATTCAAAATTAAAAATAATCATGATGATTTTTATAATAATATAAAAAATTTAGCTAACCAAAGATTAGTTTCCCGGAATTTTATGATTAAGCTATTAAATACATATTGGCAAGAAACTATTTTTGTTTCAAGATCCAATTCGTTATCTAATAATTATAGTAATCAACTAAAATCAGATGGTTTAGCAATATACAAAAATCAATATAAAAAATTTCTGTCAGATTTTAGTAAAGCTTTAGCAGTTGGTAGAATAGAAGTAACATTTAGGAATAATGATAAAGATTATCTTTTAAATCATGAGATAAAGTATATATGGAAAAAAGGATTGAATGGTTTTATTCCAAGAAATTTCTTAAGTTTATTATTTGAATATAATCAAAAACAAGCTGTTCATAATAAAAAATTAAAATTACTACATAACTTACAGCTCAAGTATTTTCCTCTTTTTACTGTTGTAAATAATTCATCTCAAATGATTATTGCTGAACCATCCGATGAGTTGATTTACAAGAAAAATTTATTAGATAAATTATATCAGTGGTGTTTTTATAATTTTTCTGTTCATAGTGATAGTCAATCTATGTATCAAGGCTTATTTTTTATTAATCCTTACGATGCTTCAGAATATAAGCAATATATTAAATATAAAGATAAATCTATCAATGGACAGCTAAATTTAAGTGTATTATTATGTAATTTAAGTGTTTATTATCAATTGTTTTATAAATTAACATCTAGAATACAATTTTATTTAATACCTGATTTAAAAGAATTAGGTAAATTACTTCATATTTATCAATATAAAAATAATATTTCTTTTCATAAAAAACAAAAATATAGTCAATATTCATTTCAAGGACAACCAATATATTTAATTAAACCACTAATGGTAAAAAATAAAAAAACTAAACAAATAGAAATTGTTAAGTATAGTTATTCTCTTAATAAAACATTTAATAATCAAATAAATGAGTATATTTTTTTAAATTATGATGTTGCTTTATTTGCTTGGCAAAAATTTTTGAAAGATAATATATCTTATAAATTACCTAATCAACCTTCTATTGTAGTATATAATTTAGAAGATTTTATAAATGATAATAGTGATAAACCTGATCAATATTCATACTTAAAAACTTGTATATTTATTCCTTCAAAAGAATCTTTTGATTTTTTAAAATCAAATTTATTTTTAAAATCACAACAAACTACTTATGAAAATCTTATGTATAGTGTAACAGCAATAAAAGCAATAATTAACAGGGTTATTTGGTCTTTAACTAGTAAACAACCTGTTAATTTATAGTTATCATTGAGTAGCTTAAATATATAATATATGGTAGAACATAAATATATTTATGAGTATTATTTTCTTGAATAATACTCAACAATTAATAGTTCATTTAATTCAAGTGCTACCCATTCTCTTTCAATTATTCCGTTAACTTTACCAATTAATTGATTTTTATCCATTTCTAAATGACTGGGAATACTTAATAAACCTGGGAAGTCTAAATATTTTTTTACTAAAATTTGTGAAGAGTTTTTTGTCTTAACTTGTATAATATCTCCTGGCTTGCATTGGTAACTACAAATAGATACATTTTTACTATTAATTTGAATATGATTATGGTTTACTAGTTGTCTTGCTGCAGGTATAGTAGGTGCCATACCAAGTCTAAAAATTATGTTGTCCAATCTCATTTCTAAAATTTGAAGCAGTATAAGACCTGTTGAACCTTGCACTTTTTTAGCTTGTTTAATATATCTTAAAAGTTGTCTTTCATTTAAGCCATAATTAAATCTTAACTTTTGTTTTTCTTCTAATCTTAATGAATACTCTGATGGTTTACGTGATTGCTCTCCATGTTCTCCAGGTAAACTTTGTTTTTTCGATTTTTTTCTTGTTAATCCAGGTAAATTTCCTAATCGGCGACAAACTTTTAAACGTGGTCCTCGATAACGAGACATAATTTCTCCCTATTTTTAATTATTATTTAAATATCCTATGTATTTTGAGTCAAATTTTTTATTAATATACTGATTTATTTATTAATGGTTTTTTTAGGCGATAATACCATGATTATTTGTTTACCATCTTTAGATGGTGGTTGTTGTATATCTGATAAATCTTTTAAATCTTGAGACATTTTTTTCAATAATTCTATTGCTAAATTTATATGTTGTATTTCTCTCCCTCTAAAGGTAATAATAGCTTTTACTTTATCTCCAGATTGTAAAAAACGCAATGCTTGATTAATACGTACTTTATAATCATGTTTCTCTATTTTATAACGCATTTTCACTTCTTTTAAAGTTGCATTATGTTGTTTTTTACGTGCTTCTTTAGCTTTTTTTTCCTGAATAAATTTATACTTTCCATAATCTAATATGCGACAAACTGGAGGAGTAGATTTATCATTCAGCATGACTAAATCTAAACTTTGCTCTATTGCAATATTTAATGCATCTGTGGATGTATATATACCTAATTGTTTTCCTGATACATCAATTAAGCGAATTTTTCCAAGTTTAATTTCTTCATTTATCAGAGGATAATCATTATTTCTTTTTTTTATTTTGTTTGATTTTTCTAACACTGATTAATAATAAAATATTTAAGTTTATATAAAAAGTTGGCAAGTACCTACAAATTATTATACCATTACATAAATAATAACATTAAGCTAAGTATAAGCAAAAGTAATTTTTTATGAAACACACATTATCTGTTTTAGTAGAAGATGAAGCTGGGGTACTTTCAAGAATTTCTGGTTTATTTGCTAGACGTGGATTTAATATAGAAAGTCTTGCAGTTGGGCCTGCTGAAAAATCTGGTATATCTAGATTAACTATGATAGTTCCTGGCGATAATAGAACAATAGAACAATTAACTAAACAATTATATAAACTGATTAATGTTCTTAAAGTTCAAGATATTACTAATATTCCCTGTGTTGAAAGAGAATTAATTTTAATAAAAATTAAAGCCTCTCAAATAACAAGATCATCTATTTTAGAAATAGCAAATATATTTAGAGCTAAAGTAGTAGATATGGCTCATGAATATTTGATCCTAGAAGTTACGGGAGATCCAGGAAAAATGGTCGCAATTGAACAGTTATTAAGCCAATATGGTATTGTAGAGATTGCACGCACAGGAAAAATCTCATTAACTCGAGCTTCTAATGTGGATACAAAATTTCTAAGAAATACTCTACAGAAAACAACTTTAATATATAAATAGTACATAATTGATGTTCATTAAGTTAACCAAAATCCAGGTTTTTCTACAAAAGATGAACATTCTACTAAATCCCATTCTAATTTTATATTATATAAATTCTGGCTAAGATTGATTTGAATTAATGTATTCTTAGGAGTAAATATTATATTATTTTTAGTCGGTACTGGCTGATGGTGTTGTATTAAAATAATTTTGTATGTTATACAATTTTTTACATGTTGACAATTAATACATATACACATATAGGTTGGTTTGTTGCTTATTGGGGGTGGAGGGATTTGAACCCTCACGATCATTATAGATCAACAGATTTTAAGTCTGTTGTGTCTACCATTCCACCACACCCCCTGTTCTAAATTTTTTAAATTATATTGTATATTAGGCGGTACCCAGATTCGAACTGGGGATAAAGAATTTGCAATCCTCGGCCTTACCACTTGGCTATACCGCCTTAGTAAAAATAATAATATTTAAAAACACTTTATTTTGTCAAGAAAAATTTTAACTAACTTGTGAATAATCTACTTTTTAAAATATCTTCTGATTGTATAGTAACTAAATCATGTTTAGTAAGAACTTTATCACCACTAATAAAAATTCTATTTGCCTGTCTCATTCTTGCTCTATCTATAGCATTTCGAATACTTCTTGCATTAGCGAAATGAGGTTGTTTCATCCTTCTTTCTGCATATTCTAACAATACTTTATCTGCATCTGGTGCGAATCTATATTGTTGTTCTTCTAACATCAACTTAGCTATTTCAAGTAATTCTTCTGCAGTATAGTCGGGAAAGTCGACATGGTTTGTTACTCTAGAAGATAAACCAGGATTTGATTCATAAAATTTTTCCATTCTATCTTTATAGCCTGCAAATATTACAACAAGATCATCTCTTTGGTTTTCCATTACTTGTAATAAAATTTCAATAGCTTCTGCTCCATAATCTCTTTCATTATCTGGTTTATACAGATAATATGCTTCATCAATAAATAGAACACCACCCATGGCTTGTTTTAAAACTTCTTTCGTTTTCGGTGCAGTATGTCCAATATATTGACCTACAAGATCATCACGTGTTACTGTTAATAAATGTCCTCTACGAATATAGCCTAATCTATTTAAAATATCTGCCATTTTCATTGCAACTGTAGTTTTTCCTGTACCAGGACTACCAGTAAATGACATATGTAAACCAGGACTACCTGAAACAAGACCTAAATTATTTCTTAGTTTATCGACTAATAAAAGAGCAGCTATTTCTTTTATTCGTGTTTTTACTGGTTTTAAACCAATCAATTCTTGTTCTAGTTCATCAATTACTTCTTGTATTTGAGTTTTATCATATTCTTCTTGTAAATTTACAAGAGTATCATCGGAAAAGTATTTTGTCATGAAAAAATTATATTTTTAATATATTAGTTGAAAAATCTATATAGAAAAACTTGTTATATTAGTTTTTCTATATATATGAATTTAATTTTATATTATTTTTTTAATATTAAGATATTAGTAACGAGATCCTTCTGGTTTAAATGTAGCATAACTACGGAAGCAATATTTTTGGTTACGGGAAATATCTTCTGATCTAATTAATTCAAAACCTGGCTCATAAGCTGGTCTATTAATAATAAAAGATAGAACACAACTTTCAACACCTCTAGTGTTGTCAAATGCGTTTACTTTAATATAAATATTTGAATGTTGTTTACGACAGCTATTAATTTCATACATTACTGTAGAAGCATCTTTGATAGCAAATAAAGGTAAACCCCATAGCTCCCAATAACTATTTCTTGGATGAGGGTCTTCAGTATATTCTATATTAATTGCCCAATTTTGAGATATTGCGTAATTAATTTGTTTAGTAATTTGTTCGTCAGTTAAATCTGGTAGGAATGAAAAAGTTCCTTGTGTTAATCTCACTACTTGTACTCCTTGGATAGTTAAGCAATTATATAAGATTTTTAATCTTGTTTTTGTTATATAAATTTTAGTAAATAATATAATAAAATACTAAAATTATTTAAACGTTAGCTGTTGGAGTTTCTACGAAATCAGCTGTATCTGTAGAAGTATAGTTGAAAGTAATATCTTTCCATAAATCTAATGCTGTTTGTAGAGGACCGCATGTTTTTGCTGCGTCTTGTAAAATTTGTGGTCCTTCAGCAACATAATCACGACCTTCATTACGGGCCATAACCATTGATTCTAGAGCTACTCTATTAGCTGTTGCTCCTGCTTGAATACCATCAGGATGTCCAATAGTACCACCTCCAAATTGAAGTACAACATCATTACCTAAATAATCAAGAAGTTGATGCATTTGACCACAGTGAATACCACCAGAAGCAACAGGTGTAACTTTACGTAGAGATGCCCAATCTTGCTCAAAGAAAATACCTTGAGGTAGATTAACTTCTAAATACGGTAGTAACAAAGTATTGTAGAAACCTCTAATCATTAGAGGATCACCTTCTAATTTACCTACTACAGTACCTGCATGAATATGATCAACACCAGCCATACGCATCCACTTACAAATAACACGGAAATTCATACCATGAATTTTTTGACGAGAATATGTAGAATTACCTGCACGGTGTAAATGTAAAATCATATCATTTTTACGTGCCCAAATTCCCATAGTTTGAATAGCAGTATAACCAATTACAAGGTCAATCATGATAATAATACTTCCAAGCTGTTTCGCAAATTCAGCTCTTTCATACATATCTTCCATTGTAGCTGCTGTTACATTAAGATAATGTCCTTTAACTTCACCTGTCGCTGCAACAGATCTATTTACACCTTCCATTGCATATAAAAATCTCTCTTTCCAACGCATAAAAGGTTGAGAGTTAATATTTTCATCATCTTTCAAGAAATCTAGACCACCTCTAAGACCTTCATAAACTACACGACCATAGTTTTTACCAGATAAACCTAGTTTAGGTTTTACAGTTGCTCCAAGGAATGGACGTCCAAATTTATCCATACGTTCACGTTCAGATACAATACCCGTTGCTGGTCCTTGGAAAGTTTTTAAATAAGCAACTGGGATACGCATATCTTCTAAACGTAAAGCTTTTACAGCTTTAAAACCAAAAACATTACCAATAATCGAAGCTGTTAAATTTGCAATAGATCCTTCTTCGAAAAGATCAATATCATATGCAATAAAAGCAAAATATTGGTCTGATGTATTAGGGACAGCATCTACTTTATATGCTTTAGCTCTATATAAGTCACAAGCAGTTAGAAGATCTGTCCAAACAACTGTCCAAGTTGCAGTAGATGATTCACCAGCAACGGCAGCTGAAGCTTCAACGGGATCAACTCCTGGTTGTGGAGTTACACGAAATAAAGCTAATACATCTGTATCTTTAATTACATATTCAGGATCCCAGTATCCCATTTTAGCATATGGGATTACGCCAGACTCGTAACGCTCATTTTTAATCCTTGTCCGTTCTTCTACAGATTGAGACATGTATTCCTCCTTGAATTTAAGGCAGTATCATTAGGTTATGGTTAGTACAGTAGTTATATTAGGTAGAAAATAATAATTAGATTATTTATTTTAACCATATTTAGTTACAACTGTGAATATAAATACGAAATATATTATGTTAATTCATATTGACTTAACCTTAATAATAAATTTATCATTATATTTGCGTGAAATAATTGCAATCTTACTTATAATAGTGATAAGATTTGCTAATGTCAAAAATTTTGTATTATATTTGTATATATATAAGAAAGAAAAGACATAGAAAATAATACACTTGATATGATAAAATTTGTACAGAAAGGAGAAAAATATGGAGATTATATATTGTCTGTAGTGGAAGTAAATGATTCTTCTTTTAATCAAGAAGTTATAAATGCTAAATTATTAGTTTTAGTTGATTTTTGGGCTCCATGGTGTGGTCCATGTCGAATGGTAGCACCTGTAGTTGATATTATTGCTGAAGAATATAAAAATAAAGTAAAAGTTGTGAAAATTAATACGGATCAAAATCCAACAACAGCAACAGAATATGGTATAAGAAGTATTCCAACATTGATGATTTTTATGCATGGTAAAAAAATAGACACTGTTATTGGTGCAGTACCTAAAACTACTTTGTCTAATACATTACAAAAACATTTATATCAACTAAAAAATAAAAAAATAAAAAATTACTCAATATAAAAATAACTATATATGTCTAAAATATGTCAAATAACAGGAAAAACGTCTAACAATGGATATACAATATCACATTCCCATACTAGGACAAAAAAAATACAACAAGTAAACTTGCAAAATAAAAAAATTTGGTCATATAAGAAAAAAAAATGGATTAAAGTAAGAATTTCAACAAAAGCTCTTAAATCTTTTTATAAATTAGATTAATAATATATAATAAATTAAAATAAGTAGTGACAATTTTTAAAAACTATGATATCATAGGTTTCAGTACACTTTAAGATTATTTTGGGAGAAAAAAATGGAATATATAGACAACTTATTTTTAACTAACGACAATAATTATAATCAAGATGAACTTTTATTTAATCAACCTATTGGATGGTCATCAGTATGTTTTAACCAAACGTTAAATTACTATATAGAACATAACTTAATTTATACTGATAATGAACTAGAGGAAAAAGAAGCAAATAAAAATTTATAATTAAACAAATAAAAAAATGATGCTAAATTAAAGTAGCATCTTAATATAATTGCTAGTATAGCTCAATTGGTAGAGCAGCTGATTTGTAATCAGCAGGTTATGGGTTCAAGTCCCTTTACTAGCTTATTAAATTGACTTAAAATAAACTTAAACCTACACTCTGTAATACAGGTATATTAGCTAATAATAAGTAGGCAAATCCGGCACCGCCTACAGCACCAACTAAAAAACCAGCTGTAAATTGATTCCAACCTTCTTTTGTTTGCAATAAATCTTTAGAGTTTTCTGTACTAAATGAAGTATTACCATACATAGATAAACAAATTGTTAAAATAATAATTAAACCAACAGCAGATAAAAAACCAGATAGTAAAGCTACATCAGTATTACGCAAAGGTCCTAATTTATCAAAAGGCCCTATTAAAAAATAACCATGAGCCATACCTATTTCTAAACCTCTTAATAGTGGAGATAAACCACGTCTATAAGCAGGTAAATTGCTTAATAAACTTTTGGTAAGGCTTGAAGTACTCACTGGCGTTGATAAATTTCCTACAAAAGGATCATTGTTATAAGGCTGAATAAAATCTGACATAAGTTTTGTACTCCACAAAATATATAATAATATATACCATAGCAAGATGTAGCTATTTTGACTATACTTATTACATATATCTTAAATATATATGTAATAATTATTAGTGAATATTTATTTTTGTAAAAAAGGAAAACTTTTCATTATGTCTATTACTCTTAGTTATCTATTATTTTTAACTATTTTCGTTACATTAGCTTTAGGTTTATTTTATGGTCTACAAGCTATAAAATTAATTTAAAACTAACTAAAAAGCAGTAAATGTTAAAGATTTATATTCCAGATAAGAATATCTTGTCTGGATGTTATTTATATTAACTATATACTTATTTTAAAATTCAAACACATAATATGTTTAATATAAAAACTGATAAAATTGTAGGTTCTCGCAGGTTAAGTAATTATTGGTGGGCTATTTGTATAATGTTAGGTGGCTCTGGTTTTTTCTTAGTAGGTTTATCTAGTTATTTGAATATAGAATTACTACCTTTTACAAAATCTTCTGAGATTCTATTTATACCACAAGGTTTAATAATGATTTTTTATGGTACTATAGCTATATTAATTAGTTCATTTTTATGGCTAAGCATATTTTGGAATATAGGAGCAGGATATAATGAATTTAATAATGAAAAAGGAAAAATTACAATTTTTAGACTAGGATTTCCTGGAAAAAATCGTATTTTAAAATTAGAATATGATATCAAAGATATTAAGTCTATTAAAGTAAATATCAAAGAAGGTATTACACCAAAAAGAGAAATTTACCTAAAGACAAAAGATAATCGGGAAATTCCTTTAACATCAGTTGGCCAACCTTTATTATTATCTGAGATTGAACAAAAGGCAATATTTTTAGCAAAATTTCTAAATGTTGTTTTAGAAGGCATGAATTAACATACAATTAACTTTATTTATATTTTATAAAGAAACTATTGAGTAAATTTATATATTTATGCTATATTTAATATACAGCAGGTATAGTTTAGTGGTAAAACCTTAGCCTTCCAAGCTAATGATGCGGGTTCGATTCCCGCTACCCGCTTTATATATGAAAATTAGATTCATAATATTATGCATCTGGCTGGATTCGAACCAGCGACGTCCTTATTCAGGATGGCGGATTATTAGAGTCGATATCATTGATACCTCTCCTTCAAAACCGTACATGAAATTTTCATTTCATACGGCTACTACCTATTTAATTATTTTTTTCAAAAAAACTAGAGTAATACATCAAATACCATTCTATTCCATTGAATTTTATATAATCTATTAATATTTTTAGACAATTAAATATCGATGGATAAAAATTATAATACCTATTTTTCGTTTTTTGATATCTTTCTATAATCTGATAATTTAGCCAATAATTTAGATAACACTTTATAGATTGTAGAGATTGAATACGTTTATTAAAATATGATATTGATAAATATTTTGAATGTTTATTAATATATATACATATATAACTGTTTACATTACATATAGAATGAAAATTATTCAGTATAATATTTAACTTAAATTTGTATATAGGCTCAAATTTGGCTTCCCATTCAGGCTTTATACATATATATACTAAATATTGTTTGATGTATTCTAAAACTATATTTATACTTTTTTTATATTCTTGTATAGTAGATAAATTTTTGTATATATAAAATTTCTCAATATCTTTTACTCTATATCTTTTTTTATTACATTGATAACAACAATTATTAAGATTATTAATAATTTTTTGTATAATAAAAATTTTTACATCACTTGAATTTATTATGTAATCTTGAAGTTGATGAACTTTGTGTTGATTACATTGTTTAGAAAATTTATAAATTTTTTCTTGAAGTATAAAAATTTTCTGAGATATTTTTATCCAAGGTAATAATTTCCAAGATACCGAAGGACTTAAAATAATTTCAGTCATTATAATAAATTTATTCTTAAATCTCAAATAGTAAATAGGCGCAGTACGTCTGCCATTTTTTGCTTCTTACTGCTTCTTACTAGTAAATTTTAGTTGTTGCCTTAACTTTATTTTTTTATTAAAATTATAAAAAAACTTACACTTACTAGTTACTCCGTTCCATATTTTCAAGACTTGAATTGACTTAGGTTCCTCTCTATATACTAATAACCTCAAAAAAAAATCATACACATATCAACTCATAATGAATGTGCTTAAGGGTTCAGAAATTTAAATTATATTATTATTTAAAATTATAATTAGTACTTTTAACAAGGGTTCGTTTTCCTAACCTTATCAATTATCCAAATAATCTGCTTAAATTCTTATATAATCAAGGCTAATATAAATAAAAATTGATTATTTGAGTATATTCATGATTTAGAATAGTTAGTTTTGAATACTAACAATGAAAATATAGTTGCTACAAATTTTAAACACTTGAGTTGTTTAAAGTATTTTATTTATCTAGGTTATATATTTTTTTATTAAACCTTTAATGTAAACGGATCACACATGAGTCCGCTGCCTTCGGCCTCTCGGCCACAGATGCTTTAAATGTATTGTATAATGGTTTATTTGAAAACGCAAGACCTTTACAAATATTTTATTTTATTATGTATATATTTATTCATTCATATTATGATACGTAGCAACAGCCGAAGGAGATATTCTATTTAGATATCTAAATATCCAATATTTGAAAATAGTATCTAAAATCACAGGAAATGTAGATATAAATACAAAAATAAAGTCTCTACTTTCAGGTAAACCAAAATGCCTTAAAATTACCTCTATGATAATTTCCCATCCATGTGGAGAATGAAACCCAACAAACATGTCTGTTAGTAAAATAATTAAAAAAGCTTTAGCTGTATCACTTAAACCATAAATAAGCTGGTTTATAAAAGATTTCAAAATTGAAACTTGTCTTTTATTAATAATCAACAGCAATAAGAAAATTGTTCCAGATAAAAAATCAGCTAAAATGTTTTTAATAGCACTAGAACTTTCATTCATGTACTCTGCTGCTATTTCTAATGCCTTTTGAGTAATTTGGGTATCTATAAAAATATGAGAAGGATTTTTTACTTTACCAACTAATATATCAAAATGTAATTTCTCTTCAAATCTTTGCAATTCAGCAAATGCTCGTTCTTCTTGTGAATCATTTAAGAAAATGCTATGCTCATGATGATTCCATAAGTATTTAATATAAGGACCAAAAATAAAAGTTTTCGATATTTGGTTCACAATTATAGGTATAATAAATAAAATAAGTAAATATTTTACTGATGTCACAGTTTGATAACGAGATACTTTAAATTCCTCTAATACTTCAATTTCAGCATTAGGATCCAATTCTTTTTTAAACTTCTCGAATAATTTACTAATTGATCTAGGTATAAGACCTGTTTTATCGAGTGCTGATCGGTTAATTTTTTTCAAATTCCAATACTTCATTATATTTTTATTACATTAACAATAATAAAATATTATAAAATCAATTATTATTTATAAGCTGATCAAAATATCAAAATAAAGTAATGACAAAAAGAACAGTTAATAATATATACATCAAATATGAATTTTCTAGTACTAACATATATCATACATTGAAAAAAATAAATGTAATATTAATTATTTTTTTTTCTATTTTTTTTATTTTTATATACAAAAACCATATAAAACAAGGTTCAAATTATAATAAAAAATTAGCATTTCAAGTATATATAATTAATTTTAATCATAAAATTCAAATTGATGATCCAAACATCAAGAATGAGAAAATTTTTTTAAAAATTTTACCAAAATATCAAAATAAAATAAAGAAATATAAATCAAAAATCAATATAGAAAAAATTTTGGAATATCTGAAAAGTACAGGTATAATAAACCGATTAAATTATTTTATTATTAATATAAATAATTTAAAATATTATATTGTACAATTTCGTATCAATCGTATTATCAAAAAAATAGAAATACAAAATTATCAAAACTTACAAATAGCGTCAAAATTAATTCTCGATATTTTAAAACATCAATTAGGAACACCCATAAGTTATTTTAAAGTACACAATATTACAAATAAAATTTATACTTGGTATATTAATAATGGTTTTTCACATACATATATTAAATTGAAATATAATAATAAATTACGTAGCTTACATATACAAATTTTTGAAGGTAAAGTTATTGCCAATTTATTAATATGTAAATCAAAAAATATGTTAAGCTCCAATATGATTAAGAAAATAAATACAATAGTAATAAAAGAATTAGGCATATCCGAACAATCAATATTTAATAAAAAAAAAATAGATAGAGGAATTATATACTTAAAGAAAATACAGCTATTAAAAAAATGCAGCTATAAAGTTAAGAAACATAAACAAGGTTTGTTATTAAAAGTTGAGTATTCTATACCTATCAATCACTATGGCTATATTTATCATCATACTTCTAATAATATTATGCACAATTTATTACTATATCATTTTTTAAATCATGACTATTCTATTTTACTACCAATTCATTTTTATACATCAACTAAAACTTTACAAAAATTCATTAAAGAAATAACACAAATAAATAAATTTTATAGTATCTACTTAAAATATAAAAATAATTTCAACAAAACTTTTAATTCTAATTATATAAAGTTTAACTACTATTTGCATTATATGAATTCTAGTTATAAAATCAATTTTCAAACTATTAATAATAATCCAGAATTTGAATTTTCAATCTTAATACCTTATATAAAAATACATAAAATACTATTAAACTTCATTAAATTTAATCTTTATCAAAAGATATATAATGCTCAAAAAATATACCCAAAACAAAAAAACATAATCAAAAATATAATTATAAAAAATAAAATCGTAAGTAATATTAATATAAAATCACAAAGTAACTTTATAACAATTAATCAAAAAGTATTTAAAAATTTTAATTATAAATTCAAATATAGCAATATATACAATTTACTAATAGAAAAATTTTTACATTTAAAGATAAATAACTTAAAACAATTTATAATTCAAACACAAAAAATTAAAAAAAATACAAAGATATTAAAACAAAAAATTATATTCATCAATACATATATAAAATATAGTAACTTAAAATGCAAAAAATTTTTAGAACCAGGAAAAACCTTAATATTAGAATTATTTTTTTTAAAACCTAAAGCAATAATGAAAAAAAATACGTTATATAGAAATAAATCTAATATTCATATAAAATTTAAATATTATCAAATAATTTCATTACCTAATTATTTAAAAGTTATTAAAAAAAATGCTTTCAATATTTATATAAATGTTAATTCTTTAATTTTAAATAATCATTATGTAAATATACTAGACGATATAAATCATAAAAGTCTTCAGATATATTTTCAAAAGAGATATCAAAGGATAATCAAAAATACACTTAAAAACCTATATCAAATAGAATACCATATATCTTTAAATAAATTTTTTTCTTATTATATATTTAGTTATTTTAATAATAAACTGTATAATAAAAATAAAATTTCAAAATATAATTATGTTATAGGCTTAGGCATACAAGTTAATATACCAATTAAAACACTACCAAAAATTCGTTTTGAATATAAAATTAATAAATATGATATAAATCATTATCAATTAAGACTATTTTCATCTTGTACTAATAATCATTAACTAATTAATATCATGACCTTAAAACTAAAAAACTTAATAAATTATTTACAAGGTAAATGGATATCTAATCAAACTATTTATAGCTTAAAAACTAAGAAGATATATAACCATCAATTTACTACGGATATAAAATCATTGAGTAGTTTAACTTCCAATAATTCAAAAAATATTGCATATATTACAAAAATTCAAAATCGAGATATAATATATCAATATATTTATGCTCATTTACCAAATGACAATCAAGGTTTTATTAATAAAACTGAAAATAAAAAAACACAGCAATATATATTTATATTTAATTCAAATAAAGTTTTAAAAATAACAAATTCTAGGAATAATATTAAATATATAGAATACATTTATTTTATTGATAAAAACTTTAAATTTTCATTTGGAGTTATGAAAATAAATAATAAGTACCATTCTATTTCTTTTACATCTAACATTAAAATTTCTATCGCAAAGACTAATAGCATAGAATAAACTAGCTATTAGCAATAATACATTATTCTAAATCTTTACGATTAGGATTTCTTGATGGGTCGTTAGATAAAAAACCAAAAAAGAAAAGTGAACTAAAAAATATTACTGTAGTATAAACAAAAATCTTTAATGTAAACATAATATATTTCCTTAAAATTATATTGAAACATGAACATTAAATAATATTGTACACTAAAAATGATAATTTAAAATTATTTTATTTACACATAATTACAATACCACCTTTCTCAAACTATATAATCTTTTAGCTTGAAGAGTTGCTATAACTATATTTTTGTTATTATAAAAGTTTTTTTCAGACTTTATTTTAAGGTACCCTTCAACCATTACGATATCATTTTTTTTCAACACATCGAACAAATTAATGACCCATTTATCTTTGGCAAAACAAATCATTGAATATAAATGGACTTTTTTATTTCTTTTAAAAAATACAATATTTATTTTCAAGAATATTTTTTGCTTAATACGATATATTCTTGGATTGCTAATTATCTTACCTGTTCCAACAAATAAATTCATTTCATCAAAATTTTTTATTTTTTACTACTTCTTTAGCATTTAATTCTTTTAGTTTTTTCATGATTTTAGTAAAATATTCCTGCATATAAATATCTAATTCTATTAGATCTTTACTATTAATATTTAATAAAGTATAAACATCATGCATAGAACAATTAAAATTATCTCCTCTGCTAATAACTTCTGTGAAAGCTAACCTATCAGAAATATTCCAACTCCATTGAAATAATTTAGTAAATTGTTGAGTAAACTTTAATAAATATACTGGAATTATTATAATTTTTGATCTTTGACCAGATAATTTTTCACAAAGTTCTATAATTTCTAATGAATTCCATCCATAATTCCCAACCAATGGTAAAATACATTTATTAGAATGCTTAATTGATAAGCTTTTAATAGTTAATCTAGCTATATCTTGAGTATCAATATAAGCAATAGTTGTTTTACCTTTAGTAATCCATACAGACTTTTGTTCTAAAATAGGCAAAGCATATTGAGTAATTAAACCTTGAAAAAAACCAGCTAAAGTAAAAATTGTATAATTTAACCCTGATTCTTTTAATGCTTTTTCTATTTTCAGTTTCATATTCATTAAAGGAATTTCTGGATATTTATGAGCATTTAATACAGAAAAAAATATATACCTCTGTATATTAGCTTTTCGAGCTGCTTCAATCATAATATATTTACTATATAAATCTATTTGAGTTGCATTGTATAAATCAGAAGGTCTAGAAGATGAAGCATCTATTATTGCTGTGATACCAATTAAGGTTAAAGGAATTGTTTCTGGAACTTTTAGATCTCCATATACGAGTTCAGCACCCCATTCTTTTAAAAAAGAACTTCTACGAAAATTTCTCACTAAACATTTAACCTGAAATCCTTCATCTAAGGCACGTCTTACAATCTGCCTTCCTAATGTACCAGTAGCACCTAAAATTAATAAACTCATTTTTCTTATAATATTTAACTTAATTTATAGTAAATAGGTAGAGAGGGACTTGAACCCTCAAAACTACAGTTGTCACATTTTGAGTGTGATGCGTATACCAATTTCGCCATCTACCCTCTTAATATAATTCCAAATTTTATGTATAACTATTATTATAACAAGAAAATATTAAAAAACAAATTTAATTATGTTGACTAGTTTAATTCCGATTACATTTTTTAATGAATATATAATTAATCCTAAAACATGGTTGCATTACTTTAAAAATGATAAAAAAAGCTTTATTGTAATAATATACTTATCTTTTTTTTACTACTTTAATACTACCTATATTCTTTTAATTATACTTATATCCTCTATGGTTATAATCAATTTACGCATACCTATCAAAAAAGGTTTATTAACTTTAAATAATTTATTACTAACTTTTTTTTTATTATAAATATTATTTTGTATGTGAATTACAAAAATGAATATAGTATAAATACAAGCTATCAAAAAAAAAGTACAAAAATAGTGTTACCAGAATTTTTAACAAGATCTATATTAATTCCTATGACATATAATTTATGGCTTAAAATATTATTTCTAACAACTAAATATGAATTCATTATATTATTTATTTTATCTTTTTTACAAAAAAATAAAAATTTTTATTGTCAAAAAATTATATTCATTATAACTTTATCCTCTCAATTAATTCTATTAATTTCTCAAAAAATTTCATTTCTATATATGACTATGATTGTGAGAGAAGGAAATTTTATCTCAAAATTCAATCAAAATAATATATTATTTATTTTTTATATAAATCTTTTAAACTTTAGTTATTTTCAAATTATCAGAATGTCATATATGATACAAATGAAAAAAATTAATCATATTAATTTTTCTACTATTCATTTATAAGATTGATAAAAACTTATAGTTAATGATATTTAATATAATTTAAATTAAATAAATAATTAATAAGCGTACTACAATGACAGATATTACATATAATAACCTCAAAACAAATGATTTAAATAATTTAATAAATCAACCATATAAATATGGATTTCAGACTAATATAGAGTCACAAAGTTTTCCTAAAGGTTTAACAGAAAAAATTGTTGAATTAATTAGCATCAACAAAAAAGAACCCCCATATCTATTGAATTTTAGAATGAAAGGATATCAAAAATGGAAAAAAATGCAAGAACCAACATGGTGTAAGCTAAAATATACAAAGATTGATTATAATAATATTATTTATTATTCTGTACCAAAGTATAAGAAGAAAATTAATAGTTTAGATGATGTAGACCCAAGTATTCTAGAAACCTTTAACAAATTAGGAATTCCATTAAACGAGCAAAAAAAGTTAACTAATGTTGCTGTAGATGCTGTATTTGATAGTATCTCTGTAGCAACAACATTTAAAGAAGAATTAGCTAGTGTTGGTGTAATTTTTTGCTCTATATCTGAAGCAATATATAAATATCCTAAATTAATACAAAAATATTTAGGTTCTGTAGTACCAATAGGGGATAATTATTTTTCTGCTTTAAATTCAGCTGCATTTAGTGATGGATCTTTTTGTTATATACCACCCAATACACATTGTCCACTTGAATTATCAACATATTTTAGAATTAATAATAAAGAATCTGGTCAATTTGAAAGAACGTTAATAATTGCTGATAAAAATAGCTACGTTAGTTATCTAGAAGGTTGTACAGCTCCTCAATTTGATAACAACCAACTACACGCTGCTATTGTAGAATTAATTGCTTTAGATAATGCTACTATCAAATATTCTACTGTTCAAAATTGGTACTCTGGTAATAACAAAGGCCAAGGGGGTATTTATAATTTTGTTACTAAAAGAGGTTTATGTATTGGTAATAATTCTAAAATTTTATGGACACAAGTTGAAACAGGATCAGCTATTACATGGAAATATCCTAGTTGTATATTAATTGGACAAAAATCAATAGGAGAATTTGCTTCTGTAGCATTAACAAATAACTATCAACAAGCAGATACCGGAAGTAAAATGATTCATCTTGGTGAAAATACAAAAAGCAAAATTATTTCTAAAGGTATATCTGCAGGAAAATCCATTAATAGTTATCGTGGTTTAGTCAAAATTGGACCAAAAGCAAATTATGCTCATAATTACTCATCATGCGACTCTCTACTTATAGGTAGTAAATCTAAGGCAAATACTTATCCGTATTTACAGGCACAAAATTCTCTTTCTAAGATTGAACATGAAGCATCAACATCTAAAATTGGTGAAGAACAAATATTTTATTTTCTACAACGATGTATTCCAATAGAGGAAACCCTGTCTATAATGATTAGTGGTTTTTGTCAAGAAGTATTTAATGAATTACCTATGGAATTTGCTATGGAAGCAGATAGATTACTAAATTTAAAATTAGAAGGAACAATAGGATAAAAAATATGAACCACAACTTAATAAATATTCATAACTTACATGCTACCATTAACAATGTACCTATTTTACAAGGTATTAATTTAACTATTAAACCAGGTGAAATACATGCTATTATGGGTAAAAATGGATCAGGCAAAAGCACACTAGCTAAAGTCATTGCTGGACATCCCAGTTATAATATTACACATGGAGATATTCAGTTTAATGGACAAAGCATTCTTAACATGAACCCAGAAGATAGAGCTATTAAAGGTATTTTTTTAGCTTTTCAATACCCTATAGAGATTCCTGGAGTAAGTAATGCAGATTTTTTACGTATTGCATATAATGCAAAACAAAAAGCATATAGACAAAAAGAATTAGATCCCTTATCATTTTTTGAACTTATCAATGAATATGTTAAAAAAATTGATATGAATCCACAATTTTTATCACGTAATGTTAATGAAGGATTTTCTGGAGGAGAAAAAAAGAAAAATGAAATTTTGCAAATGATTTTACTAGATAGCAAATTAGGTATATTAGATGAAATTGATTCTGGGCTTGATATAGATGCATTAAAAAATATAAGTACAAGTATAAATTCAATATTAACCAACGAAAAATCTGTAATGATTATTACACATTATCAAAGAATACTTGACTATATAATACCTAATTATATTCATATAATGGAAGATGGTAAAATTATATATACTGGAAATGCAGAGACAGCAAAGCAATTAGAAAAATATGGATATGAAAGTATTATAGATAAACAAATATCAAATAATTAATCAAAAATAAACAAAATAATAAATATAGTTATTATCTTGTTTTATTTTTGATAGAAAAAATAATATATATATAGATAATATATTTTAAAAAATTAGACTACAGAAAATGCTTGCTTAACATCTTCTATAGATTTTTTCAACAACTCTTCTGACTCAGGACTTAGTTTTTTAGTAGTACGAATACTTTCTCCAAATTCTGGTTTTGAGTTTCTTAAATCTTCTCTTAGTGCAGTAATAAAATCCTTTACTTGATTTAATGCAATATCATCTAAATATCCATTAACACCTGTATAAATTACAGCTGTTTGCTCTTCTACTGGGATAGGAGAATTTTGTGCTTGCTTTAAAATCTCTCTCAATCTTTGTCCTCTTTCTAGTTGATTTTGTGTTGTTTTATCTAGATCTGAAGCAAATTGAGAAAAAGCTTCTAACTCAGCAAATTGTGCTAATTCTAGCTTTAACTTACCTGCAACTTGTTTCATCGCCTTAATTTGTGCAGCAGATCCCACCCTAGATACAGAAATTCCAACATTAATCGCTGGTCTAATACCAGAATTAAACAAATCACCAGACAAAAATATTTGACCATCTGTAATTGAAATTACATTTGTAGGAATATAAGCAGAAACATCTCCTGCCTGTGTTTCAATAATAGGCAAGGCTGTCATACTACCACCTCCAAGATCAGAATTTAATTTAGCTGCTCTTTCTAGTAATCTTGAGTGTAAATAAAATACGTCACCTGGATAAGCTTCTCGGCCTGGAGGTCTTCTTAACAATAAGGACATTTGACGGTATGCTTGAGCTTGTTTAGTTAAATCATCATAAATAACTAATGTAGCTTTTCCTTTATACATAAAATATTCAGCTAGTGCCGCTCCAGTATAAGGAGCAATATACTGTAATGTGGCAGGATCATCAGCATTAGCAGCAACTATAATAGTATAATCTAATGCACCTTTTTCTTCTAAAGTCGAAACAACTTGAGCTACTGAAGATGCTTTTTGACCAATAGCTACATAAACACATACAACATCTTGGCCTTTTTGGTTAATGATTGTATCTAAAGCAACAGCTGTTTTACCTGTTTGTCGATCTCCAATGATTAATTCTCTTTGTCCTCTACCAATAGGTATCATAGAATCAATTGCTGTAATACCAGTCTGCAAAGGTTCACATACAGACTGTCTGCCAATAATTCCTGGAGCATAAGATTCAATTAAACGTGTATCTGATGTGTTCGGAATACCTTTTGCGTCAATAGGACGTGCTAAAGAATCAACTACTCTACCTAAGAAATCATCACCTACCGAAATTTGAGCAATTTTGCCTGTTGCTTTTACAGAACTTCCCTCTAAAATTTCTCTACCATCTCCCATCAAAACAGCACCTACATTATCACTTTCCAAATTTAAAGCAATACCAATTGTTTGATCTGAAAACTCTAATAACTCACCAGCCATGACTTCATCCAAACCATATACGCGAGCTATGCCATCACCTACTTGTAAAACAGTTCCTACATTATCTACTTTTATTTGTTGATCATATTCATCAATTTGTTGACGTATAATATTACTAATTTCATCAGGTCTAATATTTACCATATCATCAATAGTTTATATATAATATATTATTTATTTTTTATTTAATTTCTATATTTTTTTCTTTTTCTACCTATTACTTAGATAAAAAGCCATATTTTTTAACTTACCAGACAAACTAGTATCAATAACTTTTGAACCAACTTGAATTATAAAACCTCCTAGTAAACTAGTATCTATATTCATCTCAAGTTTTACTGTTTGACTATTTGTCATAGTTTTTAATTTATTAATAAGAGCCTCTTGTTGTGCTTCAGTTAAAGCAACAGGTGTAGATATGTTTGCGATAGTAATTGAATCTAGCTTATATGCTAACTTAAAATATTTATCAATAATTATATTAATTAAACTAATCCTACGACGATCAACCAAAACTAATAAAAAGTTTAATAAAAAACTATTAACTTGATTTGATAACAATTGAGTAATAATTTTTTTTTTAGTTTTTACAGCTGTCAATGGATTATTCAAAAATTCTTGAAAATCCATAGATTCAGATAATAAACTTTGAATAGCTGATAAATTACTATTCATATCATTAATAATTTTATTTTTAATTGCATATTCTAACAGTGCTTCTGCATACGGTAAAGCTATTTTATCATTTGCATTTTGAGAACTCATATTTTTTCTCCTAACTGCATAATACTATAATCTATAATCTTTGATTGAATTACAGGTGTTATCTGATTCTGTAATTGTGCAGTTACTTTACTAATTGCTAAAGTTATTATTTGTTGCTGTATCTCTTGTCTAACTTGATTTTCAGCTATAGATAATGTTGCTTTACTAGCAGAAGTTAAACGTTCTATATCAAGTTTTCCTTGAGCTAGTATTGATTCACGAACTTTTTGAGCTGTTAAACTTGCTTCTTCTTCTATCTGTTTAATCACTACTTGAGTTTGTGCCAATTGTTTTTCTGATTCTTCTAGTCGAAGATTTGCTTGTTGCAAACGTTCTTCTGCTTCTTGGATAGCAGATAAAACTTTATTTTGTCTTACTAGTAGTGCTGAACCTAAAAACTGCTTTAAGACATATATTAAACCAAAAAGAAGAAGCAATATATTAATAACATTAGCTTCTAAAAAATTCGAATTTAAACTTATACCTGAATGATGACTATCATTCGCAAATATAGTAAATATTCGAATCATATTATTCATAATATTCTCCTATTACAACTAAAATTATAATGATTAGTATAACTTTTTTATACTAAAGATTGATTCTCTAATAGCTTATGTTGAATTTTATCACTTAATGCATCAACCTGAGCTTCTAAAGTTTTCAGTGCTTGCTCTTTTTGAATATTTAACTGATAAGACGCTTCTGAAATAAGTTTTTCAGCATCTAGCTGGGCTTCTTTAATTTTAACAGAAACAATTTTTTGGGCTTCTTGCTGTGATTCTTTAATAATATTTTGGGCTTCTTTTCGAGATTGAGCTAGTTCTTTTTCATATTTTTTTGTCAATTCATTAGCTTTCAATAAAGATGCTGAAGCAGTCGTTAGACTATTACGAATGTATTCATCTCTCTCATCTAAAACCTGACTAACCGGCTTGTAAAAAATAAAATTTAATACAAAAGTTAGAATAATAAATTGCAATGCCATTAACGGCAAAGTTGCATTAAAATCAAAAAGACCTCCTTCAACTTCTGTACTCGATGCTTGTAAAGCAAATAAAAGAGGTAAATTTATCATCTTTGTTTTTAGTTAATTTATAAATATAAAGAAATAAAAGCTAAGGTAAACGCTTAGATTAGTTGATTGATATAATTAAACTAAGCGCTAACAGAGATTAACTAGCTTGTATAAGGATTAGCAAAAAGAAGAGATAATGCTACTACTAATCCATAAATAGTTAAAGATTCCATAAAAGCTAAACTTAATAAAAGCGTTCCTCGAATTTTACCTTCAACTTCTGGCTGTCTTGCAATACCTTCAACAGCATTTGCTGCTGCACTTCCTTGACCAATACCAGGGCCAATTGCAGCTAAACCAACAGCAAGACCAGCAGCGACAACAGATGCAGCGGAAATAATAGAATCCATAATTAATATATAAATACAATAAATAGACAATTAACAGATTTCTAAATTCTTAATACATGTTATTAAGAATATATTTAATGATCACCATGACCTTCTAGAGCTTCTCCTATATATGCAGCAGATAAAGTTGAAAAGATTAAAGCTTGAATTGAACTTGCAAATAAACCTAATATCATAACTGGTAAAGGTATTAAAATAGGTACTAGTAAAGTAAATACAGACACAACTAGTTCATCCGCCAATATATTTCCAAATAACCTAAAACTTAAAGATAAGGGCTTTGTAAAATCTTCTAAAATATTAATCGGCAATAGAACTGGTGTAGGCTCTATATATCTAGAAAAATAGCCTATACCATTTTTACTAATACCAGCATAAAAATATGATAAAGAAGTTAATAAAGATAATGCAACAGTTGTATTAATATCATTTGTTGGTGCTGCTAATTCACCTTCTGATAACTCAATTAATTTCCATGGTATTAAAGCACCAGCCCAATTACTACCTAAAATAAATAAAAAAATTGTAGCAATATAAGGAACCCATTGTCTATATTCATGTTCACCAATCTGATTTTTGGCAATATCTTGTAAAAATTCTAGTACAAATTCCATAAAATTTTGCCATTTTTTAGGAATACGTTCTAAATTTCTAGTACCTATAAATGCTAGTGATAATAAGGTAGCAATAACCAACCATGATACAATAAAAACTTGACCATGAATTTTATAACCATTTATTTCCCAATACAAATGTTTACCGACTTCAACTCCAGATACTACTAGAGATAAATTTTGAATACTTTCTTGATATATAAAAACCACAATATTTATGATTAGTAAAAAAATCTTTTAATTTTAATATAAAATAATACATTATTAATTTATTAAAGTATCTGATAACACTAATTTTGTTATAACGCTATAAAAAAATACTGTTATAAATAATTATATATGTATATTAACAATTATTGAACATTATTAAGTTAATTTAAATTAATTTACTTTTACTTATTAATAATATTTTCTACATCAACAAGAAAATTATTTTCTTTTTTATCTAAACCTTCACCTAATAAAAATTTTTGAAACCTTCTTACTTTAATATTTTCTCCTAGCAAAGCAATATGTTGCTTAATTAATTCTTCAATAGAAATATCTGTATTTTTTATAAAAGGTTGATTCATTAGTGACATTTCTTTTAATCTTTTTTTTATTCTTCCAGCAACAATTTTTTCTTTAATATTTATAGGCTTATTTAATAAATCTTCTTTTTCAGATTCTATTCTAGTTTCAAATTCTATAACACTATTATCAATCTGATCTATTGATACATACTTAACAGAGGGAGAAGCTACTATTTGCATTGCTAAATCTTTTGCTAAAGTCTGAAACTCTGATCTTCTAGCAACAAAATCAGTTTCACAATTAATTTCTACTAAAACACCTATTCTAGATCCAGCATGTATATAACTTTCTATTATACCTTCAACAGCAATTCTATTAGCTTTTTTTTCAGCTAATGCTAAACCTTTTTTCCTTAAAGCTTGTATAGCTAATTGCATATCACCATCAGAAGATTGCAAAGCTTTTTTACAATCCATCATACCAGCACCTGTTTTATTACGTAATTCTTGAACAAATTTAGCAGAAATTTTTCTTGCCATAATTAAACCTCATATTATGCTAATTTAATACATATTAAATTACTAAAAAAGTAAAAATTTTGAAAGATTATATAAGATAATTATCATTATTATTATTTATCAAAATTTATTAACCAACTTGGCTTCCTTCCAAAATAGCATCTGCTATCTTACTAATGACTAATTGAATAGACCTAATAGCATCATCATTAGCTGGTATAGGTATATCTATAATCTCAGGATTACAATTAGTATCTAATATACAAATTGTGGGAATACCCAATTTAATACATTCTTGAATAGCAGTTGTTTCTCGTTTTTGATCAATAATAACAATTAAATCTGGTATTTTTTTCATTTCTTTAATACCATTTAAATGTTTTTTTAACTTATACAATTCTCTGCGTGTTTTTGCAGCTTCTTTTTTAGGTAAAGTATCAATCAAGCCACAGTTTTCTTTTTCTTCCAACTCTTTTAACCTATCAACACGCGATTTAATAGTTACCCAATTAGTTAACATACCACCTAACCATCTTTGGTTAACATAATATGAATTAGAGCGCATAGCTTCTTGAGCAACAATACCGGCTGCTTGTCTCTTAGTACCTAAAAACAAAAATTTTTTTCCTTCACTTGCACAATTTTTAACGAAATCATAAGCCTCTGTTAATAATTGAGCTGTTTGGACTAAATCAATTATATGTATACCATTTCTTTCAGTATATATATAAGGAAACATTTTAGGATTCCATCTTCTAGACTGATGACCAAAGTGAACTCCTGCTTCTAATAACTCTGGCAATGATATAACTGACATAATAATAATTAAATTTAATTTAAATAATATAAAAAGTAAAAACTTATTAACTTTCTGGGAACAACTATATAAAAAACTATCAAATTATAAAACCTACAAAAATAATAACACAATGTATCAAAAAACATAAGTCCATTATAATATTGATTTACAATTAATAATATAACAAAATTTAATTATATAAACTATCATTATGCAAATTACTTGAATCTTCTTTAATATTTGAATTATAATTTCGAGCACTTCTATCATCTACAATAATATCTTCAAAACTAGATATTGATATATTAGACTCTATATTTGCAGAACTTGATATACTAACTTTATCATTATTAATAATATTAATATTATTAGATTTATTAAATATAGAACTATAACTATTAAAACCTGTACCAGCCGGTATTAAACGTCCAATAATTACATTTTCTTTTAAACCTCTTAACCAATCTAATTTTCCAGAAATTGCTGCTTCTGTTAATACTTTAGTAGTTTCTTGAAAACTAGCTGCTGAGATAAAACTTTCTGTATTTAATGAAGCCTTAGTAATTCCTAAAAGTACAGGACAATAAGAAGCTTCTTTTTTATTCATTAAAGATAATAAATGATTAACTGATTCAACTTTTTGCAATTCTATAATTTCTCCAGGTAAATACTCTGTATCACCACCTTTTTCAATTTTAACCTTAGAAGTCATTTGTCTAATAATAACTTCAATATGTTTATCAGCTATTTCTACTCCTTGTGATTGATAAACTAATTGAACTTCTTTAACTAAAGATAGCTGAGTATTCAATAAACTTAATCTTGTCGCATCATATATGCTTAAACCCTGGTTTAAATAGGACCTGAAGTTTGATTCTAATATAACATGAGGATTAAAAGAATTGTCAGATTTTCTACGTGCTTCAAGTATTTCTTCAATCCTTGGTAAACCTTGAACAATATCACCCGTTTTGGCTCTTTCAAACATTAAAGTAGCTATGTTCTCACCCCTCTGTATCAAACTATTATCAGTTACATTTAAAATAGACCCCGCTGAAATTAAATATGGTTGCCCTATTCTTAATATAATCTGGTTATCTCTTATAGCAATTATTTTACCAGAGTGATAAGTAAATAAATCAGAAGCTATTTCATCACCTACATAAACCCAATCATTAACTTTCACTTTTACTAATTGATTATTATCGAAAGTAATAGATTTAATATCTGTCGAAGTAGTAATTAAAATACGACGATTAGAATATTTATTTTTTTGAATACTTTGAACTGTCCCAGTTATACTTGACAAAATATCAGTTTGAGCAATAACTGAATTATCTTTTATATATTGACCATTCTTTACTTTAATTACAGTTTTGGTATAAAAATTTTTATTATTTTCTACAGAAAATTCTTTAAATGATAATATATCAGAGCTACTAAGCTTTAAAGAAAATAATAAATCAGAAGATGATATTAAATTAATTTTACATATTAAATTAGATATTAAAGAATCTAATTTAACAATTAAATGTGTTTTCAACAAATCAATACCATAAATAGATTTTACTCTAGCACCGTCACGATAGTAAGTACGTCTTATAATTTGTAGATTAAACATATCAATTCCAAAAGAGTCTTCTGTATAAGATATATTAAATCCTTTTTTAGGAACAGAATAAACAATTACTGGTCTAATTAATATCAAATCTTCTTCTTGAGTTTGCATATATTCCCAATACACTAATTTATCTGCCACTATATCATCAATTACCTTTTCTCCTGGCTTTAAGAAACCTCTGCGTTTATTAACATATAATGGTATATGAACATTTTTATCTTGAACACTATAAGCTTTACAAGGTTTAATTATTATTTCACGAATAATACCTTCTCTTTGTATAACTTCTAAGATACCTGCATTATTTGCAAATACATTTTTAATAATTTCTGTACCAATATTAATGAAATCACCATGTTTTACTAATAATAAAGAAATATCCTTGTTAACTTCATGAGTTTCTTCAGGTATCCATAAAATATATCCTGAGCCTAAAATATCATAATACTCATAATTACTATGAAACTTTTTTTTAGAAATGGGTAAATCTAAATATTTAATAATTCCACCAGTCTGTGTTTTATAAATATCAGTTATAAGATCACCTATCACTTGATCATGAACTACTTTTTGTTTAGTATCAATTTTTAAAATAAATTTATCTATATCATTGATTTCGAGAATATAATTACTATAATTATTATTTTTATCTAAATAGACTTTTAAATTAGTACAAATTTTAGAAGATGTTATAATTTGTACTTCTTTATATTTGGATTGGTTATCTAAAATTTGGACAATTCCACTATAACGACTAACAAGTTGAGTTTTAGCTAATAAACTATTTTCATAAATTTGTTGATTTTGCTTAATAATTAACTGAGCATCATCTGGTATACTATAAACAATTCCCGATAGAATCCATAATACACCACTACTAGATATAGTATGAACTATTTTACCACTAGCATAAGTATCTTCCGGATCAAAATCTTTTAAATAAACACTACCAGAAAAATCAGCTGCTATTGCTTTTTGAGCTTTTTCTTTAATAATACGATTACTTAAAGGATATTCTGCTATTACATGCCCTGCAGATATTTTTTGATTATTTTTAACTAATAATAAAGCACCTTTTACCAAATTAATGAAATGGTTTTTACCTGATACATCTATCACTTTTATTTTACAATCTGCAGTAATAAGCATAGCAGAATCTCCATGACGTGTACGAGAACTTACCATACTCATATCACTTAAGTACTTAATTTGTGCATCATTTGGATGTATAATCTTTTGAGCTAATTCACCAGTAAATACACCTCCTGTATGAAAAGTTCTCATTGTTAATTGTGTTCCAGGTTCACCTATAGACTGTGCAGCAATAATACCTACAGCTTCACCAATATCCACCATCTGACCATGTGCTAAATTCCAACCATAACATAACTGGCATACAGAACCTACAGAGTTACAAGTAATTGGGGATCTCACTAAAACACTTTTATAGCCTAATTTAACAATTGTATTGGCCAACCAAGGGTCAACAGCTTGGCCAGAACGAGCTAAAATAACATTCGATATAGGATCTATAATTTCTTCTGCAAGAACCCTACCCAGCAATGCTTGTTCTAATGTAATCAATGTTTTATTATGATCAGTCATATCTTCCAAGAGTATACCTTTAGTAGTTTTGCAATTTACTTCACGAATAATTACATCTTGGGCAACATCAACTAATCGTCTAGTTAAATAACCAGAATCAGCTGTTCTTAGAGCTGTATCTACTAAACCTTTACGTGCACCGTAAGATGAAATAAAATAATCTGTAACTGTTAATCCTTCTCTAAAATTACTAGAAATAGGCAAATCAATAATTTGACCTTGTGGATCTGCCATCAAACCTCTCATACCAACAAGTTGCCTAACCTGTGAAATATTACCACGTGCACCAGAGAAAGCCATCATATATATTGTATTTAAAGGATCTGTATTTTTAAAATACATTATTACTTCTTTTTTTAAAGCTTCACTAGCATTATTCCAAGTATCAATTACTTTTTGAAATCTTTCGACAGCCGTTATTTCTCCTCTCTGATAACGACTGTCTGTGTGTTCAATTGATTTAATTGTTTGTTCTAAAAGATTTTGTTTTTGAGGAGGTATTCTTAAATCTTCTAAACTCAGTGAAATTCCTGCTCTGGTTGCATAATAAAATCCTAAATCTTTTAATTTATCTACCATATTAGCTGCACGTGCAACACCATAATTTCTAAAGACCCATATGATGATTTTTTTTAACTGAACTTTATCTACAATATTATTAATAAATAAAGGATTAGCAAAACTTTTTTTCATATTTAATATTTGTATGGAATAAATATAAATTAAACTAAAGATTCAGATATTACATTATTAAACAATATACGACCAACAGTAGTACGTATATATTGAACTAAAATTTTATGATCTGAATATTCTTTAACTATTCTGTTATTAAAAATAAATGTAGTAATATTATGATTATCAGAATATTTTTCAATTAATTTTTCATTACTAGATTCTAGTAATCCATTAAAACGTACCCAAATAAATGCATGCAAATTTATTTTTTTTTGTTTATAAGCTTTTAATGCATCACTTAAACTAGAAAAATATTGACCTTGACCTTGTTGAGAAGCAGGATTATTTGAAGTTAAATAGTAACATCCCAATACCATATCTTGACTAGGCATTAATATAGGTTGTCCAGTAGCAGGAGATAAAAAATTATGAGGAGCTAACATTAATAAGCGAGCTTCTGTTTGAGCTTCTAATGATAGAGGTATATGAACTGCCATTTGATCTCCATCAAAATCCGCATTAAAAGCAGGACATACTAATGGATGTAACTTAATTGCTCTTCCTTCTACCAAAATAGGTTCAAATGCTTGAATACCTAAACGGTGTAAAGTAGGAGCTCTATTTAATAATACAGGATGGCTATGAATTACTTCTTCTAAAACACTCCAGACAATAGGTTCATTCTTTTGGATTATTTTTTTCGCAGCTTTGATATTATTAACTAAGCCTTGTAAAATTAACCGATGAATAACAAAAGGTTGAAATAATTCTAAAGCCATTTCACGAGGCAAACCACATTGATGTAACTTTAAACTTGGACCTACAACTATCACAGACCTTCCAGAATAATCAACACGTTTACCCAATAAATTTTGTCTGAATCTTCCTTGTTTACCTTCAATTATATCTGATAAAGATTTTAAAGGTCTATTATGAGCTCCTACCACCGTTCTACCACGACGACCATTATCCATTAATGCATCTACTGCTTCTTGTAGCATTCTTTTTTCATTTCTAATTATAATTTCTGGAGCTAATATAGCCTTTAATCTAGCTAAACGATTATTTCTATTAATAATTCTACGATAAAACTCATTTAAATCAGCCGTTGCAAAACGACCACCATCTAATTGAACCATGGGTCTCAAATCAGGAGGAATTACAGGTATAACAGAAAAAACCATCCAGGCAGGTTCTGCACCTGTGGAAATAAAATTTTCGAGCAACCTTAATCTCTTCATTTTTTTATTAAACTTAGGTGAAGGATTTTTTGACAATTTAGGTGGCTTTAGAGCTTCTTCTCGTAAGATTTCTACTGTCATTTCTAAATTAATATCTTTCAATAATTTTAAAATAGCCTCTGCACCTATACTTACTTCTATTCCAAATAAATTAGATGACTGAGGATACAATTTATCTTCTAAAGATCTCCATTCATAACCTTCTAATAACTGCTTATAATTTAATTTCTCATAGTTACCAGGATGAGTTACAATATAAGAATGAAAATATACAATTTTTTCTACTTCCTTTACAGTCAAATCTAATGCTAAAGCAATATAACTAGTGCTTCCTTTTAAATACCATACATGAGTTACTGGCGCAGCAAGTTCAATATAAGCCATTCTATGACGTCGAACTTTTGATTCTGTTACTTCAACACCACATCTTTCACAAACTACACCTTTATAACGAAAACGCTTATATTTACCGCAATGACACTCCCAATCTTTAACTGGACCAAAAATTCTTTCACAAAATAAACCATCCATTTCTGGCTTTAGAGTTCTATAATTAATAGTTTCTGGTTTAGTAACTTCTCCTACAATTTGTCCATTAGGCAATACTCTTTCTCCCCAATGTCTAATTTTTTCAGGAGAAGCAAGACTTATTTTTACATAATCAAAATGTTGCTCGAATTTACTCATATATATATTTTTTCTTATCTTATTACAAGAAGAAATTAATAATCATTAGTAATTTCTAAATCAGAATGAATATTAACTTTATTTATCAATATATCTTTAGAAGCTGTATTATTTTGATGATTATTTTTATGTTTAGTAAAAATCCTAGACTGAAATTCAGTAGCCATTAAATCAACTTCTATTCCTTTATTTTCTCCATTTTCAAACAGTTCTACTTTATGAACTGCAATATCTAAACCCAATGACTGTAATTCCCGCATTAAAACCTTAAATGACTCTGGAGTACCAGGTTTAGGGATTGGTTTTCCTTTGACAATTGCATTCAAAGCTTCATTTCTTCCTTGCATATCATCTGACTTTACTGTTAGTAATTCTTGCAATGTATATGCTGCTCCAAAGGCTTCTAGAGCCCATACTTCCATCTCTCCTAATCTTTGTCCACCATGTTGAGCTCTACCACCTAAAGGCTGCTGAGTAACCAGAGAATAAGGACCTGTTGATCTAGCATGTATTTTATCATCTACTAAATGTACTAATTTTAACATATAAGCTTTTCCAACTGTAATTGGATTATCAAAAGGTTCTCCTGTCCTACCATCAAATAAAACTATTTTACCTGGATGCAGTGAATTAAATAACCAATCTTGCTTTTTTAATAAACTAGCTTGTTTTAATTTATTATTAACTAATGCACGTGATGCTTCTGGTCCATACATTTCATCAAATGGAACAATTTTAAAACGTTTCTCTAAGTATTGCCCAGCTAACCCTAATAAACATTCAAATAACTGACCAACATTCATTCTTGAAGGAACACCTAGTGGATTCAGTATTATATCTATAGGTGTTCCATCTGGTAAATATGGCATATCCTGCTTAGATAAAATACGAGAAATAATTCCTTTATTACCATGACGTCCAGCCATCTTATCACCAACTTGAATTTTACGCTTTTGCGCAACATATACACGAATCATTGCATTTGTTCCTGGAGGTAATTCATCTCCTTTTTGTCTTGTAAATACTTTAATATTAACAACACGACCTTTAGCAGCATTTGGCAATCTTAAAGAAGTATCCTTTACATCTCTAGCTTTTTCGCCAAAAATGGCTCTTAATAATTTTCCTTCGGGAAGTTGATCTGCTTCTCCCTTAGGAGTAATTTTACCTACTAAAATATCTCCTGAATCAACCCAAGAACCAATTACTACTATTCCATTATCATCTAATGAACTTAAAGATGTTTCACCTACATTTGGAATATCACGAGTAATTTCTTCAGAACCTAATTTAGTTTGTCTGGCTTCAACTTCATATCTTTCAATATGAATAGAAGTATAAATATCTTCATATACCAAACGTTCACTAATTAAAAAAGCATCCTCATAATTATAACCTTCCCAAGGCATATAAGCTACTAATATATTACGACCTAATGCTATTTCACCACCATCTGTAGAAGCTCCATCAGCTATAACTTGACCTAACTCAATTGTTTCACCAGGCCAGACAATTGGCCTTTGGTTAATACAAGTATCTTGATTAGAACGATAATATTTTTTTAATCTATAATGAATTGTAAAACCATTATTATCTTGAATACCTATTTTTGTACCAGATACATAACTTACTTGACCTTTTGTTTTACTTATAACAACCATTCTAGAATCTCTAGCTACTTTTGACTCTAAACCAGTACCAACAATAGGTTTTTCAGGATATAGCAAAGGCACAGCCTGTCTTTGCATATTTGACCCCATTAAAGCACGATTTGCATCATCATGCTCTAAAAAAGGAATCAAAGAAGTAGCTGCTGAAATTACTTGAATAGGAGAAACAGCTATATAATCTACTTGCTTAACATGTGTTGTAATAAATTCTTGCTTATATCTTACTGGTATTACTTGATTTTTAATAAAATTTTTTTGGTTAATGGATACATCAGCTGGTGCAATACGTAAATTGTCTTCTTCATCAGCAGTTAAATAAATAGGATATTGATCTTTTAAAACATAACCTGAACTAACTTGATAGAATGGTGTTTCAATAAAACCATATTGGTTCACTCGAGCATAAATACTTAAAGATCCAATTAAACCAGCATTAGGGCCTTCAGGGGTTTCAATAGGACATATTCGACCATAATGACTAGGATGTAAATCTCTAACTGCAAAACCAGCACGATCTTTATTAAGCCCTCCTGGGCCTAAAGCACTTATTCTTCTTTTATGAGTTAATTCAGATAAAGGATTAGTTTGATCCATAAATTGGGATAACTGACTAGAACCGAAAAATTCTCTAACAGAAGCCATTAAAGGCTTAGGATTTACTAAATTAGATAAACTTAAAGAATCTAAATCACAAATCATCATACGTTCACGAATAATTCTTTCTAATCTATTTAACCCTACTCGAATTTGATTTTGCAATAACTCTCCAACAGATCTAACTCTTCGATTACCTAAATGATCTATATCATCAAATTTTCCAATATTTTGTTCTTTAATATTAATTAAATAATCAATGGATGATATAATATCTTGTGGAGATAAAACACGAAAAGATTTTGGAAGCTTTAGACTTAATTTTTTATTTATTTTATGTCTTCCAACTTCACCTAAGTCATACCTTCTTGGATCAAAAAATCTAGTATAAAGCATCTGTTTAGCAACACTAACAGTTGCAGGTTCATTAGGACGAAGCTTACCATAAACAATTAACAATGCTTCTTCATTTGTAACTTCTTCTACAGATATTTTACCAATTTCTTTATATAATTCTTTTGTTTCATATAACGCAGAAGCATGAAGTAAAAATGAATATTTTGTTAAACTTTTTTTTATTTCATCAGAACTTAAACCAATCGCTCGCAAAAAAATGTATGCATTTACTTTATGGGTTTTATCAATTCTAACCCACATTTGATTTTTAGCATCTATTTCAAACTTTAACCAAGAACCACGGTTAGAAATTAAGCTAGCACTATATATATGTTTATCATTTTTATCTAATTCTTTTTTATAATAAATACCAGGACTTCTTACTATTTGATTAATAATAACTCGCTCTGTACCAGAAATAATAAATGTTCCGCGATTGGTCATTAAAGGTAAATCACCAACAAAAACAGGCCTTTTTTTATACTTTTTATTTTTTTCTGTACTATGATTATGTAAAATATTCAAGAAGCCTGTACTTTTAGTTTTTTTTATTAGTTCAGTATCTTTTCTTGTTAATTTAGAAGGTATATATATTTGAGCACTATATGTACGATCTCTACTCTTAGCTTTTCTAACACTATATCTAGGAAATTTTAATTTATATTCTTTACCAAAAAATTGTAGCTCTAATTTACCAGTAGGATCTGTAATAATAGGAAAAGAATCTAAAACTTCTCCTAAGCCTTGATATAAAAAAGACCTAAAACTTTCTCTCTGAATAGCAGCTAAGTCTGAAAATACAAATACCATGATTTTTATTTAATGATACTCAATACAAAATAATATATATGTAATAAATATTCTTGAAGCATTATTTATACAATATCTAATTTAAGATTTTTGATATAAATTTTTCATAATTACCATAGAATTTACTTTAAAGATAAATTTTGAATATAATAAATGATATTTAAAACTATTAATGCATGTAATACAATATATTTATTAAAAAGTATTTTTCATAGCACGAGCTAAAATTGATTTTTTACGAGCGGCAGTATTTTTAGGTAGTATTCCTTTCTTTACAGCTTTATCTATTTTACTATAAACAGAAGCTAGATTGGAAATTACATTATCATAATTAGAATCATCTAAGTTCTTTAAACTTATAATATAAATTTTAGTTAAAGTTTTAATACTTGATTTATAAGACCTATTGTTTGCACGATTTCTAAAAGAAATTTGTGTTTTTTTGATTGCAGATGAATGTTTAGACATAAATATAAAATAATAGTAACTTAATTTTAAATCTTATATAGTTGAATAATGATATTCTATAAAAATAATTATAACACGAGCTTAACATATGTACAAGATTACATATATAATCAAAAAATTCTTTAAAAGACTTGATAGTTAAAATATAAAAATGAGATAATAAAAGTAATTATTAGCTAACATACTATTAAAATATCCATGGGAAAGAATAAAGGAGCTCGTATTACCATCACACTAGAATGTACATGTCAAGATTCTAATAATATAACTAAACGCAAAAATGGGATTTTTAGATATACCACGTCAAAAAATCGAAGAAACACACCAAATCGTTTACAAATTAATAAATTTTGCCCTAACTGTAATTGTCATAGTACTTTTAAAGAAATTAAATAACTCATCCATATGATTTTATATAATAAAAAATCTACACTAGTAAAAAAAAATGAGGACTTAGACTATAAAGATATTGACTTACTCAGAAAATTTATTACAGACCAGGGAAAAATTTTGTCCAGGCGTTCAACAGGACTGACAGCGAAACAACAAAAAAAATTAACTAAATCTATTAAAAAAGCACGTATACTTGCTTTATTACCTTTTTTGAACAAAGATTAATTATTCTTCTTACAAAGAAATTTAATATATAAACAGTAATTTTATTCTATAATTTTACTGGTTTATTTTATAGATACTATAAAACTTTAACTTTTTCAATTAATTCATATACTTCTATAATATCCAATGATTGCCAAAATTGATAATCATCACACATTACACCGCATTCATTACCTTCTAGGACTTCATATACATCATCTTTAAGACGCTTGAGAGAATCAATAGAACCTTCATGTACCAAATTTTTGTTGCGATAAATGCTAATTTTAGAACCTTTTTTCAATTTTCCATAATCCACTAAACAACCTGCAACTAAACCTTTATTAATTTTAAACACTGTTTGAACTTTTGCTTTACCAATTAATTTTTGGTCAAACTCAAGATCAACAAAAGTTAGCATATAGTTTTGCATATAATCTAATAAAGCATAAATTATATCAAATAAACCCATTGTAATGCCAAGCTTTTTTACTTTTTGAGCTAAAGAAGAACTAATACCTACATTAAAACCCAAAATGATAGATTTACTAGTTATAGCAAGCTCCAAATCATTATTAGAAATAAAACCACAATTAGTAGAAATAATATTAATTTGAACTTTTTTCTGTGAAATATTAGCAAAAGAATTAATAATAGCTTCTAAGGCTCCTTGAGTATCCGCTTTTAAAATAACATTAATAATTTTAATACTTTTTTGATCTTTATAACTATCAAATGTCACTCTAGTATTTAATACATTTGAAATACCAAAAGCATTTTTATATAATTTAACATTCCGGTTAGCCAAACTTTTAGCTGTTTTTTCATCAGATACAACATGAAATTTCAATCCGGCTCTTGGACTAATAGAAAACCCCCAAACATTAACTATAGCAGATGGTAAAGCTTTAGTAATTTTTATTCCATTACTAGAAACTATATTTTTTACACGGCCATAGAAGTTACCTGCAATAATAATATCACCTATTTTTAGTGTACCGTCTTTGATTATAAGAGTAGTCACTATACCAGTCTTTTTATCTAAATAACTATCTAAAATGCTGCCTTGAGCATAAGAATTAGGATTAGCTTTAAAGTTTTGAGTTTTAGCCATATCACATATAGAAGATAATAGTAAATTAAGATTAAAAGATTTTAATGCACTAACTTCTACAATAATACTATCTCCACCCCATTTTTTATCAATAATATTATATTCTGTGAGTTCTTGCTTAATATTATCAAGGTTAATATTTGTCTTATCAATTTTATTAATAACAATAATATATGGTATTTTACGTTTTAATATATAACTGATAGATTCAATAGTTTGTTGTTTTAACCCATCATCTGCAGCTACAATTAATAATGCTATATCAGTAATTTCTGCTCCTCGTAATCTCATATTAGTAAAAGCCTCATGACCAGGAGTATCTACAAATACTATATTTTCTTTTTGGTTTAAGTAGTCATATTCCACTTCATAACCTTTAATAGATTGAGTAATACCACCTGCTTCTTGACATGCTAAATCAGTTTTTAAAATACTTTCTAAAAGAGTTGTTTTACCATGATCAACATGACCAAAAATTGTTACAACGGGAGGTCTTTGAACATTTTTAACCTTTGATAATAATTGGTTAGAACTTAAGTTATTATTAAGAAAATCTATATCTGGATGATCTATAACATCAAAATTATAATGCTCAGCTACTTTAGTCGCAATTTTAATATCGACAACTTGATTAATTGTTACAGAAATACCTTGTAAAAATAACCATGTAATTATAGCTGCTTCTGGAATATTCAATTTTTCTGATAAACTTTCAATAGTTAAATGTTTATCTAAAATAATTTGTTTATCTGATAATTTATCTTTGTTACTTAATACTTGATTTATATTAAGTTGATTATCAGTATCATCAACATTTTTTCTTACTTTATACTTTTTTTTACTTTTATTTGATTTTAAAGATTTTGTTAAACCAAGATCTATATTATCATTTTCTTGATCAGAAACAAAACGCTGTTCGAACAAAATATCTTTACTATCTAATTTCTGTTTATTTCTTTGTTTCTTTTTTAATTTAATTTTATTCTTTTTTAATTCACTTTTAATTTCAGTACTATCTGAACGATTATTAATTTTACTTTTTTTTTCTTTATCTTTAACCGAAAAATCAATTAAAACTGGACTATCTGGTTTTTCTACATTTTTAAAAATAGTATCTTGAACTAATTCTTTTTTATTAGTATCAATATCATCTAAATAGCGATCAAAGACTAAGAGGGGTTTTTTAAGCCAAACAATTGAATCTTTGTATATAGAATGACAAAAATTAAATTTATAATCTTCAATTATTATCATGAAAAAAGAATATTTAAATAATACTTTATTAATCATATTTTTTTTTATTATTATAAATATATACTATAATGTACTTATTAAGTACATTAATTAATTTAAGAAGAATAAATAAGAAATGTTTTACATAAGAGCTTTATAATAATTCTGAAAATCAAAACATATATGGATAATATTTTTATTATTTCCATCATAATTTATTACCAAACACAATAAACTAAAATGCCTCGTTTACAAAAAAATGACAATTTTATTGATAAAACTTTCACAGTACTAGCGGATATTATATTAAAAATATTACCTACGAGTAAAGAAGAAAAAGAAGCTTTTTGCTATTATCGAGATGGTATGTCAGCTCAATCAGAAGGAGAATATGCTGAAGCTTTAGAAAATTATTACGAAGCACTTGCTCTAGAAGAAGATCCTTACGATAGATCTTATATATTATATAACATAGGATTAATTTATGCAAGTAATGGAGAACACATTAAAGCTTTAGAATATTACCATCAAGCATTAGAGCTAAACAACAAATTACCACAAGCATTAAATAATATTGCTGTCATATACCATTATCAAGGTTTAAAAGCAGCAAATAAAAATAATTTAGACATATCTAAATCTATGTTCGATAAAGCAGCTGAATACTGGCAACAAGCCATATACTTAGCTCCCAATAATTATATAGAAGCACAAAATTGGTTAAAAACAACTGGACGCAATCCGTTAAATGATAGTATCAATTAATTTTTTTATTAATCAATAAACTAATGTATATAATAGAATATTTTATTCTTTTCATTTAAAATATTATAATAGATATATATTATAATAGCAAAAGCCATATAAAGAAATTTTGTCTATTGACTAAATACAAACATCACAAAATAATGGTCACACAAACAAAAGGATCTGTAACTCAAATTATTGGTCCTGTACTGGATATCGAATTTCCAACAGGACAACTACCAAAAGTATTTAATGCACTTAAAGTTGAAGGACCTAACAGTACAATAACCTGTGAGGTACAACAATTATTAGGAGATAATAGGGTACGTGCTGTAGCTATGAGTTCTACTGATGGTTTAAAAAGAGGTGTACCAGTAATAGATACAGGAGCACCTATTACAGTTCCAGTAGGTATACCAACTCTAGGTAGAATATTTAATGTTTTAGGTGAACCGGTAGATAATTTAGGCTCAATCTCATCAACTGATTCATTACCAATACATAGATCTGCACCTTCTTTTGTACAACTAGAAACTAAACCTTCTATTTTTGAAACAGGTATTAAAGTAGTTGATTTATTAGCTCCTTATCGTAGAGGAGGAAAAATAGGTTTATTTGGTGGAGCTGGTGTAGGCAAAACAGTATTAATTATGGAATTAATTAATAACATTGCAAAAGCTCATGGAGGTGTATCCGTATTTGGTGGAGTAGGAGAAAGAACAAGAGAAGGTAATGACTTATATGAAGAAATGAAAGAGTCAAAAGTAATTAATGCTGAAAACTTAACAGACTCAAAAGTTGCTTTAGTATATGGTCAAATGAATGAACCTCCAGGTGCTAGAATGAGGGTTGGTCTAACTGCTTTAACAATGGCAGAATATTTTAGAGATATTAATAAACAAGATGTTTTGTTATTTATAGACAATATTTTTAGGTTTGTTCAAGCTGGCTCTGAAGTTTCTGCACTTTTAGGAAGAATGCCATCTGCTGTAGGTTATCAACCAACTCTAGCTACTGAAATGGGTGCACTTCAAGAAAGAATTACATCAACTACAGATGGGTCAATAACCTCTATTCAAGCTGTATATGTTCCAGCTGATGATTTAACAGATCCAGCACCAGCTACTACATTTGCACATTTAGATGCAACCACTGTACTTTCAAGAGGATTAGCTGCAAAAGGTATTTATCCTGCTGTAGATCCACTTGGATCAACCTCAACAATGCTTCAACCTGGAATTGTAGGTGCTGAACATTACGGTGTTGCACAACAAATTAAATCAACACTACAAAGATACAAAGAACTGCAGGATATTATTGCTATTCTAGGTTTAGATGAACTATCTGAAGAAGATAGATTAACTGTAGCAAGAGCACGGAAAATTGAAAGATTTTTATCACAACCTTTCTTTGTTGCAGAAGTATTTACCGGTTCTCCAGGTAAATATGTATCATTAGAAGAATCTATTAAAGGATTTCAAATGATTTTAAATGGTAAATTAGATGATTTACCAGAACAAGCATTTTACTTAGTTGGAAATATAGAAGAGGCTATTAACAAAGCTGAAACTTTAAAATAAAGGACCATTAAAATGACGTTAAATATACGTGTCATTGCTCCAGATAAAACTGTATGGGATGCCAAAGCAGCAGAAATTATATTACCTAGCAGTACAGGACAATTAGGCATACTAAAAGACCATGTACCTTTACTAACAGCTTTAGATATTGGTGTTATGAGAGTACGCATAGATAAGGAATGGCAACCCATTATACTTCTAGGAGGATTTGCAGAAGTTGATAACAATAATATTACAATATTGGTCAATGGAGCAGAAGAAACATCCAATTTAGATATTAATACAGCTCAAAGTCATCTAGAAGAAGCCAGTAAAGCTCTTACAATAGCCAAAACAAGTAAAGATAAAATAGAAGCTACAAAAAATTTAAGAAAAGCACGTGCAAGAATTCAAGCTCTTAATGTTTTAAATAACTAAATAAAAAACAAAAAAGCTTATAAGCTTTTTTGTTTTTTTTATTACTAACTTAAACCAGAACAGATATAATCAAAGTATGTATTCATTTCTTGACCAGCATCAACTCCAACAAGACTAGAAGTAACTTCTTTCATAGCTTGAATAGCTTGAATAGTTGCACCAATAGGAACACCTAATGAATTATATGTTTCTTTTAATCCATTTAAAACACGTTCATCTAAAATTGATGGATCACCAGCTAACATACCATAAGTAGCATAACGCAGATAATAATCTAGATCACGAATACACGCCGCATAACGTCTAGTTGTATACATATTACCACCTGGTCTAGTAATATCAGAGTACAATAGTGCTTTTGCTACTGACTCTTTAATAATAGTTGCAGCATTTGCAGCTATAGTTGCTGCAGCCCTAACTCTTAATTCACCTGTCTGAAAGTATCCCCTTAATTTATCTAGTGAAGTATCATCTAAATATTTTCCCTGTACATCAGCAGTATTAATAACAGAAGTAATAGCGTCTTGCATATGTTTTTTATTCCTTTATACCTTTATATATCGTATCAATTTAACATTTATTATCAAACAATTTTATTGCATAGCACCTAATGTATAATCAAAGTAAAAACCTGCTTCTGCAGAATCTTCTCCAGATAATAGAGAACAAGCAATACTTTTCATTGATTTTACTCCTTCTGAAACACCAGAAATAGGAGTACCTAAAGAATTATACATTTCTTTTACACCAACTAAACCTATCTCTTCAATAGGTGCTGCATCTCCTGCAACTATGCCATAAGTCACTAAACGCAAATAATAATCTAAATCACGTAAACATGTAGCTGTCATTTCTTCACCATAAGCATTACCACCTGGTGACACAACATCTGGACGTTTTTGAAATAATTGCTGTCCACCTTGTTTGACAATTAACTCACGATTATCTGTTAAAATCTGAGCTATTCTTAAACGCCTCTGACCAGATAAAACAAAGCTTTTAATGCGATCTAGCTCTCCTGGGCTTAAATAGCGAGCTTCTGCGTCTGCATTTACAATTGATTTCGTGACTATACTCATTTATATAACTCCTATAATAAATTTATTATATATTACTTAACTCATAATAAATTATATAAATATAGTAATAGTATATTATATAATTTATATTAATAATTCATTTCTTTATATATTTCTATATAGGTACTATTGTTTTCTGCAAAGTACATAAACAAGAAAGATAAACTACACAAAACTTATTGATTACCAACTGTAGCTTTAAAGCTAGGAACAACAATAAATTTGTTTTGCTTAGTTAAAGTATTATACAACTTTTCTGTATTAGGAAAGTTAGCTGCAGGTAAAGTTGGGAAACGACGATAAGGAACAGTATTTGAACCAAATATAGATTTATATTCTGTACTATTAACCAAAATACGTATAAAATAATTTAAACCTTGAGAAGCTAAAATTTGATTATAATACCTAATTTCAGCCTGATTATTAGGAGCTCTTCCTAAAAAATGTTTTGTACCTAATTCAATTACTTTAGTATTAGGAAAAGGTTGATAAAACTCTTTTCTATATAAAGCAGATGTACCTAATTGTTCAACAAATTCTTGAACAGTTATTTGATTAGCAATAAAAGCCTTTTCTAAATTATAAAATTCATCACCTATTGTAAAAGAGTTTAAATCTCTTTCAAAAATTTGACGATAAATAGCTCGTAAAACTTGTTTCTGCTGTGTTAATTGATTGGAGTCATTCATAGAAAAAATAACTCTTTGGTTTCTTTTAGAACTCACACCTTGTAAAATTCTTTGCTTAATACTATTAATACTACGCTTTTCAGAAACTAAACTTAAGTCTATAAAATTATTCGTACGATCACTTATTATTGATAAATTAACTTGAAGTTGTTGACTACTTGGTCTTAAATTTCTAGAAGAAATTGTATAGGGAGTATTGTAACGTTCATAAGGAACAATATGATCACCAAAAGACTCTACATACTCATTACTGTCAATAATAGCATCAATAAACTTATAGTAACCATTTTTATAAATAATATTAAAATATTGATTAATCTCTTGTCTGCCATAAGTGGGACGGCCAAGTAATCTATTATGAATATACTCAATAGCTTTACAAATATATAATGGCTCCCAATATAAAGATCTAAAAATGGATGATTTAGCTAATTGGCGCACAAAATTTTTAATCGAAATTTGATTATCTCGCAATTGATTTTCAAAACGATTGATCAATAATTGTTCTTCATGATAAACAAAACGTCCAAAAACACGTAAATAAGTTGCTTTAATAACTTGATCTAAATTTGTAGCACTATCTATATTTAATTGAAAAATTTTTGGACCTAAAGATCCAGCAACTTTAGATCTTAACGAAGGATTACCAATTTGATTATAAATACCAGGACCACGACAAACTAAAATTCTACGTGTATCTTTACCAAAGGGTGCTGAATTTTTTCTTAAATTAACTAAATTTTTAGGAAAAATAGCACCAAACTGTATATATAATGGATCATTACTTAAACCATAAGGATGCTGATCTGGCAAACTTTGTTTATAATTACTAAATAAAGTAAGAAATTGAGGTATTTTTCGAAACGGAGTACTATAGTTGAATAACTCAATTTGAGCACCCCAATTACGAGATTCTTGGGCTTCTTCACCTAAATTTCTTAAATATGGTACAGTTTCTTCACCAAAATAGTCAGTATATTCTGAAGAATTGATTAAAGAATCAATTAAACCATCTAATCCTCTAGTAGATAAAATGGAAAAATATTGCTGAAATTCTTCTAAAGAACTTAGTCCTCTACCCAAAAAATGACGAAATGCTAATTCAACAGTGCGACTATTAACAAATGGGTCAAAAAACTGCTGCCTATATACATTAGATTTACCAAGTAAACGTATAAACTCTTTAACTGATAATTGACCATTTTTAACTTGAGATTCTAAGTCATTAAAAGATATTGAATAAGCTTTTGATATATCTCTTTGAAAAACTTGTCTATAAGAAGCACGAATTACGCTATTCTTTTCTTCTATAGACAAACTTGTTTTCATAACAAATTTTTGCTTTAATAAACCAGCCTTAGAATATATTTGTGGCAAACGTAAACCCTGTAAATAATCAGAGGTTCTTTTACGAACTTTATCAGTTAAAGATGGAGCATCAAATTCCTTAATAACTACATCAAAGTATTGCTTTACTAACTCTTGTCCATATAAATCACTAGCAAAAATATTCAAAGCATTTTTTCTCATTTCTCTTAAAGCCACAGTTGCTGCTGCACTAGAACATGCATTATCAATCAACTCTCGTAAACCTCTAATATTAACTGATAAAATATTAGGATCACCAGCAACTATAGCATAAGTAAGATAACGTAAAAACCAATCTAAATCTCGTAATGATTTTTTCATACGAATAGGTCCATAACGCACAACATTAATTGGCTTAAACCCTGGTGGTAAAGAATCATTTGTACTAAATACAGAAGATACTCCTTGAAAAACATTGGCTTGTGTATCTCCTGATAAATTTTCATTCATCTTTATATCAGACAAAGAATCTATAGACAAAAATGAAGCTTGTGGTCTTTCTAAATAAGAAATAGCAGATCCACCAACAAATATTTTATCCGCTGCTTTAGCAACAAGAATATTAGCATTTTTACTTAATAAATCAGCTATTTCTAAACGTTTATTACCTGAATTTAAAAACGCAACCAACTCATTTAATTCACCTAGCTGTAAAAATCTATCCTGCTGTTCTGCTTGTGAAATAGTAGATATGGATGCTGTACGATAAAGCTGCGGTCGCGCAACAGGACTTCCACCACTTGCTCTGACACTCATGTTAATCATATCTCCTTATATGCAAACTATTTATTTATTATCATCAAAACTTTACAAAAGTTATAAAATATTAATCTCACAATTTTCCATACTTTATAAATAAAAACATATAAGAAAATTGAATCTGGATATTTTGTGTATTTTTTAAATACTTATTCCTATAATATAAGTAAACATAAAGCTAGCTTGCATAAATATAAATTTTGTAATACTTATTAAATAATTCACTATTATTGATTAATATTATATATTTTTTTACATACTATCATGACAAAAGACCTAAACAATAATACAACCATGTCTATTTTTGAGCACTTAGAAGAATTAAGGGAGAAAGTGTTTAAAGCATTAATATTTTTTACAATTATTACAATAATTTGTTTATTATACAATAAAAATATATCTTTTATATTACAACAGCCAGCAAAAGGAATAAAATTTTTGCAACTAGCTCCAGGAGAATACTTTTTTTCTTCTATAAAAATTGCAGCATATACAGGATTCATCTTAAGTAGTCCCTTTACTATTTACCAAATAATGATTTTTATTTTACCAGGGCTAACAAAAAAAGAAAGCTTTTTTCTTATTCCTACTTTAGTATCATCTGTTTTATTATTTTTTTCTGGACTTATTTTTGCTTATAATATCTTAGCACCTGCTGCTTTAAAATTCTTAATTGAATATGGGGAAAATATTGTGGAACCAATATGGTCATTTGAACAATATTTTAATTTCATATTTATCCTGCTCTTTAGTACAGGTATATCATTTCAGATACCAATTATTCAAATAATTTTAGGAACTACTAATATAGTATCTTCCAATCAAATGCTGAAATACTGGAAATACATTATTTTTCTTTCAACTATACTTAGTGCTATTCTTACTCCTTCAACAGATCCTTTAACACAAATTTGTATGTCACTTGCAATTATTATTTTGTATCTTACTGGAATTTTAATTTTAAAAAGTATTAATAAATAAGATACAATTTAATTATTAATAATAATTCTACAAAAATCTTATATCTTTATTATTTTGAACAAATAATAACGATACAATGTTATTATTATAAAAAACATATATGATTTTTTTAAATCACTTATATTAGAAAAAATAATATGAAATTAAAATACATTCGAAAAATTATTTTTAGTTGCATCCTAATACCTTTAGGTATACATATATTAAAGCCTAAGTCATCTGTAGCCTTTCCTATATATGCACAACAAGCATATGAAAATCCAAGAGAAGCTACAGGACGTATTGTATGTGCAAACTGTCATTTAGCACAAAAAAAAGTCGAAATTGAAACACCACAATCCGTACTACCTAATAGTGTTTTTGAAACGATTGTTAAAATACCATATAATACTAATAACAAACAAATTCTTGGCAATGGACAAAAAGGTCCATTAAATGTAGGAGCTGTTTTAATATTACCAGAAGGGTTTAAACTAGCACCTAAAAATTTACTATCTAAAGAATTGAAAGAAAGAACAAAAGGAACATATATTCAACCATATAGCACTGCACAATCTAATATACTTGTAGTAGGACCAGTACCTGGAGATAAAAACCAAGAAATTATTTTTCCTATTCTATCACCTGATCCTAGCAAAGACAAAAATGTACATTTTATTAAATATCCAATATACGTTGGGGGTAATAGGGGAAGAGGACAAATTTATCCAACTGGTGATAAATCAAACAATAATGTTATTACATCTTCAACCAATGGCAAAATTAGCCAAATTGATACATTAGATAATGGTGGTGGGTATAATATATATATTGAAAAAAGCAATGGTGAAAACACTAAAGTCAATATACCTAATGGATTAGAATTAAACGTCAAAGAAGGTAATAAAATAATATTCAATCAAAACTTAACAAAAGATCCTAATGCTGGAGGTTTTGGACAAAATGAAACAGAAATTGTTTTACAAAGCCCAGCAAGGATACAAGGAATGATTATATTCTTTTTTACTGTAACACTGGCTCAGATTTTCTTTGTTCTCAAGAAAAAGCAATGGGAAAAAGTACAAGCTGCTGAAATGAATTTTTAGAAAGTAAAACATTAAATAAGTAAGTTATATATCTTACTTATTTAAAATTGCAGATACTATAATTTAACTAGATTTTGAACAGCCATAACAATTTGATGAGGATTAATAACGGTTGCTTTTTCTAAAGTACCATTATAAGGTGTTGGAATATCTTCTGAAGATAAACGAATGATAGGCGCATCTAACTGATCAAAATAAATATCATTAATTTGAGCTATTATTTCTGCAGCAATACCTCCTGTTTTCATACATTCCTCAACTATAATCAATTTATGGGTTCTTTTTAAAGACTCACCAATAGACTGAATATCTATAGGCTTCAATGAAATTAAATCTATTACTTCAGGATCATAACCTTGATCTATTAATTCATTAACAGCTTGCATAACATGATGACGCATTCTAGAATAAGTAACAATTGTTACTTGACTACCACTTCGTACTAATTCTGCTTTATCTAAAGGTAAAAAATACTCATCTTCAGGCAAATCTTCTTTTAAATTATATAGTAATACATGCTCAAATAATATTACTGGATTATCATCATTAATTGCCGATTTCAATAATCCTTTTGCATTATATGGAGTAGAACAAGCAACAATTTTTAAACCAGGAATAGCTTGAAAATAAGCTTCTAATCTTTGAGAATGTTCAGCACCTAATTGTCTTCCAACTCCTCCTGGGCCACGAATTACAATAGGTATTTTAAAATTACCTCCTGATGTATATCTCAACATACCAGCATTATTAGAAATTTGGTTAAACGCCAATAATAAAAAACTCATATTCATACCTTCAACTATAGGACGCAAACCGGTAATAGCAGCTCCTATAGCCATACCCATAAAACTATTTTCAGCAATAGGGGTATCTAATACTCTTAAATCTCCATATTTTGTATGTAAATCTTTTGTTACTTTGTAAGAACCACCATAATGCCCCACATCTTCACCTAAAACAAAAACCGATGAATTTTTCTCCATTTCTTCATCGGTAGCTTCTCTCAAAGCATCAAACATAAATAATTGTTTCATAATTACTAAACTATTAATTAAAAAATATGTAATAAATTTTTAAATATCTTCGGCAAATAAATAACGCTTTAAATCTTTAACTTCTGGTTCTGGACTAGATAATGCAAACTGAATAGCATCATCTATTTGACCTTTAACATTTCTATCTATTTCTTGGATATCTTTTAAATCAACACTTAAATTATTTAATAAGTAATTTTTAAAAGACTTAATTGGATCACGAGCAACCCAAGCTGCTTTTTCCTGACGAGAACGTAGTTCATCTGGATCAGCTAAAGAATGACCACGGAAACGGTATGTTAAAGCCTCTATTAAAGTCGGTCCACTTCCTGACCTTGCTCTTTGAATTGCTTCACAAGCTACTTTTCTAACAGCTAATACATCCATCCCATCAACTTCTATTCCTGGTAAACCAAAAGAAATAGCTTTTTTGTGAATTTCTGGTGAGGAGGTAGAACGATTATGAGCCATACCTATAGCCCATTGATTATTTTCAACAACAAAAATAATAGGTAACTTCCATAAAACAGCCATATTTAAGCATTCAAAAAACTGTCCATTATTACTTGTGCCATCACCAAAAAAACAAGCCGTCACTGACATGGGGCCAGAATTATTTAAAACTTGAGAACGGTATACACTTTGAAATGCAGCACCTGTTGCTACTGGAATACCCTCTCCTATAAAAGCAAAACCACCTAAAAAATTATGAGGAGCTGAAAAAATATGCATAGAACCTCCACGTCCATGACTACAACCAGTTTCTTTTCCAAATAATTCTGCCATAACTGAACGAGGTGGAACACCTTTACTCAAAGCATGAACATGATCTCTATACGTACTACATACATAATCAATATCACTTAAAGCTTTTATAACACCAGTGGAAACAGCTTCTTGACCATTATATAAATGGACGAAACCAAACATTTTACCTCGATAATACATTTGGGCACACATATCTTCAAAATTACGCCCTAATAACATATCTTTATATAAATATAGCATTGTATCAACATCTATATTATCAATATCATACAACTTTGATGGTAAAATAATATTACTATTCATGATATACTAACAATCTCCTACAATTCAAAATATTAATTCATAACATCAATATAAATATTCACTGTAATAATAATAATTTATAAAATAAAAAATAGAAATAAAAAATTTCATAAATTATTAAAAAAATGGTAGTACAAAATATAGAACTAGTTCAAAGCAAATATGTGTACATATATAACTTATTCGAGCTATAATAATATGCCAAATAAAAATTAACATATAAAAATAATAACCATGTATAATAATATCTTACTTCCTATTTACAAAGAGTTGTCACATTTAGATAAAAATTTAAAAAAAATGATAGGTACAAAAAACCCTATACTATATGCCGCAGCTGAACATTTATTTGATGCTGGAGGAAAACGTATTAGACCAGCAATCGTTTTATTAGTTGCAAAAGCAACTAACCCATATAATATAATTTCTGATGAACAGCATAGATTAGCAGAAATCACCGAAATCATACATACAGCCAGTCTAGTACATGATGATGTTGTAGATGAATGTAACACTAGACGAGGAGTTAATACAGTGCATAAAACATTTAATACTAAAATTGCTGTACTTGCTGGTGATTTTTTATTTGCTCAATCTTCATGGTACTTAGCTAACTTAAACAATTTGGAAGTTGTCAAAACTATTTCGAAAGTAATTACGGATTTTGCGGAAGGAGAAGTAAGACAAGGCAGTAATAATTTCAATTATGAAATTTCTATAGATGACTATATTGAAAAATCTTTTTATAAAACAGCCTCTTTAATAGCAGCAAGCTGCAAGGGTGCTGCTATGCTAAATAACTGTAATAAAAATGTACAAAACCAATTTTATCTTTATGGGAAACATTTAGGATTAGCTTTTCAAATTATTGATGATATTTTAGACATAGTTGGATCTAATACTTCACTAGGAAAACCAGCAGGCTCAGATTTCAAAAATGGACATTTAACATCTCCAATTATTTTTGCCTTAGAAGAAAACAAATCTCTATATAATTTAATTACTAGAGAGTTCAAAAATAAAGGAGATACAGATTATGCAATAGATATTATACACAAAACCAAAGCCATTTCTAAAGCTAAAGACTTAGCAGAAGAACATATACAAGCTGCTCTCAATGCTTTAGATAATAAATACTCTTGTGAAGCTTATAATACTCTTCAGTTACTAAGTAGTTATATAACACATAGAGTATATTAAAAAACAAAAATCATAATTTCTTACATTTCAAGTAAATACAATATAATTTTGAAATAATAATCATTAAAACATTTGTTTTACTAAAACATTAAATCCTTGAGTATCTACAATTGCAAGCTGTGATAACATCTTGCGATTCAATGCTATCTGAGACTTTTTAATATTACACATAAATACTGAATAAGTCATATTAAACGGGCGGACAGCTGCATTAATACGAGTAATCCAAAGACTTCTATAATAACGCTTTTTAAGCTTTCTGCCAATATAAGAGTATTTCAAAGCCTTAAATACTTGTTGCTTAGCCGTACGGAATAAAGAAGCATGAGAACCTCTAAAGCCTTTAGCTAAACTTAATATACGTTTACGTCTTTTTCTAGCAACATTACCTCTTTTAACACGAGTCATAAGTTTTTTAGATTTTGATATACATAAATACTAATATTTATAGCATAAAGCTTATAAATTGTACAATATTTTTAGAAAATATAAGGTAGTCTATGAGTAAAATTACCTAAGTCACTAGAATTAACAGAAAACTTTTTTCTTAACCTCTGTTTTCTCTTCGATGTTTTTTTTTGTAATAAATGACTACGAGAAGCACAATGCCTTATTAAATTACAATTAGATGTTATATAAAAACGCTTAGATATAGACTTAGATGTTTTAAGTTTAGACATAGATAAATAGTTAAATAAATAATATATTAATATTATGATGAAATTATTTACGAAAATTATTCACTGTATTTAAAAGCAACATTAACATAATTTTAATAAAATTTGAATTTAATTCTTGAAATACTTCCATATTTAAATTAAATGCAATATTTGCTTCTGTAATAATTTGAGCCACTTGCTTACTATTGACAGGAACATTATCTAAAGCATCTCTGTACTGTTTTTTAAATAAACTCTCATCTTCAATATCGTGAAAATCATAAAACTCAGTTCCATCACAATTAGATAAGCCCATTGCACTTTTCGCTATTTTCTTAAGTACCTGGCCTCCAGACAAATCTCCCATGTAGCGAGTATATGCATGAGCTATTAATAATTCTGGTTGCACTTTTCCAATTTCATGTATACGATTAACATAATTTTTTGTTGCTTGAGAAGGTTGAATCATATTTTTCCAATCAGAACCATAATAATAGCATAAATCTTTACATAAGCTTGACTGACGATAAAGCTGTGGAAAATATATTGAACTTACTGCATAATGCTCTTTATTTTTTTCCATTTCTTCTTCAATAGCAATATAAACAAAATATAAATTTGCCACTAACTTACGGTAAGATTTTTTATCTACTACACCACCAAGAAAAGATTTTACAAAGCTTACATTTTCAGCCATACTATGTGATTTAGTAGTACCTGTACGTAATTGTTGAGCTAAATTAGTAGACATACACTATTTCCTATATATTATTAATATTATATAAATTCACGATTTTATCAATACAATAAAACTTTCTAATTAATTTTTATATTAAAAATCTTAAAGTACTATATAGAGCTAAAATACTCTTTTGAACCCACAGGATTACTAACAATAGTTGGATCTCCAGGAGTCCAATTCGCAGGACATACTTCATCGGGATTAGATTGAACATATTGAATTGCCTGTAAAGTTCGTAAAGTTTCATCAACACTACGACCAAAATCTAAATTATTAACTAAAGAATGTTGTATAACACCTTCTTTATCTATAATAAATAACCCCCTTAAAGCTTTACCATCATCTGTTAAAACATTATAAGATGAACTAATCTGTTTATTTAAATCAGAGACTAACAAATAATTCAAATTACCTAATCCACCTATTTCACGATCTGTTTGTAACCAAGCAAGGTGAGAATATTCACTATCTACAGATATGCCTAAAATTTCTGCTCCCAATTCAACAAAAGTTTGGTAAGCATCACTAAATGCAGTTAATTCTGTAGGACAAACAAATGTAAAATTCAATGGATAAAATAGTAGAATTACATACTTACCAAGATAATCTGATAGCTTTATTTCTTGGAACTCTTGATCATATACTGCAATAGAACAAAAATCAGGTGCTTTTTGACCCACTCTAATGCAATTACTTTCTATCATCATCTAAAAATTCTCTCAAAATATAAAATTAATATACAAAAATTATGATAATAAATAATATAACACATTTATATAAATAATTTATCAACAATTATAGCGGGAAATGGATTTGAACCATTGGCCTTCGGGTTATGAGCCCGACGAGCTACCAGACTGCTCTACCCCGCGTTTAAAATATAATAGTATCTTATACAAATAGCTATACTAAATCAAATATAAAATAATTAACTCTAATATGAATAAAAATATACACAGTAACAAACTATATTTTATCCTGTGAATATAAGGATTAATTTCATATAAACCAATTAAACGATCTTTAGTTAAAATATCTACTGTTTTAATCCAAATTTGTCCATCATACCAACCTGACTCTTCGTAAAAAACGGTTGCACTTAACAAACGTTTAACTATATACGACCAGCCTAAATATAATCTAATAAACAATAGTATAAATAATACATTAACACTTAAAATACTATAAAATAGTACATGAAATAAACTCATTTTATGATAAAACAAAATTGATACAATAGGAATTGTAAAAATTAAAGACAAAATAAAAATAGAGAAAATTGTATTTACATATTTATTTAAAGATAAAACAGACCATGCAAAAAAACAAGATTTTTTTAATGCTAAATATTCATTTAAGGGTTGTTGATCAAATGGAACAGGACAAACATTTTTTGGAGCAAACATAAGATTAATTATACTAATAGTACTAATTTATACATTAATAAATAGTAATACAAATATAGTTAATAAAAAGAATAATAATATATTAATAGCAATTATCCAATTTAAACTTTGCTGAGTGCTACGTGTAAAACTAAATGTATTTGACTGCTGACCAAAATTATTGAAATTATTTGCTTTAGGATTATTTATTAAAACTAAACATATAATTACAATACTTACTATATACCAAATAAGCCTCATACTTTTATATAAAAACGTTTTATATTCTTTGATAAAAAAATATGATAAAAAATTTATCATACATTTTATATTATATTAAATAATAAATTATTCACCTTGTATTTTTAATAATGCAAATCCTAAGATTAATCCAAATAAAATTAATATTGAACTAATAATACTTGCTTCAATAATTTCGCTGCTTATATATAAACTCGTCATACTTTTTTTTGATAATCTAATATTTAATTATACATAAAGTTCAAAAACCATTTCTGCCCCAGACTACTAAAGCAACCGAAAATGTAAAAATAGCTAAAAAGCATCCCCAACCTAGACTAATAATATCCATTGCTTAATTATTCCTTTTTATTTTTTTAAAAATAAAATTTACTATATAATAACATATATTGACAAAAGATATTTATTTTACCTGAATTAATTATATTAATACAATATATTTTACTGAATATTTTATAAACTACATAACTCAATAAAAAATGTAAATTTTTCAAAATTAAGTATAAATAATCAAATTATTAAAGCTAATATTAATGTATTAAACTAAGTCAAATTAATCAAAGATGAAGAAACTTATAATATCATAATAAAATATGCAAAGCACAATTAATACAGAAGAAGTCAATATTAAAGAAACATTACTAACACCTAGATTTTATACAACAGACTTTGAGGAAATGGCTAAATTAGATATATCACATAATTTATCTGAATTTAAAGCACTTTTAAAAGAATTTAGAGCTGACTATAATAAACAACACTTTATTAGAGATGAAGAGTTTGAACAATCTTGGAATAAGCTAGATCAGGAAACAAAAGCTTTATTTATAGAATTTTTAGAAAGATCTTGTACAGCTGAATTCTCTGGATTTTTGCTTTATAAAGAACTGTCTCGTAGACTACAAACTATTAATCCTATTATTGCAGAATGTTTTTTACTAATGTCTAGAGATGAAGCTAGACATGCTGGATTTTTAAATAAAGCTATAGGAGATTTTAATAAATCTTTAGACTTAGGATTTTTGACAAAACACAGAAAATATACCTTTTTTTCACCCAAATTTATTTTTTATGCTACATATCTATCAGAAAAAATTGGTTATTGGAGATATATTACTATATATAGACATTTAGAGAAATATCCAGAACATAGAATATATCCTATATTTAAATTTTTCGAAAACTGGTGTCAAGATGAAAATAGACATGGAGACTTTTTTGCAGCATTACTTAAGTCTCAACCTAAATTTTTAAATAATGCACAAGCAAAATTATGGTGTCGATTTTTTTTATTAAGTGTATTTGCAACTATGTATCTTAATGATTTCCAAAGATCTGATTTTTATAAATCAATCGGTCTTGATGCTAGACAATACGATATACAAGTAATAAGAAAAACTAATGAAAGTGCTTCAAGAATTTTCCCTATAGCTCTTAATGTTGATAAACCAGAATTTTTCCAATACTTAGATGAATGTGCAGCACACAATAAACTTCTAATAGAAGTTGATAAATCAAAAAAAAGCCCGATCGAAAAACAGATATTTAAAATACCTATATATATTAAATTGATAACTAATTTCTTAAAACTTTATTTAATGGATCCTATTGAATCATCTAAACTTATCTCGAGTATAAGATAATAAATATAAAATAAAATATATAGTATAAATATAAACAAAATATATTACCATAATAATCAATGACAAATACAATCAATTTAAAAATGCCTTCTCCAACATTTGGAGGAAGTACAGGTGGATGGTTAAGAGCTGCTGAAATTGAAGAAAAATATGCTATTACATGGACAAGCAAAAAAGAACAGTTTTTTGAAATGCCAACAGGTGGAGCTGCGATAATGCGAGAAGACGATAACTTATTATATTTAGCCAAAAAGGAACAATGTTTAGCATTAGGAACACAACTGACAAAAAAATTCAAAATTAATGACTTTAAAATATATAGAATTTTTCCTAGCGGAGAAGTACAATATTTACACCCTAAAGATGGAGTATTTCCAGAAAAAGTTAATCCTGGACGTGAAGGCGTTGGTAATATCCAACACTCTATTGGTAAAAATGATAACCCAGTCAACAAAAAATTCAGTAATAAAGCTACTTATGAATAATAATTATATATATACTTCACAAATAATAACTCAACTTTACTAAGACTTTCATATGTATATTTGTATATTAATGAATTCCTAATGTTTAAGATCTAATAATTATATAAAAAAGACTAAAAAAAACTTACCATATTGTTTTTTTAGTCTTTTTTTGTTAGACTTATCTTAACACTTAAGGAGAGGTGGTAGAGTTGGTTGATTGCGTCTGATTTGAAATCAGATGAACCGCAAGGTTCCGTGGGTTCGAATCCCACCCTCTCCGTTCATATATTTTATAATATTTCAACTTAAATCTTTTCTATAGCATTGGTAATTAATTTTACTGCTTCCCGTACTGTTTTTATATCACCAACCAGGTCATCAGGTACTTCAATTTGAAAATTTTCTTCAATAGCCAATACTAATTCTACCATATCTAAAGAATCAGCACCTAAATCATCAATAAATTTTGAGTTTAAAATAACTTCATCTGGTTTAACACTTAATTGTTGTATCACAATTTTTTTAAACTTTGCAAAAATTTTTTGCTCTTGTTGTGACGGCATATCCATATTTATAATCTCCAATTTAGTTTAAACTTTATATTAAATCCTGTATCTATAAACACAACAAAAATTAAATAACAATTACATAGGATAAATGCGCAGTCTTCTATTTGGCTCTTCTCCGAAACTTCTTGATCTTAAATTATAAGACTCAATCAATTCATGCTGAAATTTACGCAAATTAGCAACACGAGGTATTAATTCTATTGATTGTTTTTTTCCTATAACAATTTTTTCTATAGCTATGCGAGCTTCTTCCAAAGCTTCTATTTCTAAAGTCTTTTTATTAATACATAATTGCTTCCAACTTAAGTAAGAAACTTTATAAATGTTCAAAATTTGTCTCAAAGCTCTAGTAATATGAGGTACTGTTACATGATGTATAGTATATATAGTCATTTTTCTAGACTTTGCTATTTGCCTTAGCTTAGTATTTTGTTTAACATTTGATCTTAAAGCTAATATAACATCTGATTGAAGAATATCTTTAGTTAAAACTATAGGCAACTGAAGAGTATTAATAACAGCTTCTACTTGCTGCAAATTAATGCAATAAGGATACAATAACATTGATTGTTTACAGTAATTATACCTTGAATAATTTTCAACTGGACAGTATCTATTATCTTGGTCTTTTAACTGAACTTTAGGTATACATTTTTCACCTTTATTTAAAGAGATAGACTTATAGTTCATTTCTTTACTTATATTATTCCGCTTCACATATGTTTGTTTAAGATTAATACTAGAAGAAAAATCATTAGATTTTAAATGTTCACAATTAATATAAACGTTCCCAGATGAAGTTAATTTTCGTCTTTGGACAATCACATCTACACCTTGTAAAATTTGATCTACAGCTTGATCTAACTTTTCATGAACAACCCAATTATTACGCTCATGCATTTCAATAGCCATTTGAAATGCAGGAATAGCTTTTCTTTCCATTATACTTTTCTGTGAACCTCTACGCTTTGCTTCATCATCACCTAAAGTAACATATTGTATACCACCTATCAAATCTGATAATGTGGGATTTTTAATCAGACTTGCAAGATAATTACCATGAGCCGTTCCAACTAGTTGAACACCTCGTTCAGCAATTGTACGTGCTGCTAAAGCTTCTAACTCTGTACCTATTTCATCAATAATAATAACTTCTGGCATATGGTTTTCAACAGCTTCAATCATAACTCGATGCTGTAATTCTGGACGTGCCACTTGCATTCTACGAGCTCTACCTATAGCAGGATGGGGAATATCTCCATCACCTGCTATTTCATTGGATGTATCAATAATTACTACTCTTTTTTCCATTTCATCAGCTAAAATTCTTGCTATTTCACGAATTGCAGTTGTTTTTCCAACACCAGGTTTACCTAATAAAAGCAAAGACTGATTATTATTTAATAAATCACGAATAATACTAATAGTACCAAAGATAGCTCTTCCAACTCGACAAGTTAAACCAATAATATTACCCTTTCTATTTTTTATAGAACTAATACGGTGTAACGTTCTTTCAATACCTGAACGATTATCACCACTAAAATTTCCAACTCTCTTAATACAACAATCTAAATCTTGCCAAGAAATTACTCTATTAGATAAATATTCCGGACCATTTGGAAAACGAGCTTCAGGCTTTCTTCCTAAATCTATAACCACCTCTAGCAAAAGTTTACGCTTGGGATGATTCTTCAAAGGCTGATATATAAAATCAGGCAATATACTTAAAAGCTTATCTAGATCATCTGCTATTAACATATTATTTATACTTAATATACATTTTACAAAACATTTTATATCTAGAAAATATATTTTATTATATTATTATTTATTTTTTTATAAAAAATCATGTATAAAATTTAAACTGAACATATATTAAATATAATATTCATAAAAAAAATGAAGCAAATAGTAAAAATTACAAAATTAAAAAAAAATAAAAACTCTAAACTCAATAATTTCTTCTATAAAACTGGTACTATAATAGGTACAAAAAAAATCAAGAATCAAATTGTTGCACTTATTATAGAATTACAAGACTATAGTAGAATCTGGATACTGAGAGAAGAAATTACAAAATTATAATAATATAACTAAAAAGACTCAATTAATTCATATGCAATTTCAAATAAAAAATTTAAAACAACTTTTATATTCTATTCAAGAAAATAATATAGATGAAATTCATATCTACAGTAATACATTTAAATTAAGTATTAATAAATCATTAAATTTTTTAAGTAACACAAAGAATATTATAAAAACAATTGATAGTACGTATAATCCAAGTGTCAAGAAAAAAAATCATAAAAAAAAGACAAAGGAAAAAAATACCAACATTATCAATTCACCAGAAACTTACTTCACAATAGTATCACCAATGGTAGGAACATTTTATTGTTCACCTGCGCCTAATGAACCTCCATTTGTCAAAATATACGATATTGTTAAAAAACAACAAACAGTATGTATTATTGAAGCAATGAAATTAATGAATGAAATAGAATCAGAAATTTACGGAGAAATTGTGGAAATTTTAGTAAAAGATGGTGAAATAATTGACTGTGGACAAGCCTTAATGAAAGTAAAACCTCTAAACATGTAAAAAATAACATAGATTAGATTTTAACTATTGTTAACAGATGTCTAATAGAATCATAATTATATTTATAATGATATATTATAATAAAAACTCACATTTCTCTATTTATTAAATTAAGAGTTATTAGAATCAAAGTATAAGGTAGTGAGCGTTTTATTCCTTGTCTCATTTTAATTTTTAAGAAAACAGTTAGGAGAAGCTCGATGACAATTAGCTCACAAGAGCAAGAGACAAAAAAAGTTAAAGTTACCGTAGACAAAGACCCAGTAAATACATCATTCGAAAAATGGGCAAAACCAGGTCACTTCTCTAGAGTACTTAGTAAAGGTCCAAAAACTACAACATGGATTTGGAATCTGCATGCTGATGCACACGACTTTGATAGTCATACAGCTTCACTAGAAGAAGTATCTAGAAAAATTTTTAGTGCGCATTTTGGACAACTAGCAATAATTTTTCTATGGCTAAGTGGTATGTATTTTCATGGTGCTCGATTTTCAAACTATATTGCTTGGTTAATAAATCCAACAAATATTAAACCAAGTGCGCAAATTGTATGGCCTATTGTTGGACAAGAAATCTTAAATGGAGACGTTGGTGGAGGATTCCAAGGAGTTCAAATTACTTCAGGATTTTTTCAATTATGGAGAGCTTCTGGAATTACTACAGAATCTCAGTTATATGCCACAGCAATTGGTGGTTTAGTAATGTCTGCTTTAATGGTATTCGCAGGATGGTTTCATTATCACAAAGCTGCGCCTAAATTAGAATGGTTTCAAAACGTTGAATCAATGATGAATCATCACTTATCGGGATTACTTGGGCTAGGATGCTTATCATGGTCAGCACATCAAATACATATTTCTTTACCAATAAACAAACTACTAGATGCAGGTGTATCTCCACAAGAAATACCACTACCACATGAGTTTTTATTAAATAGAGAACTAATGGCTCAACTATATCCAAGCTTTAACAAAGGTATAATACCTTTCTTCACACTTGATTGGAATCAATATTCAGATTTTTTAACATTCAAGGGAGGACTAAATCCTATTACTGGAGGTTTATGGTTAAGTGATACAGCTCACCATCATCTAGCACTATCTGTACTTTTTTTAGTTGCAGGTCATATGTATAGAACTAATTGGGGTATTGGGCATAGTATGAAAGAAATTTTAGAAGCTCATAAAGGGCCATTTACAGGAGAAGGACACAAAGGAATTTATGAAATTTTAACAACTTCTTGGCACGCTCAATTGGCAATCAACTTAGCTATGATGGGATCATTAAGTATAATTGTAGCACATCACATGTACGCAATGCCTCCATATCCATACATTGCTACTGATTATCCAACACAACTATCATTATTTACGCATCATATGTGGATTGGTGGTTTCTGCATAGTAGGAGCTGGAGCACATGCATCAATATTTATGGTTAGAGATTATAATCCAGCACAAAATTATAATAATGTTTTAGATAGAATTATTAGACATAGAGATGCAATAATTTCTCATTTAAATTGGGTCTGTATATTTTTAGGATTCCATTCATTTGGTTTATATATACACAATGACACAATGAGAGCATTAGGTAGATCTCAAGACATGTTTTCAGATACAGCCATTCAATTACAACCAATATTTGCACAATGGGTTCAAAATATTCATACACTTGCGCCAAATAATACCAGTCCAAACGCTTTAGCTACAGCAAGTTATGCATTCGGAGGCGATATCATATCTGTTGGAAACAAAATAGCAATGATGCCAATAAAACTCGGGACAGCTGATTTTATGGTTCATCATATTCATGCATTTACTATCCATGTCTCTGTTTTAATTTTAGTAAAAGGATTTTTATTTTCACGTAATTCAAGATTAATACCTGATAAATCTAATTTAGGTTTTAGATTCCCATGTGATGGTCCAGGCAGAGGTGGTACTTGCCAAGTTTCAGGATGGGATCACGTGTTTTTAGGTCTTTTCTGGATGTATAATTGTCTTTCTATTGTATTATTTCATTTCAGTTGGAAAATGCAATCAGATGTATGGGGAAGTATATCAGGATCGGGAACAATCTCACATATAACAGGAGGAAATTTTGCTCAAAGTTCTATTACTATTAATGGATGGTTAAGAGACTTTTTATGGGCTCAAGCATCTCAAGTAATTCAATCTTATGGGTCATCATTATCAGCATACGGTTTAATATTTTTAGGTGCACATTTTGTATGGGCATTTAGCTTAATGTTCTTATTTAGTGGTCGTGGCTACTGGCAAGAACTTATAGAATCAATTGTTTGGGCTCATAATAAAGTCAAAGTTGCTCCTGCTATACAACCAAGAGCACTAAGTATTACACAAGGACGTGCAGTCGGTGTTGCACACTATTTACTAGGAGGAATTGGTACAACTTGGGCCTTTTTCTTAGCACGAATAATTGCAGTAGGATAAAAATAAACAAGGAATTACAATAAACAATGGGAACGAAATTTCCAAAATTCAGCCAAGCATTAGCACAAGATCCTACCACTAGAAGAATTTGGTACGGAATAGCTACTGCACATGATTTTGAAAGTCATGACGGAATGACAGAAGAAAATTTATATCAAAAAATATTTGCTTCTCATTTTGGTCATATTGCTATTATATTTTTATGGACTTCAGGAAACCTATTTCATGTTGCTTGGCAAGGTAACTTCGAACAATGGTCTATAAATCCATTAAAAACTAAACCCATAGCACATGCAATATGGGATCCACATTTTGGCCAACCAGCAATTAAAGCATTTACTAAAGGCGGTGTATCTTATCCAGTAGACATAAGCTTTTCTGGTGTATATCATTGGTGGTATACAATAGGAATGCGTACTAATAATGACCTATATAATGGAGCATTATTATTATTAATACTATCAGGGGTTATGTTGTTTGCTGGTTGGTTACATTTACAACCTAAATTCAAACCTGGCTTATCTTGGTTTAAAAATAATGAATCGAGATTAAATCATCACTTATCAGGATTATTTGGATTCAGCTCTCTTGCATGGACAGGACACTTAATACATGTAGCAATACCAGAATCTCGAGGACAAGATATTGGGTGGAATAACTTTACAAATACATTACCACACCCAAATGGTCTACAACCCTTTTTTACAGGTCGATGGAGTGAATACGCTTTAAATCCTGATAGTTTGAATCACAATTTTGGTACAAGTGAAGGTGCAGGAACAGCTATTTTAACTTTTTTAGGTGGTTTTCATCCACAGAGTCAATCATTATGGCTTACTGATATTGCTCATCACCATCTTGCCATAGCTATTATTTTTATTGTAGCAGGTCATATGTATAAAACTAATTGGGGTATTGGGCATAATTTAAAAGACATAATCGATGCACACAGACCACCAAGTGGAAAATTGGGCAATGGACATAAAGGTTTATTTGAAACCATTACAGACTCACTACATATGCAACTAGGATTAGCTCTTGCTTCTTTAGGTGTTACTACATCACTAGTAGCTCAACATATGTATGCCATGCCTCCATATGCTTTTATGGCAAAAGACTTCACAACTCAAGCTGCACTATATACACATCATCAATATATTGCTGGTTTCTTAATGGTAGGTGCATTTGCACATGGAGCTATATTCTTTATTAGAGATTATGATCCTGAAATAAATAAAAACAACGTTTTAGCGAGAATGCTAGACCATAAAGAAGCAATTATTTCACACTTGAGTTGGGTTGCATTATTTTTAGGTTTCCATACACTTGGTATATACATTCATAATGACACAATGATTGCCTTTGGAACACCAGAAAAGCAAATTTTAATTGAACCTGTTTTTGCACAATGGATTCAAGCAAGCTCAGGTAAAGCATTGTACGGATTCAATGTACTATTATCATCTAGTTCTAGTATAGCAAATCAAGCTGGAAGTAACGTATGGTTGCCAGGATGGTTAGAAGCTATTAATAATGGAAAAAATTCATTATTTTTAACGATTGGACCTGGTGATTTTCTAGTACATCATGCTATAGCTTTAGGCTTACATACTACAACATTAATTTTAGTAAAAGGCGCATTAGATGCAAGAGGCTCAAAACTAATGCCAGATAAAAAAGACTTTGGATATAGCTTTCCATGCGATGGCCCAGGAAGAGGTGGTACTTGTGACATATCTGCATGGGATGCATTTTATTTATCAGTCTTTTGGATGTTAAACACAATTGGATGGGTTACATTTTATTGGCACTGGAAACATATTACTATATGGCAAGGTAATGTAAGTCAATTCAACGAATCTTCAACTTATTTAATGGGTTGGCTTAGAGATTATTTATGGCTTAATTCTTCTCCATTAATAAACGGATATAACCCATATGGTATGAATAACTTATCAGTATGGGCATGGATGTTTTTATTTGGACATCTTGTATGGGCAACTGGATTTATGTTTTTAATATCATGGAGAGGCTATTGGCAAGAACTTATAGAAACTCTTGCATGGGCTCATGAAAGAACACCTTTAGCTAATTTAATTAAATGGAAAGATAAACCAGTTGCATTATCAATTGTACAAGCAAGATTAGTAGGATTAGCACATTTCTCAGTTGGTTATATATTAACTTATGCAGCATTTGTAATAGCATCTACATCTGGCAAATTCGGATAATTTAATATATAAATTTCACTTTATATTTATAAACTCATCTGTTCTATGTCATACAGATGAGTTTTTTATTGCAATAAAGCGGCCAATTAGATAATATAAAATTTATAAAAAGTTGATAATATATTAAACAATGGCCAAAAAAAGTATGATCCAAAGGGAAATTAATAGAAAAAAACTTTATGATAAATATCAGCATAAAAGAAAAGAAATCAAAGAATTAATCAAAAAAACCTCTAACTTTCAAGAAAAAATTAATTTACAAGAAGAACTGCAAAAACTACCATTAAATAGTGCCTCTTTTAGAAAAAGAAATAGATGCTGGATAACTGGAAGAAGTAGAGGATTTTATAGAAATTTTGGTTTATCAAGACATGCACTAAGAGAAATGGCACACTCATGTTTATTACCAGGTTTAACAAAATCTAGCTGGTAACTATTCAAATAAAAAAATAAATACTCTTAGTAAAATACAAAATAATTATATTTTTACAATAGAGTATTTATATATAAAAAAAATAAATAATTATATACCAAATTGATTACCTCTACGGTACTGTAAGTAAGCTGCAACTAACAAACCAGCTAAAGTAACAGGAATTAATCCTAAAACAATACCGGATAAAAGAGGTTCCACCATATTAAACCACCTTATAATATAAATAACTATAACTTAAATATACAATCTAATCAAAATTTTTATCTAAAACCAATAGCAGCTTGCCAAACAAATGCTAACAATAGAAAAAATACAGGTATAACAGGCAAAATATCAACTAATGGCCGAAATACTACATAAGCTTCTGGTAACTGTGTTAAAAGTATCATTGTAGACATAAAATACACCTCTATTAATTTATAATTATAAAAATGTACACGAAATATAAACTCTTTTAAACTTTTCTTCTTATTTATTTATGTTTTCTAAAAATCAATATACATTCAGTATACAATTTATCATATATTATTTATTTAATTTTCATAACTATATTGATATAAATTATTATATATATAATAAATAAATATTACTAAAATATTAATAAATTTCCAATTTGGATAAGGAAAATATAGATGACTATAATTGTTCAATTACTTGTCTTTCTTTTAATTATTTTATCAACTTTACTAACAGTAGGAATACCTGTTACGCTAGCATCTCCTGGTCAATGGGAACAATCTAAAAATTTAATTTATACTAGTGCAGGCATATGGGCAGGACTGGTTATAATTACTGGTATATTTAACTCATTTATTATATAAAGAAATCAATATAAAATAGATATTAATAATATCTATTTTATATTCTTGACAAGAAGATGATTTTTTGTCATTATATGTTTAGAATGCGGGTATAGCTCAGCGGTAGAGCGCAACCTTGCCAAGGTTGATGTCGCGCGTTCGAATCGCGTTACCCGCTTTGATATTAACATAACTTTATTTAAGCTTCACTAGAATCAGTATCTATTACAGAAGCATCAGGTTCTGAAGAACTAGGATTTTTTGCATAAGCTTTTTTTCCTATATTCATTAATAATTGTTGTAATATTTTTTGTGAAGATTTTATTAATTCATAATTTTCATTTTGTACAGCTTGCCTTAGATTAGCAATCTCACTTTCTATACTTTCTTTTTCTTCTGCAGAAATTTTATCAGATACTTCTGACAATTGTTTCTCTGCTTGATAACAAAAAGAATCTGCTTGATTTTTTAAATCAACTTGTTCACGTTTTTGCTTATCAATTTCGGAATTTTTTTCTGCTTCTTGGACTAATTTTTCTACTTCTTCTTTTGGAAGAGTTGAAGCTCCTGTGATAGTAATTGATTGCTCTTTACCTGTTCCTTTATCTTTAGCATTAACAGACAAAATGCCATTAGCATCTATATCAAAAGTAACTTCTATTTGAGGTACACCCCTTGGAGCAGGCATAATACCATCTAATCTAAAAGTTCCTAAACTCTTATTGTCTTTTGTAAACTCTCTTTCTCCTTGAAGAACATGAATTTCTACATTGGGCTGATTATCAACTGCTGTAGAGAAAACCTCAGATTTTTTTGTTGGCACAGTTGTATTTCTAGTAATTATTTTAGTCATAACACCACCTAATGTTTCTACACCTAAAGATAAAGGTGTGACATCTAATAGTAATATATCTTTAACTTCACCAGCCAAAACACCAGCTTGAACAGCTGCTCCAATAGCAACAACTTCATCTGGATTCACACTCTGATTAGCTTCTTTACCAATAAGATTTTTAACCAGTTCTTGAATAGCTGGTATTCTTGTAGAACCACCGACTAAGACAATTTCATCTATATTATTTGAATTTAATTGCGCATCTTTTAAAGCATTATTTACAGGTATTTTACATCTATCTATTAAATCTTGACATAAATTTTCAAACTTAGCACGTGTAATAGTTTTCTCTAAATGTTTTGGACCCGTATCTGTTGAAGTAACAAAAGGTAAATTAATATCTGTTTGAGATAAATTAGATAACTCCATTTTAGCTTTTTCTGCTGCTTCCGTTAATCTTTGTAAAGCCTGTTTATCTTTAGATAAATCAATACCTTCATCCTTTTTAAATTCGTTAATTAACCAAGAAACTATTTTATTATCAAAATCATCTCCTCCTAAATGTGTATCTCCTGAAGTTGATAGAACTTCAAATACTCCATCTCCAACCTCCAAAACTGAAACATCAAATGTACCTCCACCTAAATCAAAAACTAAAATTGTTTCATTATTTTTTTTCTCTAAACCATAAGATAAAGAAGCTGCCGTAGGCTCATTAATAATTCTTAAAACATCTAAACCTGCTATTTGGCCCGCATCTTTTGTAGCCTGCCTCTGGGAATCATTAAAATAAGCAGGAACTGTAATAACTGCTTGTGTTACGGACTCTCCTAAATAAGTACTTGCATCTTCTACTAATTTTCTTAAAACTTGTGCAGAAATTTCCTCCGGAGCAAAATCTTTATTTAAAGCAGGACATTGAATTTTAATATTAGAATTATTATCTGTCTTAACAACATAAGATGACTGCTTAGATTCATTATTTACCTCATTTTTTTTACGACCAATAAATCTTTTAACAGAATAAAAAGTATTTTCTGGATTCATAACAGCTTGTCTTTTAGCTATATGACCTACTAATTTATCTTGTTTTTTAGTATAAGCAACTACAGAAGGTGTTGTTCTTAAACCTTCTTTATTAGGTATTACAGTAGGCTTTCCACCTTCCATCACAGCAACTACAGAATTAGTTGTTCCTAAATCTATACCAACAACTTTACTCATATTAAAACCTTACAATAAATAATTTTTTATATTACTTACTTATATACTGCAATAAATTAATAATTTAATAAAGTAGTAATTACCACACAAATCATAAATATCTTGCAATAAGTAAAAAATTCAAAGATAATGAATATATTATCTTTGCATAAATTGTTAGTCTGTGCGTAAAAATCTTTCAGAACTTGGAGGCAGATAAGTTGTGTCAATTGGTCTGTTAGGAAAAAAAGTCGGTATGACCCAAATATTTAATAATATAGGCGAAGCTATACCAGTTACAATTTTACAACTAGGTCCATGCATGATTACAGAGATAAAAAATATACCATCGCATGGATATAAAGCTATTCAGATAGGCTATTCTGAAATTCATAAAAATCATTTAAGTAAACCACAATTAGGACATTTAAATAAAGTTAATGCACCACCATTTAAATATCTAAAAGAATATAGAATACAATCTACAAATGATTTTCAAATAGGACAAATCATAACAGTAAATCAATTAAAAATAGGAAATTTAATCAATGTCTCCGGTTACAGCATTGGCAGAGGATTTTCTGGATATCAAAAAAGACACCATTTTAGTAGAGGACCAATGAGTCATGGATCAAAAAATCATAGACAACCAGGATCGATTGGTGCCGGTACAACTCCTGGACGAGTATTTCCTGGAAAAAAAATGGCTGGAAGAATGGGTCATAAGAAAACAACCATTAAAAATTTGCAAGTTATAGATATCAATTCAGATAAACACATTGTTATCATTAAAGGATCTATTCCTGGTAAACCTGGAAATCTTATTAGCATAACATAAACATACTTTAATAAATATGATTCAGCACAAAATAAAATATAATATTCATAATACCGATAAGACTCAAACATTACACTTAAAAGTTAATGAATATACAGGAATGTATATAATTCACAGAGCACTTTTACAACAATTAAATAACAAAAGACAAGGAACAGCTAACACTAAAACACGGAGCGAAGTCCGAGGAGGAGGTAGAAAACCATGGAAACAAAAAGGCACAGGAAGAGCTAGAGCTGGATCAATACGATCACCTCTATGGAAAGGAGGAGGAATTATTTTTGGTCCTAAATACAAGAATTATAATATTAAAATCAATAAAAAGGAAAAAAATTTAGCTTTAAGTAATATTTTATACAACAAAGTAAAAGATACATTAGTGATTACAGAATTTAAATGTAACCAAAATCATCCCAATACAAAACTTCTTTTACAGGAAATTAATAATCTAGGATTAAATAGTGCTAACAATAAGTATATTCTTATTATTGTAAATAAAAAAGAAAAAAATTTATATTTATCTGTACGCAATTTACAAAATATAGAACTCATTAGTGTACATCAATTAAATATTTTTTCACTATTAAAAGCCCAAAAATTAATCATTACTTCAAGCGCATTAAATCATCTTAATAGAACTTATAATGACGACTAATATTACATCAATGAATATAGATATCATAAAATACCCCATTATTACAGATAAATCAACACGACTACTAGAAGAAAATCAATATAGTTTTGCTGTAGATAATAAAGCTCACAAAAAAGATATTAAAACAACTATTGAATATACATTTAATGTAAAAGTTAAACATATTAATACATCTAATAGACATCCAAAAAGAAAACGAGTAGGAAAATTTACAGGATACAAAAAAAGATATAAAAAAGCAATTATTACTTTAGAAAATAACTACAGTATTAATTTATTTCCAGAGAATTAAAATTTCAATATATTAACAAATCGAACATGGCAATTCGTCTATATAAAGCATATACACCAGGAACACGTAATAGAACTGTATCAACATTTAAAGAAATTACAACCCAAAAACCCGAAAAGTCTTTATTAATTCATAAACACCGTATGAAAGGACGTAACAATCAAGGTGTAATTACAACAAGACATAGAGGTGGAGGACATAAAAAAAAATATAGAATTATAGACTTCAAAAGAAATAAATTAAATATTCAAGGTAAAGTAGTAAGTATAGAATATGATCCAAATAGAAATGCTCGTATAGCATTATTACACTATACTGATGGTGAAAAACGTTACATACTATATCCAAGAAGTTTACAAATAGGAGATAAAATTAATTCTGGACCTAATGTAAATATTGAAGTAGGCAATTCTTTACCACTAAATAAAATTCCACTAGGCACTGCTGTACATAATATAGAAATTACCCCAGGAAAAGGTGGCCAAATAGTAAGAGCAGCTGGAACATATGCACAAATAGTTGCTAAAGATGGCAATTTTATTACTCTAAAATTACCATCCAGTGAAGTTCGAACAATAAACAAAAAATGCTATGCTACTATTGGACAAGTAGGCAACATTGATGCTAGCAACATAACAATAGGCAAAGCAGGAAGAAACCGTTGGTTAGGAAAAAAACCAACTGTACGAGGAGTAGTAATGAATCCAGTAGACCATCCTCATGGTGGCGGAGAAGGTAGATCACCAATTGGAAGAAAACATCCTGTAACACCTTGGGGAAAACCTGCTTTAGGTATAAAAACACGCCATAAAAAAAAGTATAGTAATCGTTATATCCTACGTCGTCGCAAATAAATTATCTCATCATAAATTATGTCAAGATCTTTATCAAAAGGCCCATACATAGAATCAAAACTACTTCGTAAAATTAATATACTAAATCAAAAAAATCTTAAAGAAACTATTAAAACATGGTCTAGATCGTCAACTATTATACCTAATATGGTTGGACATACTATTGCTGTTCACAATGGAAAACAACATTTTCCAGTATTTATATCAGATCAAATGGTTGGACATAAACTAGGTGAATTTGTACCAACCAGAAATTTCAAAAGCCATATAAAAAGTGATAGAAAAACAAAGCGATAAACTTAAACTTTATATTAAAATATGAATATAAAAAAAACAAAACTAGAAGCTGTATCTACAGGAAAATACTTAAGACTATCACCGAATAAAGTACGTCGTGTATTAGATCAAATAAGAGGCAAAAAATGTTATGAAGCTCTACTAATACTCGAATTTATGCACTATAAACCATGCAAAATTATAAAAAAAATTTTGCAATCTGCTATATATAACGCTACGACAAACTATGAAAAAGATAAAAATACACTTATTATTAGTGAAGCTTTTGCAAATTTAGGACCACAATTAAAGCGTTTTCAACCAAGAGCACAAGGTAGAGCATTCCCTATACATAAACCAACATGCCATATAACAATTAAAGTACAAGAATTATAATACTCAAATGGGTCAAAAAACACATCCACTATGCTTTAGATTAGGCATAACACAAGAACACCAATCTTCTTGGTATGCACCAATGAAAAAATATTCACACTTGCTTCAAGAGGATTATCAAATAAGACAAATTATAAAATTTAAACTTCATAACGCAAGTTTATCACTTATTAAAATTAGTAGGAAAGTAGATCAAGTTGAAATAGAAATACATACAGCACGTCCAGGAATTGTTTTAGGCAAAATGGGTACTGGTATAGAAGAATTAAAAAAACAACTAAGGCAAAAAATTTTAACTAATAAACAAATTAGAGTTAATGTCATAGAAATTACAGAACCAGATAGCGAAGCAACATTAATAGGGGAATTTATTACACAACAACTAGAAAAGCGAATTGCCTTCAGAAGAGCTATTAGACAAGGTATTCAAAGATCTCAAAAAACAAATATTCAAGGTATTAAAATACAAATTTCAGGAAGATTAAATGGAGCAGAAATTGCACGTAGTGAATGGGTAAGAGAAGGAAGAGTCCCTTTACAAACTTTACGAGCAAATATAGATTACGCATATAAAACAGCACATACTATTTATGGTATCTTAGGAGTGAAAGTATGGCTATTCAAAGGTGAAACATTTCCTCCAAAATAATCATACATTTACTAAAAATTTATTGAATATTAATATGTTAAGCCCTAAAAAAACAAAATTCAGAAAACAACATCGCGGACGCATGAAAGGAAATGCATACAAAGGTAATAATATAGCTTTTGGTGAATATGCATTACAAACATTAGAACCTGGATGGATAACCTCAAGACAAATTGAAGCCACCAGAAGAACCATTACAAGATATGTCAAAAGAGGTGGAAAATTGTGGATACGTATTTTTCCGGATAAACCAGTAACAGCAAGACCAGCAGAAACAAGAATGGGATCAGGTAAAGGAGCACCAGAATATTGGGTTGCAGTTATTAAACCGGGACATATTTTATTTGAAATCTCAGGAGTACCACAAGAAACAGCAAAACAAGCTATGAAATTAGCAGCATATAAATTACCTGTTCATACAAAATTCATCACTAAAGAAACAGAAAAATAATCATGGGATTTAGTAAAATTATTGAGTTTCAAAATTTAAATGTAGAAGAAATAGATACAAATATTTTCAAAATTAAAAAAGAAATTTTAGATTTACAAATCAAAAAATCTACCAAACAATCTATCAAGAACCACCTTTTTAAACATAAAAAACATGAAATAGCACAATTGCTAACATTAAAAACACAAAAAAATAAAAAAACAACATATGACTACTAAAGAAACTATTGGTACAGTAATAAGTAATAAAATGGAAAAAACTATTACTGTTGCTGTTAAAACTCAGATAAAACATAAAAAATACAGTAAAATTATTACAAAAACCAAAAAATACTATGCACATGATGAACATAATGAATGTATAGTTGGAGATATTGTAACAATACAAGCAACTAAGCCCATTAGTAAAACAAAACGATGGAGATTCATTAACAAAATTACTATATAGTCAAAATCATGATACAAAATCAAAGCTATTTAAATATCGCAGATAATAGTGGTGCACGTAAAATTATGTGCATAAGAGTTATAGGTACAAGCAATCCACATTATGCAAAAATAGGTGATATTATTATTGGTGTCGTAAAAGATGCGTCGCCTAATATGCCAGTCAAAAGATCCGACATTGTTAGAGCCGTAATAGTTAGAACTAAAAAAACTATTCGTAGAACAGATGGAATGAACATCAGATTTGACGATAATGCTGCAGTTATTATTAATCAAGAAAATAACCCCAGAGGAACACGGGTATTTGGACCTATTGCAAGAGAATTAAGAGATAAAAATTTCTCAAAAATTATATCTTTAGCACCGGAGGTAGTATAGTGAAAGAAAAAAAAAATAAAATACATGTAAAACAAGGGGACTATGTACAAATAATTAGTGGTAAACATAGAGGAAAAACAGGAAAAATTATACAAATTATTTACAAAAAGCAACAAGTCATTGTAGAAAATATAAATTTAAAGACTAAACATATACAGCCAAAGCAAGATAAAGAAACAGGAAAAATTATACAAATTGAAGCACCTATTCATAGCTCTAATGTTATGCTTTATAGCGTAGATCAAAAAATTGCTAGTAGATTCAGGTATAAAAAGGATAATAAAAATAAAAAACAAAAAATTTTAATCAAAAATGGTGAAATAATCAAATAATATAATATGAATAAATCTTTAAAAGAGCTCTACTATAATACAATTTGCCCTAACTTAGTTCAAAAATTTGAATATAAAAATACACACCAAATCCCTAAATTGACTAAAATTATTATCAATAGAGGATTAGGAGAAGCAGCACAAAACTCGAAAATACTTGAAAACAGTATAAAAGAATTAACATTAATTACAGGACAAAAACCAGTTATTACAAAAGCAAAAAAATCTATTGCAGGTTTTAAAATTAGAGAAAACGCCCCAGTAGGTTTAACAGTAACATTAAGAAAAAATAAAATGTATGATTTTCTTAATAAATTAATAAATTTATCATTACCCAGAATCCGAGACTTTAGAGGTATTGATAAAAATCAATTTGACGGCAGAGGAAATTATAACCTTGGACTCAAAGAACAATTAATATTTCCAGAAATAGAATATGACAGTATAGATAAAATAAGAGGACTAGATATATCAATAGTAACTACAGCTAATAATGATCAAGAAAGCTTAGAATTACTAAAAGGTTTCGGCATGCCATTCAAGTAAATTAAAATACACAAGGAGATATAAAATCAACAGTGGTTAATGATACAATCGCAGACATGTTAACACGTATTAGAAATGCCAATCTATCAAGACATCAAATTGTACAAGTACCGGCAACAAAAATGACTAGGAGTATTATTAAAGTTTTACAAGAAGAAGGCTTTATATATGAATTTGAAGAAATAGGTGAAAATTTAAGAAACTACCTGTTAATATCATTAAAATATAAAGGAAAACGTAAAGAACCTGTCATCACAGCATTAAAACGCATAAGCAAACCAGGACTTAGAGTATATGCTAATCATAAAGAATTACCAAAAGTACTTGGTGGTATTGGAGTAGCAATAATATCAACATCTAAAGGAGTTATGACAGATAAAAAAGCTAGAAACAACGGCTTAGGCGGAGAAGTCTTATGCTATATTTGGTAATTAAACAATAATCTAGGAAATTCAAAATGTCTCGAATAGGAAAAAAATCTATAACTTTACCTCCCGGTATTAAAAGTCAAATTAAAGAATCTAAAATTACTATTACAGGTCCAAGAGGTAAATTATCATATAATTTATCTAAAATGATCAATATTAAACATGAAAATAATCAATTGGAACTTTCTCTTATTAAAACAAATAAAGAATCAAAAGCCTTATACGGATTATCACGAACGATCATAAATAATATGGTAATAGGAGTATCAAAAGGATTTGAAAAAAAACTAGAAATTCGAGGTGTAGGCTATAGATGTCAAATGGACAAGACAAATTTAATATTAAATATAGGTTATAGCCACCCAATTATTATAAAACCACCTAAAGATATTTCAATTAAAGTAGAAGATAATGTAAATATTATCATCTCAGGTATTAATAAAGAACAAGTAGGTCAAATAGCTGCAAAAATCAGATCAACTAGACCACCTGAACCATACAAAGAAAAAGGTATTCGATATAGTGGAGAAATAATTAGAAAAAAGGTCGGTAAAGCAGGAAAATAGATATATCCAAATTATGAAAAAAAAAATACAAGGTAATAGCAAGCGTCCTAGACTATATGTTTTTCGTTCTAAAAAACATATATATGTACAACTAATTGATGATATATCACAAAAAATTCTTTTAAGCAGCTCTAGTATTGCAAAAGATTTAAAACATCAATTACCAATTAAATACAAAGCTAATTGTGAAATATCTACATTAATCGGTAAAGACATAGCAAAAAAAGCTAAAATACAAGGAATTAAATCTGTAATATTTGACCGTGGTAGAAGACTGTATCATGGTCGTATAAAAGCCCTTGCTGATTCTATCAGACAAGAGGGTATACAATTTTAATAAAAAACTATTTATGGTTAATAAAAAGAAAAATACAAAAAGTAAAGAAGAAGAAACTAACTGGGATGAACGTGTTGTTCAAATTAGAAGAGTAACAAAAGTTGTTAAAGGAGGAAAAAAACTAAGTTTCAGGGCCATTTTAATAGTTGGTAATGAAAAAGGACAAATTGGAGTAGGTACAGGTAAAGCCAGTGATGTTATCGGGGCTGTCAAAAAAGGTGTAGCTAATGCAAAAAAAAATATTATTAACGTATCTTTAACAAAATCAAATTCTATACCACACACTGTTCAAGGTATATCAGGAGCTGCAAAAGTTATAATTAGACCTTCAGCTATAGGTTCAGGAGTTATTGCTGGAGGTTCAGTTAGAACTGTATTAGAATTAGCAGGAGTAAAAAATATATTAGCAAAACAAATAAGATCTAATAATACTTTAAATAATGCTCGAGCTGCTTTAAATGCTTTATCAAAATTAAAAACATTCTCTAAAACAGCAAAGAGCAGAGATCTAGAAATAACCAGTTTCTATTAATGCAAATAAATAGCAAATAATTTCTTAAAAATCATTGAAATTATATGACAAGTACAATCCAGCTTAAACAAAAAATTTTTATTACAACTTTCATATTAATAATTGCAAGATGTGGTATATTTATACCTGTACCAGGAATTGATCATAATTCCTTTTATGATAATATAGCACAAAATGAAATTATTAACTTTTTAAATATATTTTCTGGGGGAGGATTTTCAACTGTTGGTATATTTGCTTTAGGCATTGTACCATATATTAATTCTTCTATTATAATACAAATATTAACTAATATTTTTCCAGAACTAGAGAAACTTCAAAAAGAAGAAGGGGAATTAGGAAGACAAAAAATAACACAAATTACAAGATATTTAACATTAGCATGGGCTATATTACAAAGCGGGGCAATATCTTTATGGATTAAACCATATGTATTTAATTGGAATCAATCATTTATATTAAATTGTATCTTAACTTTAACAACAGGGTCTATAATCATAATGTGGTTTTCAGAAATCATTACAGAGTATGGAATAGGTAATGGAGCTTCATTATTAATATTTCAAAACATTGTTTCTGGAATACCCAAAGTTTTACTAAAATATACTAATAACATTTATAACAAAGAAACAATATATAATTTTATACTACTATCTTTAGTATTTATATTAATGCTAATTATTATTATACTTGTACAAGAAGGTAAAAGAAAGGTACTCATTTTATCTGCTAGACAACTTGGTAAAATACAAGAATTAAATCCTCAGAGCTATATTCCACTAAAACTTAATCAAGGTGGAGTTATGCCTTTAGTTTTTGCATCTGCAACTATGACCATAGTACCATATATTTCACAAATAATTTCTAATACAAATATTCAACAATTACTTCAACTATTCTATCCCAGTCATATTTTTTTCTTACCATTATATTCTATATTAATTATATTTTTTAGCTACTTTTATTCATCTTTAGTAATTAATCCAGAAGATATAGGTAAAAATTTAAAAAAAATGGGAGCTAGTATTCCTGGTATTAGACCTGGTTTAGAAACATATAAATATTTAAAAAACATCTTAAATAAAATTACTTTTTTAGGTGCAATTTTTTTATTTATTATCGGATTAGTACCATCTTTTTTATTTAATATTACACATATGACTATTTTTAAAGGATTAGGTATAACTTCACTGCTAATTTTAGTTAGCGTAGCTATTGACACAGCAAAACAAATACAAACTTATATAATATCTCAACAATATGATAATATGATGGGGGAATGAAAATATACTCAAAGATTAAATTTTAGATAAAACATATAAATATATTAATATGAAAGTAAGACCATCCGTAAAAAAAATGTGCGAAAAGTGCAGAATTATACGCAGACATAGAAAAGTAATGGTTATTTGCGAGAATCCAAAACATAAGCAAAGGCAAGGTTAAAAAAATTATTATTATAAAACAAATTATGGCTAGAATTGCAGGTGTAGATCTACCAAAAAATAAAAGAATAGAAATTGGATTAACATATATATATGGCATAGGTTTATCACGTTCACAAGAAATATTAAGAAAAATAGAAGTTAATAATAGCACTATTATTAAGAATCTAACAGATCAACAAATTATTGCGCTTAGAAAAGTCTTGAATGAAGAATATGACATAGAAGGCGACCTGAGAAGAAGAGAATCCATAAATATTAAAAGATTAATGGAAATTAACTGCTATAAAGGTAAAAGACATAGAATTGGTTTACCTTTAAGAGGACAAAGAACTAGAACAAATGCAAGAACTAGAAGAGGTATAAAGAAAACTATGGCAGGTAAGAAAAAAGCTCCTAGAAAATAAACAACATATTATCTTTTTTATAAGAAAACAATACTTTTCATGGCAAGACAAACAAAAAAAACAAAAAATAAAAATAAAAAACATATTATTAATGGAATAACACACATTAAGTCTACATTCAATAATACCATAATTACAATTAGTGATTTAAAAGGAGAAACTATTTCATGGTGCTCATCTGGTGCAAGTGGATTTAAAGGAGCAAAAAAAGGAACACCATTTGCCGCACAAATAGCTGCAGAAAAAGCTGCTAAAATTGCACTTGAACAAGGTATGAAACAAACAGAAGTCATGGTAAATGGGCCTGGTGCTGGTAGAGAAACAGCTATTAGAGCTTTACAGGCTGCTGGTATAGAAATTACTCTGATTAAAGATATTACACCAGTACCACATAATGGTTGTAGACCACCTAAAAAACGAAGAGTCTAGATTTAATTTAATATATAAAATATCTACTTAATAAGGAACTTTCTTGAATGACTCATTTTCAAATAGAATGCATAGAGTCAAAAATAGAAGGTGCTCGTGAACAATATGGACACTTTATATTAGAACCTCTACAACAAGGTCAAGGAATTACTGTTGGAAATTCATTAAGACGCACTGTTTTATCTGATTTAGAAGGAACAGCTATAGTAGCAGTAAGAATAGCAGGCATTAACCATGAATTTTCAACAATTACAGGTGTTAGAGAAGATGTTTTAGAAATTTTACTAAACTTAAAACAAGTTGTACTAAAAAGCTACAGCCCAGAACCACAAATAGGAAGAGTAAGAATACAAGGACCAGCTATTATTACAGCTGGTTTATTTGATTTACCACCTGAAATTAAAATTATTGATCCAAAACAATATATTGCTACAATATGCAATAATACAATTTTTGAAATGGAGTTTCGTATTGAAAGAGGGCATGGTTATAGATTAATAAATCGAGGTATAGATAAAAAGTCCATAGACTTTCTACAAATTGATGCTATATTTATGCCAGCTACAAAATTTAATTATCAAGTCGAAGAAAAAAATGTTAATTCCAAGATAATTCAAGAACAACTATCAATAGAAGTTTGGACCAATGGAAGTTTATCGCCACAAGAAGCAATTAGCCAAGGAGCTCATATTTTAACTAATCTATTTTATCCTTTAACCAATATAGATTTTAAATCAGCCATTAAAAATCAAAGTCAACATGATGATAAAGTACATGAAGTTTTAATTGAAGAACTACAACTATCTGTACGTGCATACAACTGCTTAAAAAGAGCACAAATACACTCTATATCTAATTTACTAGACTATTCGCAAGAAGAACTATTAGAAATTAAAAACTTTGGTCAAAAATCAGCTGAAGAAGTCATTGAAGCACTAAAAGAAAAACTAGATATTTATTTGCCACACGAAAAAGAGATAAATCATAAATAAAAATGAATCATACATATTTACAAAACACCTTGATAAAACCAAAATGGTATTTAATCGATGCTAAAAATCAAAGGCTAGGAAGACTTAGTACATGTATAACTAAACTGTTAAAAGGTAAAAATGAAATAACATATACACCTCATATAAATTCTAACATATATATTATTGTAATTAATGCACAAGATATTATTGTTACAGGCAAAAAAAAATATGACAAAAAATATATAAAACATTCTGGAAAACCAGGAAGCTTAAAAATAGAAAATTTTGCAAATTTGAATAAAAGAATACCGACAAGAATTATAGAATATTCTATCAAAGGTATGCTTCCAAAGAACAAATTAGGAAGACAACTTTTCAGACAAATAAATGTTTACAAATCTGGGCAACATCCACATAAAGCACAAAAACCTCAAACTATTACAATATAACAAATGACTATCATATCTAAAAACTCAACAATATCATACTCAGGAACTGGGCGTAGAAAAACATCTATAGCAAGAGTAAGATTAATACCAGGATCTGGAAAATTAATTATTAATGGTATACCAGGAGAATCATATTTACAATTTAGTCCTAACTATTTACGTATTTCATGTGGACCATTAAAAATATTAGGATTAAGTACAGAATATGATATTTATGTAAAAACTCAAGGTGGTGGTTTAACAGGTCAAGCTGGTGCAATTAGATTAGGTATAGCAAGAGCTCTATGCACAATAAATCCAGAAAATCGTACTACATTAAAATCAGAAGGTTTTCTGACTAGAGATGCAAGAGTAAAAGAAAGAAAAAAATATGGGTTAAGAAAAGCAAGAAAAGCACCTCAATATTCAAAACGTTAAATAATAATTATCAAGAAATGACAAAAAAAAATATACATCCTCAATGGTACAAAGAATCAAAAGTATATTGTGATGGAAAACATATAATGACTGTTGGATCAACAAAACCAGAATTATATGTAGATATATGGTCTGGCAACCATCCTTTCTTTACAGGTTCACAAAAAATTATAGATACAGAAGGTAGAGTTGAAAGATTTATGAGAAAATATAAAATAAAAGCAAATACAACTAATGAATAATTATCAGCTGAACTAAAATTAAAATGTTTGACAGTATATATGACAATATTTATAATATTAAAAATATTCAAAAAATATGAATATAAGTGAATAACAACAATGCCAACGATTCAACAACTTATAAGATCGGAACGTAAAAAATCTGATAAGAAAACGAAATCTCCCGCACTAAAATCTTGTCCACAAAGAAGAGGTGTATGCACAAGAGTCTATACAACCACACCTAAAAAACCCAATTCAGCACTGAGAAAAGTAGCTAGAGTTAAATTAACCTCTGGTTTTGAAGTAACAGCATATATACCTGGTATTGGCCACAATATTCAAGAACATTCTGTTGTTTTAATAAGAGGTGGCCGGGTTAAAGATTTACCAGGTGTAAGATATCATATAGTTAGAGGTACATTAGATTCTGCTGGAGTGAAAGATAGAAAAAATAGCCGATCAAAATATGGCACTAAAAAAAGTAAAAACTAATATATAATAAATATAAAAATGTCGCGTCGTAATCAAGCAACAAAAAGATTTATTCATCCTGATCCAGTCTACCAAAGTAAACTTATAAGCATGTTAACTGTACGAATATTAAAACATGGAAAAAAAGGATTAGCGCAAAAAATCATATACCAAGCTCTCGATATAATTGAGGAAAAAACATCTGATAACCCCTTAGAAGTACTTGAACAAGCTATAAGAAATGCCACCCCATTAGTAGAAGTTAAAGCAAGAAGAGTTGGAGGCTCAACCTACCAAGTACCAATGGAAGTAAGAGCATATAGAGGTACAAATCTAGCTTTAAGATGGCTCACTAAATTTTCCAAAGATCGGTCAGGAAAAAATATATCTACTAAACTAGCAAATGAAATTATAGATGCTTCTAAAGACATTGGAAGCACAATAAGAAAACGTGAAGAAACACATCGCATGGCAGAAGCAAACAAAGCTTTTGCACATTATAGATACTAGAAACAATAAATAAAGGATTAATATATGGCACGTGAAAAATTTGAACGTAAAAAACCACATGTAAACATAGGGACTATTGGACATGTAGACCATGGTAAAACAACGCTAACAGCAGCTATATCAGCTACTTTAGCTGCTTCTAATAATACAAAAGCCAAAAAATTTGATGAAATTGATGCAGCCCCTGAAGAAAAAGCGAGAGGAATTACAATAAACACTTCTCATGTTGAGTATGAAACTGAAAATAGACACTATGCTCACGTAGATTGTCCAGGACATGCAGACTATGTGAAAAATATGATTACAGGTGCTGCACAAATGGACGGAGCTATATTAGTAGTATCAGCTGCTGACGGACCTATGCCACAAACAAGAGAACATATCTTGCTAGCTAAACAAGTAGGAGTACCTAATATTGTTGTCTTTTTAAATAAAGAAGATCAAGTTGATGATGAAGAATTAATAGAGTTAGTAGAATTAGAAGTACGTGAATTATTAGGTCAATATGATTTTCCTGGCGATGATATACCATGTATTACTGGATCAGCATTAAAAGCACTAAATCAAGTATCAACTAACAGCAGTATTCAAAAGGGTGAAGATAAATGGGTGGATAAAATACATAGTTTAATGAACGCTGTAGATGAATATATACCAACACCTGCAAGAGATACAGAAAAAACATTTTTAATGGCAGTAGAAGATGTCTTTTCCATTACTGGAAGAGGTACAGTAGCAACAGGTAGAATTGAAAGAGGTATAATTAAAGTTGGTGATACTATTGAAATAGTAGGCTTAAAAGATACTAACACTACAACAATTACAGGCTTAGAAATGTTCCAAAAAACATTAGATGAAGGAATAGCCGGAGACAATATTGGAATTTTATTAAGAGGTGTACAAAAAAAAGACATAGAAAGAGGAATGGTTTTAGCACAACCAGGAACTATTACACCTCATACACAATTTGAAGCTGAAGTATATATTTTAACAAAAGAGGAAGGTGGGAGACATACTCCTTTTTTTCCTGGGTATAGACCGCAATTCTATGTTCGAACAACAGATGTTACAGGAACTATTAAACAATTTACAGCTGATGATGGGACAGAAGCCGAAATGGTTATGCCTGGAGATAGAATTAAAATGAGTGCTGAATTAATAAACCCTATAGCTATTGAAGAAGGTATGAGATTTGCTATACGTGAAGGTGGAAGAACTGTTGGTGCTGGAGTAGTATCCAAAATTCTTATATAAAAATAAAAAAGCATATGAAAATTACTGAAGGAAATAAAATTAGAATAAAACTAAGAAGCTACACTCATTATTTATTAACAGAATCATGTAAAACAATAATCAATACAGCAAAAACAACAAATACTAAATCCAGTGGTACTATAACGTTACCAACAAAACGTAAAATATATTGCGTCTTAAGATCTCCTCATGTAGACAAAGATTCAAGAGAACATTTTGAAATCAAATCTCATACCCGTATTATAGATATTTATGAGCCATCTTCACAAACAATTGATTATCTTATGAAACTAAATATTCCAGCTGGAGTAGATATTGAAATTAAATTATAATATAGTATTAACAAATTAGAGAGTATATAATAATATATATTCTCTAATTTTAACAAAATTGCATTATCTAAAAATTATTAATATATTTCACTTTCTTTATCAACCAAAATAGTACAATCACTTGTAGCATATGCGACACAAGTTAATACTAAATTTGCTTCAATTTGTTCATCATCTAAATAAGATTGATCATCCTGAGATACAGTTCCTTCTGTTATAATACCAATGCAAGTTGAACAAGAACCTGCTCTACATGAATAAGGTAAATCCACTCCATCTTCTTCTGCTTTATCCAAAATATACTCATCATCTGGACATTCAATTACATATGTAGATTCCTGTTTTTCATTAATTAATGTTACTTTATAATCCATAACAAATTTTCCTTTTTGCTTTATTATATAAAAAAGAGTTTGATAATCACTAAACCATAACTCTTAAATAATATTAAAATAAAAATATACAAGTGATATAAAATTTAATTAAAAAAATAAAAAATCATAGAAAATGGTATTAAATAAAGTTAAGAAATTTAGAAATAAATTTACAAAATTAACATAATAGTACAATGATGTATTCATTAAAATATAGAAAAATTCAATTAAAACCTAAACATAAAATTAATCTAAACAACAAATTAAATTATATTTATAACGAAACTTACGCATTAATTAAACGTTTATATTTACAAACAAAAAGAAGACCATCTACACTTATATCCGGTATTTTACAACCACTATTATGGCTTATATTATTTGGTGCTTTGTTTCAAAACGCACCTGTAGGTTTATTTACAGAAAACACTAACTATAATTCATTTTTAAGCCCAGGAATTATTATATTTACTGCTTTTACAGGCTCTATAAATGCTGGATTACCACTAATGTTTGATAGAGAATTTGGATTTTTTAATAGACTTCTAAGTTCGCCTATTAAATCACGCAACTCATTAATTACATCTCATGTATTATTTATTATTACAATTACAACTATTCAAACTTTATTTATCATTTTTTTTAATATAGTTCTATATGAACAGATAAATTACTCACTGACAATCATATTTTCAACTTTAATGATTACTTCACTGATTACTTTAAGTATTGGCAGTATGAGTATTTGTTTAGCTTTTATTTTACCAGGTCACATAGAACTATTAGCCTTTATTTTACTTATCAATTTACCAATGCTTTTTTCAAGCACAGCCTTAGCACCACTATCATTTATGCCATATTGGCTACAAATGATAGCTAGTATTAACCCTTTAACATATGCTATAGAAATAACAAGAAATTTATTAGATAAAACATTTATAGAATATAAAACATTCATTGTTCAAAATTTGTGGATGACTATCACAATAGAACAAGGAATATGGATATTAATAATATTTAATATAATTAATTTAATTATCATAAAGAATATTATTTATTGCAAATTCGAATAAAAATATTCTAGTAAAGAGTGTTATAATATAATCATAGATAAAGTTTATCACTAAACAATGTAAGAAAGGCAAATATATTATATTTTGTGAAAGGAGGTATGTAATTCATGGGATTACCATGGTACCGTGTACATACAGTTGTTTTAAATGATCCAGGGCGCTTAATTTCTGTTCATCTAATGCATACTGCATTAGTAGCTGGTTGGGCAGGGTCAATGGCTTTATATGAACTTGCAGTATTTGATCCATCTGATCCTGTACTAAACCCCATGTGGAGACAGGGAATGTTCGTAATGCCTTTCATGGCTCGATTAGGCGTAACAGACTCTTGGGGTGGTTGGAGTATCACAGGAGAAAGTGTATCAAATCCAGGTTTATGGAGCTTTGAAGGTGTTGCTATTACACATATAGTACTATCTGGAATGTTATTTTTAGCATCTATATGGCATTGGGTATATTGGGATTTAGAATTATTCAGAGATCCACGAACAGGTGAACCAGCTCTAGACTTACCTAAAATATTTGGTATTCATTTATTATTATCTAGTTTATTATGTTTTGGTTTTGGTGCATTCCATGCAACTGGCTTATTTGGACCAGGGATCTGGATATCAGATGCATATGGAGTAACAGGAAAAGTACAACCTGTGGCTCCAGCTTGGGGACCTGATGGCTTTAATCCATTTAATCCTAGTGGAATAGCATCACATCATATTGCAGCAGGAACAGTTGGAATTTTAGCTGGACTATTTCATTTAACAGTTAGACCTCCACAAAGACTATATAGAGCATTAAGAATGGGTAATATAGAAACTGTACTTTCAAGTAGCATTTCAGCTGTTTTTTTCAGTGCTTTTGTAACATGTGGTACTATGTGGTATGGTTCAGCAACTACGCCATTAGAATTATTTGGACCTACAAGATACCAATGGGATAGTGGTTATTTTCAACAAGAAATTGAAAGAAGAGTAGAAAACTATATTAATGAAGGTGCAACACCAGAAGAAGCATGGTCAAAAATACCTGACAAATTAGCATTTTATGACTATATTGGCAATAACCCAGCAAAAGGTGGCCTATTTAGGGCTGGACCTATGGATAAAGGTGATGGAATTGCAGAAGCTTGGTTGGGCCACCCAGTTTTTCAAGATAAAGAAGGCAGGGAATTAACAGTGAGAAGAATGCCTGCTTTTTTTGAAACATTTCCTGTAATACTTGTTGATAAAGATGGAATTATTAGAGCAGATATACCATTCAGACGTGCAGAATCAAAATACAGTATTGAGCAAGTAGGTGTAACAGTTAATTTTTATGGTGGAAAACTAAATGGAAAATCATTTACAGATGCACCTAGTGTAAAAAAATATGCACGTAAAGCACAATTAGGTGAAGTATTTGAATTTGATAGAACTACTTTAGAATCTGATGGAGTATTTAGAAGTAGTCCACGTGGTTGGTTCACATTTGGACATGCAAACTTTGCATTAATCTTTTTCTTTGGACACCTATGGCATGGATCGAGAACTATTTTCAGAGATGTATTTGCTGGAATTGGAGCAGAAGTAACAGAACAAGTAGAATTTGGTGCATTCCAAAAACTAGGTGATAGAAGCAGTAAAAAACAAGGGGCAGTATAATTTTTTTATTTAATGAATATGCATAATATCATATTCTATAAAAAGGAGAAAATATGGAAGCGTTAGTTTACGTCTTTTTATTGGTAGGTACTCTAATGGTTATATTCTTTGCTGTATTTTTTAGAGATCCACCAAGAATAGCGAAATAATTAAAGCATTATTAAATATGAAAATAATGCCTTAAAATATATAACAAAAATCTAATACCAATACCACTCTCAAGTTTCATATTTAAAATATGGGAGTGGTTAAATTTATATATATAATGAATGTTATTCTTCATGTTCTTCGAAAGGATCTCTTAATTCTTTTGAAATTGGACCAAAAGCTGTATATATAGAATACAATGTTATGCCTAATAACAAACTAGAAATAAAAATACTAAGAACTGTTGCAGTTTCCATAAATAAAATACAAATAAAGTTGTTTTTTTTTATAATAATACTATTATAGACATAAAAAATATAAACACTACAAAAATAAAATATGGCACTAAGAACTAGACTAGGAGAAATATTAAGACCTTTAAACTCAGAATATGGAAAAGTTGCTCCAGGTTGGGGTACAACACCTATCATGGCAATATTCATGCTATTATTTTTCTTATTTTTATTAATTATACTGCAAATATATAATTCATCATTAATTTTAGAAAATGTAGATGTAGATTGGGCAAGCTTAGGCAGCTAAACATAAAAAGCATTATAAAACATAATGCTTTTTACTAATATTTTTTAACTTGCTAGTTCAAGTTCATCTAAAGAAAAATTATTACTGTTAACACCATTATAAGATTCTTTATCAAACCTTACTAAAACAGGATATTTAATATCTTTTTCCACTTTAACAACTTTACCAGTATATTGAAACCAATAAGACTCTGGTCGTAAAATTTTTACTTTTGAACCTTTTTTAATCATAAAAAATATCAGATATAACAAATCAATAATAATATTAAATAATTATATCAAACTAGATAAAAAAACATAATTAACTTATATGAACATATAATAAAATTATATATAATAAAAAAATTTAATAACTTATAGTTGCCACTAAAATATAAAAAATGTTACATTCACTTAAATAATACAATACAATTAACTATTCATAAGTTATATGAATTAAATAAACATAAGGCTTAATAATTATGAAACTATCTTGGAAAACATTCTTACTATGGTCTTTACCAATAATGATTATTAGCTTTTTTTTATGGCAAGGCTTTCTTACACCTGCTAGCAACGATCTAAATAATAATACAGCAAATTCAAGAATGACCTATGGCAGGTTTTTAGAATATTTAGATATGGGATGGGTAAAAAAAGTAGATATTTACGATAATGGCCATACAGCAATTGTAGAAGCTGTAGGACCTGAATTAGGAAATCGACTACAAAAAATCCGTGTTGAGTTACCAGCAAGTGCACCTGAATTGATCACAAAACTTAAAAAAAATAATATAGACTTGGATGCACATCCAGCTAAAAATAACACAGCTATATGGAACTTGATTGGCAATCTATTTTTTCCTCTTTTACTTATTGGAGGTTTAGCTTATTTATTTCGACGTTCCAATAATACAAACGGTGGACCTGGACAAGCCATGTCATTTGGAAAATCTAAGGCACTTTTTCAAATGGAAGCTAAAACAGGAGTTGTTTTTGATGACGTAGCTGGCATAGATGAAGCAAAAGAAGAATTTGAAGAAGTTGTTACATTTTTAAAACAACCAGAATCTTTTACAGCTGTAGGCGCTAAGATACCCAAAGGAGTACTATTAGTAGGACCTCCGGGGACTGGAAAAACATTACTGGCTAAAGCTATCGCAGGTGAAGCAAATGTACCATTTTTTAGTATTTCTGGATCAGAATTCGTAGAAATGTTTGTAGGTGTCGGAGCATCTAGAGTTAGAGATTTATTCAAAAAAGCTAAAGAAAATGCACCTTGCATTGTTTTTATTGATGAAATTGATGCAGTTGGAAGACAAAGAGGAACAGGTATTGGCGGAGGTAATGATGAAAGAGAACAAACGCTAAACCAATTACTAACAGAAATGGATGGCTTTGAAGGAAACACTGGTATCATTGTAATTGCTGCAACAAATAGAGCAGATATATTAGACTCTGCACTACTAAGACCTGGGAGATTTGATAGACAAGTTAGTGTAGATGTACCAGATTTCAAAGGACGATTAGCTATACTTAATGTACATGCACGTAATAAAAAAATTGCACCTACAGTTTCTTTATCAATCATAGCAAGAAGAACACCAGGGTTTTCAGGTGCTGATTTAGCCAACTTATTAAATGAAGCTGCAATACTAACAGTTAGAAGAAAGAAAAATTCTATTACACTTAACGAAATAGATACATCTATAGATAGAATTGTAGCTGGTATGGAAGGGATGCCATTAATTGATAGTAAAAGTAAACGCTTAATAGCTTACCATGAAGTAGGACATGCAATTGTAGGCACATTATTAAAAGATCATTACCCAGTACAAAAAGTAACTTTAATTCCCAGAGGACAAGCAAGAGGTTTAACATGGTTTACTCCTTCTGAAGACCAAAATTTAATTTCAAGATCAGAAATTAAAGCACGAATTATGGGTGCATTAGGTGGTCGAGCAGCTGAAGAAATAGTATTTGGAGATTCAGAAGTCACAACAGGTGCCAGTAATGATCTACAACAAATTACATCTATGGCCAGACAAATGGTTACAAGATTTGGTATGTCTTCTATCGGCCCACTATCACTGGAAAATGAAGAATCTAACCCTTTTTTAGGAAGAGGTATGGTATCTTCATCAGAATATTCTGATGAAGTAGCAATAAAAATTGATGAACAGATTCAAAAAATTGTACGAGAATGTCATAAAAACACATTAATAATTATTGAAGAAAATAGAGTAGTGATTGATCGTCTTGTAGATCTACTAATAGAAAAAGAAACAATAGAAGGTGAAGAATTTCGTGAAATTATAAGTGAATATACATCAATTCCAAATAAATATGAATATGCAAAGTAAAACAGAATACGAGACTGACGGGATTCGAACCCGCAACTTCCGCCGTGACAGGGCGGTGCTCTAACCAGTTGAACTACAGTCCCAACAAGTTTAATTATAAATAATTTTTAATAAAATATCAATATATTGCATACTCAAAGATACAAACAAAGGAGAAGAAGGGATTCGAACCCTCGATATGTCAAAAAACATATAGCAGATTAGCAATCTGCCGCTTTCAACCTCTCAGCCACTTCTCCATAAAACAATAATTATAACTTTTCAAGATGGCTCAGGCGGGATTTGAACCTGCGACCTTGGGCTTATGAGTCCCCTGCTCTAACCAACTGAGCTACTGAGCCAAACAAGTTATATCGGCATTATAACATCATACAAATTAAGAAACAAATTCTTTTAATAAAATTTAAAGAGTTAACATAGACCCAACTCTTTCCGAAGTCAAAACCTCTAATAGTAAAGCATGAGGTATACAACCATTTATAATATGAACAGATTGAACATTAAAACGTAAAACATCTATAGAACAGTCAACTTTTGGGATCATACCACCTGATATTACATTACTTTCTTTTAAATCTAAAATTTCAGGTACAGTTAAAGTTTTTAATAACGTATCAGGTTTTGATATGTCATACATAATACCAAAAGTATCAGTCAAAAAAATTAATTTTTCTGCTTTTAAAGCTTTCGCTAAAGCACCTGCTACTGTATCTGCATTAATATTATAAATACGACCAGTAGAATCAGAAGCAACACTAGCTATAACAGGAATATAACCATCATTTAAAAGAGAATTTAAAATTTTAGGATCAACTCTATGTACAGTACCAACAAAATCATTACTATTTGATGATAAAGGAACAGGATGAATTAAATTCAAATCACGACCAGAAAGCCCAATAGCATAATTACCAAATAAATTTAACATGGAAACTAAATTTTTATTAACTTTTCCTTCTAAAACCATCTGAACAATCTCCATAGTTTCCTTATCTGTAATTCTGACACCATTTTGAAAACTAGGTTTAATATTACACCTGTATAACCATTGATTTATAATAGGCCCACCACCATGTACAATAATAATTTTTATGCCTAGTAAGTGTAAAAATAAGATATCATCTATAACCATTTTTTTTAAAGATTCATTTTGCATAGCAGATCCACCATATTTAACTACAATTACTTGCCCAATGTATTGACGAATCAAAGGCGAAATACTCATTAAATCTTGTATAAACTGAGTAGAATTCAACATAAAAAATCCTAAAATATATATAGAAAATTAAAAGTTTAGAAAACTAATTATTATGAATTTATTGTAAAAAAAAAATAAAAAAAAAGATAGCCATGAATAATTTATGGAAAAATATTAAAAAATTATCATTATTTATAATAGCTGTATTTATAGGGTTTTTCTTGACAACTATTCAGCCGTTTTTTAAGTTATTAAAGAACAAAAAACAAATAATTTTATTATTAGTAATTATAGCTACAATATTTGTAATTGTATATAATACATTAAGGTTAATGTTAGAAATAAACTAAAACAACCGAAAATACAAAATTAAACATATATAATATTATATATAAAAATTAATACAATAATATTTATTTTTATATTAACAATTAAAAGATAAAATATATTATTTACTTATTATTTATTTTATACATATCATTATAAATTTTATGTCAACAAATTGTGAGAAAGTAACGGGTGCTTTTGCTTTGATGGATAGTTTAGTTAGACATGATGTTTTTCATATTTTTGGTTATCCTGGAGGGGCTATTTTACCTATATATGATGAACTTTATGCTTGGGAACAGAAAAATAAAGTTCAGCATATACTATTTAGGCATGAACAAGGTGCTGTTCATGCTGCTGATGGCTATGCTAGATCAACAGGAAAAGTAGGTATATGTTTTGCTACATCAGGACCAGGTGCAACTAATTTAGTTACTGGAATTGCAAATGCTCAAATGGACTCTATTCCCCTTATTTTAATTACTGGTCAAGTGGCTAGATCTTTTATTGGTACAGATGCATTTCAAGAGGTTGATATTTTTGGTATTACTTTACCAATAGTCAAACATTCATACGTTGTTAGAGATCCTAAAGCGATGTCCCAAATTGTTGCTGATGCTTTTTATATCTCTCAGCATGGCCGCCCTGGTCCTGTATTAATTGATATTCCTAAAGATGTTGGTTTAGAAAAATTCTTCTATCAACCTGTAGAACCAAAACATATATATTTACCTGGTTGTAGGCCTATTATGAAACCAAAACATAAGCAAATAGCCAAAATTATTCAAATGATTCAACAGTCTAGCCAACCATTGTTGTATATTGGAGGCGGTTCTATAACATCAGGAGCTCATTCTGTGATTAAAGAATTAGCTATTAAATTTCAAATACCAATTACAACTACTTTAATGGGTAAAGGTATTATTGATGAAAGACATAACTTATCTTTAGGTATGCTTGGTATGCATGGAACAGCATATGCTAATTTTGCGGTGAGTGAATGTGATTTATTAATTGCTTTAGGAGCTCGTTTTGATGATAGAGTAACTGGTAAGTTAGATGAATTTGCTTGTAATGCTCAAGTTATTCATGTTGATATTGATCCTGCAGAAGTAGGTAAAAATAGGATACCCCAAGTAGCTATAGTAGGAGATATTAAATTAGTTGTTACTGAAATATTAGAATATATTAGTAGTCATAATAATATACAAAGTATTAATGATCAGACAAGATCTTGGAGAGAAAGAATTATTGCATGGAAATACAATTATCCTTTATTAATACCTCAGCAACAAGATAGTATTGCACCCCAGGAAATACTTTATTATTTGTCTGAAATAGCTTCTGAAGCGTACTTTACAACAGATGTTGGTCAACATCAAATGTGGGCAGCCCAATTTTTGAATGTTTTACCACGTCATTGGATGTCTAGTGCTGGATTAGGTACCATGGGCTATGGTCTTCCAGCTGCTATTGGTGTTCAAATAGCTCATTTATCGCGACAAGTAATTTGCATTAGTGGTGATGCAAGTTTTCAAATGAATTTACAAGAATTAGCTACTATTGCTTTATATAATTTGCCATTAAAAATTGTTATCATTAATAATAAATGGCAAGGCATGGTACGCCAGTGGCAACAAGCGTTTTATGGAGAGCGTTATTCTCATTCTCATATGGACAAAGGATCTCCAGATTTTATCCAGCTAGCTAGAGCTTTTAGTATTTTAGGTATTGAATTACAAACGAAAGATAATATTGATCAGGTTTTACAGTTTTTTATTAATTATGACGGTCCATGTATTTTAGATTGTAAAGTTGTTGAAGATGAAAATTGTTATCCTATGGTAGCACCTGGTAAAAGTAATTCTCAAATGATAGGAATTATAAAACACTCTAAAAAAACAAATGAATTTGTAAATATTAGTTCGTTGTCTAGTAATTAATATTATCTAATGTTTTTCCAAAAGCCCTCAATGAGAATTGAACCCATGGCCTTCTTCTTACCAAAAAGATGCTCTACCACTAAGCTATAAGGGCACATATAATTTTATTGGGCCGGGTTGGATTTGAACCAACGTAGGCTAAGCCAACGGATTTACAGTCCGCCCCCATTAACCACTCGGGCACCGACCCATAATAAATAATTCTACTAAATATAATAATAAAAATCAAGGACAGTTTGTATTAAATGAGATTGGACACAACTGGATTTGAACCAGTGACTTTTACGATGTCAACGTAATACTCTAACCAACTGAGTTATGTATCCATTATAGCTATATAAAACCTCAGACAAATTTTTGTTTTAACCGTGTTGCTTTTCCAGATCTATTACGTAAATAATATAATTTAGCTCTTCTGATTTTGGATTTTCTTGTTATATTTATATGTTTAATTCTTGGAGAATGAATTAAGTATACTTTTTCTACTCCAATATTTTGTAATACTTTACGTATTGTAATAGTTGTATTTAAGTTGGAGTTATTTTTTGATATTACTACACCTTCTGATGTTTGTATTCTCTCTTTATTTCCTTCCTTAATCAATACGCCTATTTTAACACTATCGCCTACTTGTATATTAGGTATTTTACTTTTTTTAAATTGTTTTTCTATGCTATATATTATATTGCGATTGATATTTACACAAAATTCCATAAGTATTTATTATAATTGTAATTATTATTATTTTATTGAATATTCATGTACTTAGTCAAATTTTTATTGATCCATAAGTATTGTATCTTAGCCTTTAGTTATTGAGATAATTGTGTTATTATTATATAGTATCAAAGGTAATAAAATATTTAACTAGTTCTTAATATATGTTTGAGCGTTTTACTGAAAAGGCAATAAAAGTTATTATGTTAGCTCAGGAAGAAGCAAGACGCCTGGGTCATAATTTTGTTGGAACAGAACAGATTCTTTTAGGTTTAATTGGTGAAGGTACTGGAATTGCCGCCCAAGTTTTGAAATCGATGAATGTAAATTTAAAAGATGCTCGTATAGAAGTAGAAAAAATTATTGGCCGTGGTTCAGGTTTTGTTGCTGTTGAAATTCCTTTTACACCTAGAGCTAAAAGAGTTTTAGAATTATCATTGGAAGAGGCAAGGCAATTAGGTCATAATTATATTGGTACTGAGCATTTATTAATGGGTTTAGTACGTGAAGGTGAAGGTGTTGCTGCAAGAGTTTTAGAGAATTTAGCTGTCAATGTTGCTTCTATTAGAACGGAAGTAATTCAAATGCTTGGAGATAATGCAGAAGCTAATGCAAATGGTAATAGTACAATGCAAGCTAGAAGTAAAACTCCAACTTTAGAAGAATTTGGTTCTAATTTAACAGAATTAGCGGTAGAAGGTGTTTTAGACCCTGTTGTCGGAAGACAAAAGGAAATTGAAAGAGTAATACAGATCTTAGGTAGAAGAACTAAAAATAATCCTGTACTTATAGGTGAACCTGGTGTAGGTAAAACAGCTATTGCTGAAGGTTTAGCACAAAGAATTGCAAATAGGGATATTCCAGCTATTTTAGAAGATAAGTTGGTTGTAACTTTAGATGTAGGACTCTTAGTTGCAGGTACTAAATATAGAGGTGAATTTGAAGAACGTTTGAAAAGAATCATGGATGAAATTAAATCAGCTAATAATGTAATATTAGTGATTGATGAAGTACATACTCTGATTGGTGCAGGAGCAGCTGAAGGTGCTATAGATGCTGCAAACTTATTGAAGCCAGCTTTGGCTAGAGGTGAATTACAGTGTATTGGTGCAACTACATTGGAGGAATACCGTAAACATATTGAAAAAGATGCTGCTTTAGAAAGGCGTTTTCAGCCTGTTTTGGTTGGTGAACCTAGTGTTGAAGAGACCATTGAAATTCTGTTTGGATTACGAGATCGTTATGAGAAGCATCATCAATTGAAAATGTCAGATGCTGCATTAGCTGCTGCTGCTAAATATGCAAATCAATATATTTCTGATCGATTTCTACCCGACAAAGCAATAGATTTAATTGATGAGGCAGGTTCAAGAGTTCGATTATTAAATTCTCAATTACCACCTGCTGCAAGAGAATTAGATAAAGAATTAAGATCTGTTTTAAAAACTAAAGATGAAGCTATCAGGGCTCAAAAGTATGAAAAAGCTGAACAATATAGAACACGTGAAATGGAAATTAAGGCTCAAATTGCTGCTATTGCACAAAGTAAAAAAAGTGAGCCTGATTTACAAGTAGAAGATCCTATAGTTACCGAAGAAGATATTGCTGAAATAGTAGCTTTTTGGACTGGTATTCCAGTAACTAAGTTGACTAAAAGTGAGTCTGAAAAGTTAATGCATATGGAAGAAACATTACATAGTCGTATTATTGGTCAAGATGAAGCTGTTGTTGCAGTATCAAGAGCAATTAGGCGTGCTAGAGTAGGATTAAAAAATCCAAATCGACCTATTGCTAGTTTTATTTTTTCTGGTCCTACTGGTGTAGGTAAAACAGAATTAACAAAGGCATTAGCCTCTTATTTTTTTGGAGCCCAAGAAGCTATGGTTCGATTAGATATGTCAGAATATATGGAAAGACATACAGTTTCTAAGTTAATAGGTTCACCTCCCGGTTATGTAGGTTATAGTGAAGGAGGGTATTTAACAGAAGCTGTTAGAAAGCGTCCTTATACTGTAATTTTATTTGATGAAATAGAAAAAGCGCATCCAGATATTTTTAATCTTTTACTACAAATTTTAGAAGATGGGCGTTTAACTGATGCTAAAGGTAGGACTATTGATTTTAAAAATACTTTATTAATTATGACTTCTAATATTGGTTCAAAAGTAATTGAAAAAGGGGGAGGAAGTTTAGGTTTTGAATTAGGAGAATCTCAAACAGAGTCTCAATATAATCGTATTAGATCTCTTGTTAACGAAGAACTAAAGCAATATTTTAGGCCAGAGTTTCTAAACAGATTAGATGAAATTATTGTGTTTAGGCAATTAACTAAAGATGAAGTTAGAGAAATAGCTGATATTATGTTGCAAGAGGTTTTTGAAAGAATTAAACAACAAGAGATTGATCTAGAAGTGACAGAAAGGTTTAAAAATCGTTTAGTTGATGAGGGTTATAATCCTAGTTATGGTGCTCGCCCGTTACGTAGGGCAGTGATGAGACTTTTAGAGGATAGTTTAGCAGAAGAGGTTTTATCGGGCAAGATTAAGGCAGGTGATAGTGCAGTAGTTGATGTAACGGAAGAAGGTAAAGTAACTGTACTTCTTGGTGAAAAACTAGAGCTTTTATCTTCTTAAATTGTGTTAATATATAATTACATTATTTATGTTTTAATTTTTATATAAATAATGTAATTTTCAAATTGCCAGAAACCAGATTTGAACTGGTGACACGAGGATTTTCAGTCCACTGCTCTACCAACTGAGCTATTCCGGCTAGATACACTATAACACTATATCAGATTTATATCTACTTTGCAATCTGTTTGGTATTTTGATTTTTTTAGTCTAGGTGATCTTGAAATTTTGTACTAAATAAGTTGAATAAAAGTTTGAGTGAACCAGTTATGCCATTTCTGTTTTTTAATATGTCAACATCAATAATTTTTGTTGAAAAATTTTCTTTTTCATTAGATAAAGTATTCGAATATAACATAATAATTATATCTGCGTCTTGTTCAATAGAATTATGTAAAATCATTTGTTCATAATTAAAATTACAATATTCTTTCTTACTAATTTCGTATACTAAAGAATTATAAAAAAAATTAATGTATAAATGGTTGATTTTGAATCTTTTATATACTTTTTCTATAATATTTTTGTATTGGTTTATTTTATAATTTTGTTCTATATATCGTGTTTTTACCCATGTATTATATTTTAAGATAGGGTGGTTTTCAGTAAGTTTTAATTGTTGATGATAATATATTCTATATAAAAATATATATTCTATAAATAAGTCAATTTTTATTGTTGAATTTTGTTTATATTTTAAATAGTTAAATAAATAATTTATTTTTGTTTTGTGCTTGATATAAGATTGAATATATTTATTTAAGTGATTGTTGACAATAATATTTATTTTATGTTTATAATTAATACCTATCAACAATTGATATGATATACAGCCACTTTCTTTAAGGTCTGATAGTAAAGGTTTTTTATTAATTCTTGTCTCAATACGCCTATTTAATTGTGATAAAACAATAATAGGAATTTTTAATAGTTGAGCAGTAATTTTGAGTTGTCTTGTGATATAGCTTAGTTCTTCATGTTTGTTTAAAAATATTGAATATTCACTGTTAATTAATTGTAAATAATCAATAAATATTATTACTTCATTATTTATTTCTTGGCATACTTTTTTAGATATATTGATAATATTTTCAATAGATATATTTGTAATATCATTGATATAAATTTTTGACGTTAGTATTTTTTGACAAATATTAATTACTACATTCCATTCTTGTGTATCAATTTCGCCTTGTATTATAAGATACAAAGGAATCCTTGATCCTATGGATATAAGTTTTTGTAATATTTGTTTTCTTGTCATTTCTAAACTAAAAATACATATTTGAGCATTAAATTGTTTTAAGATGTTATATGCTATATTGATAATAAAAGAAGTTTTGCCTGTAGATGGTCGTCCAGCAATTATAATCAAGTCTCCAGGAGGAAGACCTGAAGTAATTTTATCTAGATATGTAAAACCTGATTGAATTATTATTTGATTTTTTGTCCCATAAGTTAAATCTTGAAATACTTCAGATAAAAAAAAATGTGAGTTGTCAAGATTTTTGTTTTCTAATTTTTTATTAATTTCATTTAAATATAATGAAGACTGTAAATATAGTTTATGTATGGATATATTTTCATTATAAGATAAGTTTATAGTATTGTAACAATTCTGAATGAATAATCTTTTTATATAATTTTCGTATATTAACTTGAGTAATTCATCTAGGTAAAAAGTTTTATTTTCAGATGTATTAAAGATTTGACCTTGTTTAATAAGCTTAATTATAGTTTGCAGTGAAACTATATTATTGATTTTTGTATTATCATTAATAAAACTTAATAAATTTTTGAAATTTAACTTATATGGATGATAAGTTTTTTGTAAATATGTATAAATTAATTTATGTGATTCGATAAAAAAATATTCTGGATTTATATTTTGCAATACATGTTTTCGTATACATGGATTAATTATAATATACCCAATTATTATTTCTTCAGCTATATAATTATTAGGTGGAATTAAATAGTGATATAGATGATTCATTATTATTATTTATATTACTTAGTTAGTATACTAATATATGTTGTAAAATATAAAAACTTTATATTATTCTATTAAATGCTAATATAACAAAATTTTAATTGTTTATTTTTATACGTTTATTTAATAAAATAAAACTTATTATATATTCTATAATCTCTGAGTTTATTTTTGTTAATAATACTGGTTACAAGTTTTATTATAATTAAATGTTATTTTCTGTCACTTCAGGGATTATATTAAGTGATAAATTTGTTTCTGCATTATCAAGTAATTTGATTTTTATTTGATATTTTCCAATAGTTTTTATATTAGGTATATGTATTTGTTTTTTATTTAAGTTATATCCTGTATATTCAAATATTTTTTTTAATATTTCTTTTTCATTTATTTGTCCAAAAATTTGTATTTTGCTACCATGCTTTTTTTTGATAGTAATTTTATTAATTGTTGTTAAATGTTTTAAAGTAATATTTGCTTTTTCTGTATTTATTTTTATCTTGTGTTTTTGTTTTTGCTTCAACATATTTAAATGTTTCAGTTTACCAGGAGTTGCAACTTCTGCTATATTTTGTGGTATTAAATAATTAAATGCATATCCTCTTGTGACATTTATGACTTTTGTTTGTTGGGGTTTATCTTTATCACTTTTCAAAATCATTGTTATTTTTTTACTCATATTGTATTTATTTTTTATTCAATATATTTTTGTATTATTATATTTTATTTAATCTTTATATTATATACTATTGTTTACTTATGCCCATTTGCTGAATCCATCTTTTAATCGATAGTGTGTAATTTTTTCTTTATTTAATAATTCAGATGCTATTATCGATCTGGAGTTATGACTGCAATAAATAATTAAAATACTTATATTACTAAGTTTTTTGATTAATTCTAAATTTTTTTTATTTTTTATTTTTTTTAATGGAATGTTTATAGCATTAGCAATATGATTTTGTTGAAATTCTATTTTTTGTCTAATATCTATAATGGATATTTTACGGTTTTGTTTAATATATTGATTTAAGTTATTTATATTAATATTTAGTAAGTTTTGAGTTTTAATTATTCTCTTATTAATTTTTTTTATTTTTTTTATTTTTTTTATTTTTATTTTTTTAAATGATGAATCGAGACTGTTATATATTAGTAAATAGCCACTTAGAGCTTTACCAATACCTGTAATAATTTTTATAGCTTCTGTTGCTTGTAAAAGACCTATGATTCCTGGTATTACATTTAAGACTCCAGTGCATGGTTGATCTTTTAACTTTAAATTCTTAGGATATAAATCTGAGTATTTAGGACCGTTTTTATAATTAAATACACTCAGATGACCTTCAAAATTTTCTATTGCACCATAAATATGTACTTTATGTAATATATTGCAAATATCACTAATTAAATATCGTGTATCAAAATTATCACATGTATCTAAAATAATATCGTATTCTTTAATCAACTGTTTTGCATTTGTTTTATTAATTTTCTCAGAATATATAGTGATTTCACATTTTGGATTAATTTTTTTTAAATTTTTTTGTGCTACTTGTGTTTTAAGTTCATTAACTTCATTATTAGTATATAAAATTTGTCTATGTAAATTAGATTTTGATATTATATCATTATCAATTATTCCTAGATTTCCTACTCCTGATAAGCTAAGGTAAAGAATTGCTGGACATCCTAGCCCACCTGCGCCTATAACTAAAATTTTAGCATTTTTAAGTCTAAGTTGCCCTTCTTCATTAAATGGATCAAGTGTTAAATGTCGTGCGTAAAGAATATATTCTTCATCTAATAAATATTTTTTGTTTAAATTAGGGTTAAGCATTTTCAATTAACAATAAGTTTTAATCTTGTTATTATTTTACAATCTAACTAAATTGATAAATATTTAAAAGTTTTAATTTTTTTATTATTATAAACTATAATAGATATATACGTCTTTAGTTCAGGTGGTAGAACGTAGGTTTCCAAAACCTAATGTCGAGGGTTCAAGTCCTTCAAGGCGTGTATGATTTTTTTCTATGAACCTTTTAGTATTTGTTTAATATATATTTTTTTGAGTATAATCTTATTTCAAGTTAGATTTATTTAGTTAAATTTTTCCTTGTGTTGATTTATTTTATATTCATATTTTAATTAGTTAAATGTTATGGCAAAAAAAATAATTGGATTAGTTAAATTAGCTTTACCCGCGGGTAAAGCTACTCCAGCTCCTCCTGTAGGTCCTGCTTTAGGTCAATATGGCGCTAATATCGTGATGTTTTGTAAAGAGTATAATGCTAAAACATCTGATAAAATTGGTTTAATCATACCTGCAGAAATTTCTGTTTATGAAGATCGTAGTTTTTCATTTATTTTAAAAACTCCTCCAGCATCGGTTTTGTTGGCAAAAGCAGCAGGTATTAAGAAAGGTTCAGGTAAGCCTAATGTAAATAAAGTTGGTATTATTTCTAAAAAACAATTAGAAGAAATTGCGCAACTTAAGCTTCAAGATTTAAATACAAATGATTTAAAACAGGCTATGCAAATTATTCTTGGTACAGCAAAAAGTATGGGAATTCAAATTAATACTTTGGTATAATATGGAGACAAAATATATGCGTAAGTATTCACGTCGTTTTCAAGAAATTTTACAGAAAGTTGATCGCAGTAAGTTATATAAGCCAATAGATGCTATTATTTTATTACAAGATTTGTCAAATGTTAAATTTATAGAAACTATAGAAGCTCATATAGTTTTAGGTTTAGATCCTAAGTATGCAGATCAGCAGTTACGTTCAACTGTTGTATTACCAAAAGGAACAGGAAAAAAAATTAAAATTGCAGTTATAGCTAAAGATGAGCAAATATCTCAATCTCTTCATGAAGAAGTTGATGTTATTGGTTCACAAAACTTAATACAAGAGATAGAAAATGGTCGTTCAGATTTTGATAAATTAATTGCTACTCCAGATGTAATGCCTTTAATTGCAAAGCTGGGAAAAGTTTTAGGTCCTAGAGGATTAATGCCTTCTCCTAAAGCTGGTACTGTTACTACAAATTTATATGATACAGTAAAGCAGTTTAGATTAGGCAAATTGGAATATCGTGTAGATCGTTCAGGAATTGTACATGTGCCTTTTGGTAAATTGAATTTTACAGTAGATGATTTGATGATAAATTTAATAGCTTTATATAATTCTATTGATAAAAACCGTCCTTCTGGTTCTAAAGGAAAATATTGGCAGTCTATGTATTTGTCTAGTACAATGGGACCTTCTATTCCTATTGATTTTTTACTTATGAAAGAAAATATATTATAGGTATTATATTAAGCTTATTTTATTTGTTAGTCTTCAAATTATCTTATAATTATATTTATTGAATTAATTATGACAAAAATAAATAGTATTTTAGAAGAATTAAAGTCTTTAACTTTATTGGAAGCAGCAGAACTTGTAAAAGGTATTGAAGAAACTTTTGATGTTGATGCATCTCTTGCTTCTGCATCAAGCATGGTTGTTATGCCAGATACTAGTGGTGGTGTAGTTTCTAATGAATCAGACGAGAGAACAGAATTTGATGTGGTTTTAGAAGAAGTACCTGCTCCTAAGAAAATTCCTATTTTGAAAGTTGTACGTTCTCTTACTGGTTTAGGATTAAAAGAAGCTAAAGATTTAGTAGAATCCGCCCCAAAAGTTCTAAAAGAGTCTACTTCTAAAGAGGATGCAGAAGAAGTGAAAAGTAAATTAGAAGAAGCTGGAGCTAAAGTATCTATTAAGTAATAAAATAAGTAATAATAGTAGATTTAGTCTATTATTATTACTTATTTTGTTTATATTTTATTTTTTAAAATAGCCCTAGTGTAATAGCTTTAGATAGTGGCATTGTTGCTCCAATTCCTAACCATATGCTTATAAATGTACCTATTAAAAAGATAGTTGTTGCTATAGGTCTTCTAAAAGGATTTTGAAATTTATTTATGCTTTCAATAAAAGGTACAGTAATAAGTCCAATTGGTACTGAAGCCATAGATAAAACTCCGATCAGTTTGTTTGGTATAACACGTAATAGATTAAATGTTGGAAAGAAATACCATTCTGGTAAAATTTCTAATGGTGTTGCAAATGGATTTGCTTTTTCACCTATGACTGATGGTTCTAAAATAGCAAGACCTACATCACATGCAATGGTACCTAAGATTACTACTGGAAACATATATAGTAAATCATTAGGCCAAGCAGGTTCACCGTAGTAATGATGTCCCATTCCTTTAGCAAGTTTTGCTCGTAATTTAGGGTCTGTTAAGTTGGGTTTTTTAATAATAGACATTTGTATTTTCCTTAGTATAAATATAAGCTTTTGAGATGTATTAATTTTATAGTGGTCCAGAAATACCTTGTTTACGGATCATTAAAAAATGCATCAGCATAAATACGGCTGTTAGTAATGGTAGTACAAATGTATGAAGACTATAGAATCTAGTTAAAGTACTTTGTCCTACACTTACTCCTCCTCTTAAAAGTTCTACAATTGTACTACCAACTATTGGTACTGCTTCAGGGACTCCAGTTACAATTTTAACTGCCCAGTATCCAATTTGATCCCATGGCAGAGAATATCCTGTTACACCAAATGATACTGTTAATACAGCTAAGATGACCCCAGTAACCCATGTAAGTTCTCTTGGTTTTTTAAAGCCTCCTGTCAAATATACTCTGAAAACATGAAGAATTAACATTAATACCATCATACTCGCTGACCATCTATGAATAGATCTTATTAACCATCCAAAATTTACATCTGTCATAATATATTCTACAGATGAAAATGCTTCAGCAACTGTAGGTCTATAATAAAAAGTCATAGCAAAACCACTTGCTACTTGTATTAGAAATGATGTAAAGACTATACCACCTATGCAATAAAAAATATTGACATGAGGTGGTACATACTTGCTTGTAATATCATCAGCAATTGCTTGAATTTCTAGTCTTTCTTCAAACCAGTCGTATACTTTTCCCATATTTTAGGTTCTTATATATATTTAATATTTTACGTTTAAGCTACTATATTTTTAAGTATAGTTATTATAACATATTAAATATGTTTAATGTTTATACTTTGATTTTTTTATATAATGTATACCAAAGTAATTTATATTAAGAATTATTTTTTTATCTATTGAATATTCTATATATTTGTTGTAAGTTAAGTGTTTTAAAATTCTATTAACTGTAGTTCTAGTACTACCGCTAATAGTGCCTATTGTATTTTGAGATATATAATAACATATGGTGATTTTTTTCTTATGCATACTACCAAAATCTCTTGCAAAAAATAAAAGGAGTTGAATTACACGATTTTTAATATATTTATGACTCATTATAATATTCATCATTTCATATTTTTTGTTTGTTTTTATATATAGTTTTATAATTTCTTTAAATATCAAATCATTAAAACTTTTATTAATGTTAATTAAGTTTTTCCATTGAAAACTAATCAAAAAACTTTTACTTATAGCTATGATTTTGTAGTGACAATTTTTTTCTTTGATTTTATTAATATATAAAATATTGTTAGTTTCTAGTATAGCAATAGTTGTTTTTTTATCATTATAAAAATTTTTGATTATATAAACTATGCCATATAAAATAATCATAGGTTGATTCATTTTGATCTTATGAGATAAAATTATAGAATCATGTGTGTTTAGTTTATATATATAAAAAGGTATATTGAAGTTTAAAAAATAGTTAAGCCATTTCATCTTTTATAGTTATATAATTAGTTTATACTTAAGATTTTAATGTGATAGTGATGAGAAAACAGATAATGTTAATTGATGATGATATATTTTTATTAAATTCTATATCTACATATTTAATCTCTCAAAATTTTTCTGTATCTATATTTAATAATGCTCAATCTGCATTAGATCAATTAAATAAAAAGCTTCCAGATTTAATTATTGTAGATATCATGATGTCAAATATAGATGGTTATCAATTTTTAATAATTATACGTTCTAATAAATTATTTTATGATATACCTGTTATTTGTTTAACAGCGAAAGGTATGACAAAAGACAGAATCAAGGGTTATGATTCAGGATGTAATGCTTATTTAACTAAGCCTTTTGATCCCAATGAATTATTATCAATTATTAAAAATTTATTGAAATATAAGAAGGAAATTCAGGATATTGTGAGTGTATCACATAAGAATAAGCTTGAAAACTTTCAAACATCTAATTTATTATTGATAGGCTTAACAACAAAAGAGAAAATGGTTTTAGAATTATTAGTTAAAGGTTTGAGGAATAAAGAAATAGCTAAACAGTTGAATATAAGTATACGTAGTGTAGAAAAGTATGTAAGTAAATTATTAGGTAAAACTTCTACTAGGAATCGTACCGAACTTGCGCAGTTTATGATAAAAAGAATTAATAAGGGCGAATGACGGGAATCGAACCCGCGAATGATGGAGCCACAACCCATTGCCTTAACCTCTTGGCTACATCCGCCATACTAAAATCATTATAATCTTTTTTTTTTATTACGTCTATATATTAATATAATATGATATTATGAATATTCAATATAATACAATTATTGTTAATGGTGAAGTCTTTAATTGTCATAATAAAATGTCTTTATATGATTTTTTGATTTATTTGAATTTTGATATTCAAACTATAGTTGTAGAGTATAATCAAGAGATTGTGTCTTTAATAAATTTACATAAGGTTTTTCTAAATAATGGAGATAGGCTAGAAGTTGTTACCATTGTTGGTGGTGGTTAATTACATATTCCGTGTTGAAACAGAAATTCTGCCTTGTTGCATATCTATATGTAAAATTTTTACTTTTATCATATCACCAATTTTGAAGAGAGTATCTATCTTTGTAATATTTGATTTTTCTATTTCTGATATATGTAGTAGACTTAAAATATTATAAATTTCAAGAAATATTCCATAGTTCTCAATTTTAATAATCTTACCATTTACTATATTGCCAATTTTGAGTTTTTTAGATACAAGTGATAATAAGGCTTTTTTATAGCTTAAGATTAATTTATTACTTTTTTCATCTGCTAGTAATAGTTTACATGGTATATATTTTTTTTGTTGAAGTATTTTATTTTCTATTGGTTCTAAGTGAGAATTAGGAATAAAACCTTGTATACCTTCTAAAATAGTAATAATTCCTCCTCTATTTTGATAGCATATTTTAAGATTAAGTATAATATCTTCATTTTCTATTTGTTTTATTCTTTTCCATGCTCTTATATACTCGAGTCTTTTTATTGAAAGTATTAATTGATTGTTCTTTTTATTGAAAGCAAGTATAAAAAATTCTCTAGTAGCATTGTTTATAGAGTATGAGTAATGAATGTTTTTAGTTTTTTTATAATTTAAAGAAATTTCTTCATAAGGTAAATAGCAAGCTATTGAAAGTCCTATATCAACTAAAAAGCCTCGTTTTTCTATATTAAAAATAGTTCCTGCTACTATATCTCCTAAATTGATATTATATTTGTATGCATTTAGTACAAATGCAAAATTGTTTTCTGTAAAATTTCGATTTATTTGCATTTTTATAATTGTGTTGATAATTTATAATATAATTCGCTATGATGATTGAAGTATAGAGTAAGCGTAGGTAGTTGCAAATTTTTTTTCAAATTTGAGGAAAGTCCGGTCTCTATTTAGAATAATGCAGCTATATAAAAAATAGTATAGGTAACTATGAGGAAAGTGCCACAGAAATAAACCGCCTTGTTTTTAGGTAAGGGTGCAAAGGTGCATTAAGAGTGTACCAGTAATATGATTAAAATGTTAGCTAGGTAAACCCCGTATTAAGAGTAAAGTTATATATATGTTTATAATTATCTATATGAGTAAGCAATTATAAGTATTTATTAAAACTGCAAGAAGTTTTATTATAAAAAACTCTAGATAAATAACTACCCTTTATGTACTTTTTTAATGTGCATTAAAGAACAGAATCCGGCTTATGACTTACTCTTATTTGTTTTAAGAAATAGTAGTATTGATATATTTAATAACTTGATTTAATTTACTGTCAATTTCATTGATATCATTGTCGTTTAGTGTTTTATTTAATGATCTATATATAATTTTGTAATTAATATTTCTTGATTCTTGTTTGTAGTTATTTGCATAATATTCATCTATGATGTGAATAGATTCTATCAATAATTTATTATGTGATATTAATATTTCTTTAATTGATTCAGCTGTTATGTTTTTGTTCAACTTTAAACAAATATTTCTTGTAACACTTGGATATAAAGAGTATTTAGTAAAAATATATGATAAATGTTTTTTAATATGAATAGTTTTCATAAGCTCTATTATGTCGAGTTCAAAAATATAGTTTTTACAATTTTGATTTATTTCTTTTGAATATTTGTTATTGAGCTCACCAAATATACCAATAGTGGTTTTATGTATTGTGTTTGTTAGAATAGCAAATTTGTATGGATGACACATATTAATTATGTTTTCATGACTTTTTAGTATAATTACACTATTCGATTTGTAATTTATCCACTCAACTTCAGCATGTATTTGTTCAAATAAAGTTTCTATTAGACCTTTGGCTTGAAACCAACTTAGTGTTTTACCTTGTTCTGACCATAATCTTCTAGAGAAATTATTTTTTCCTATGATGCCTGCTATATGAATCTTTTCTTCATAATATATTTGTTTTTTATTATTTTTAGATTTTTGTTGCTGAAATGTTTTTCCAATTTCAAAACACTCCATGAAGATATTTTTTTGTTTTTTATTATATTTTAAAGTATTTAATAAATTGTATAATAAGTAGTTTCTTAAGTACTTTTGATCCTCTTGCAATGGATTGTGTATTGAAATGTAGAATTTATTATGTTCATTATTTATATTATTTAATGAGTAATGAGTAATTTCATGTAGGCCTAATTGTTGGAGGATATGACGGATTTTTCTTATTAATATGTTGACTTTTGAAATATTGCCTTGTTTGTGTTTTTGAGGTAATTTATCTATAAAATGATTAAAACCGTATATCCTTCCAATTTCTTCTATGATATCTATTTCTCTTTTAATATCATATTTTCTATATTCTGGTATATTTACTTTTACTAAGTTTTGACACTGTTTCGGTTCAAAGTTTAATTTTCGTAATATATCTATTATTTCTTCTGTATTTAAATTTCTTTCTTGGTTTATAGTACCTAATATATATTGTATTTTTTTTGTATTAATTAAAATATTCGTTAATTGAGTATTTTGTTGATGCCAAATGTATTTTGAATAATTATCTATACATGTATTAGTTAATTCTGAAATTAAATTTAGTGTTTCATCATATGCTTTTATGAAATCATTTCTAGATAATCCTTTTATATGTTTTTGTGATTTTTCTGTTTTATATTTTAATATTTGTGTTGTATTTTTTATATATTGAGGTTTACATATATGTCCAAATATAATTATAGATGATGTATTGCCATTACAATAAAACTCTGAATTTGATTTTATTCCCAGTAAAGAAATAATAGAGTTCTTATATGTCAGGCTTTCTATAAAATTATTTGTATTTTCGTCAGATATAATAATTGGTTTTGTATCTTCTTTTATATTAACATGCCTAATAGAAATTGCTGCTTCTTGAAATTTTTTTTTGTCTATTTGATCAAGATCAAAAATTTCAATATCTTGTCCCCATTTTATATTTATATATTTGCTAATATTAGATAAAGTATCTTTTTGTGTGATTTCACATCCTTTTAATTTATTGATCAGCCATTCAGGTGAATTTTGTAAATTAATATTTTTAATAATTGTAATTTTAATATCTGAAAGATTTTTATTAGTAAACTGTGACTTATCTAGATTAATTGTATGGAATTTAGTGTCTTTTGTCTGAATCTTAGTATTAGTGTTGACGCTTGTATTTTTTGATGTTTTGAAAATAGTTTGTAATTCTCTAGTTATGCCAATAATACTAGCAGCGTCTGATCTATTTGCTGTAATATTTAATTCTACAGTTGTATCATTGATATCTTTTTTATTATTTATTGTTTCAATTTCAAATCCTGCTAAGGTTAATTTTTTGATACTTTCTTCTAATGTAATATCTGGTAAATTTATTAGTTCTTTTATCCATTGCCAAGAAAATTTCATGTTTGTTGTTTGAAATATAATAATATTTATAATAGATAAAGATAATGAATATAGATGTATAATCAATCAAATAGTTTATTTTAGGTATTATTTAGCTTTTGTAAAAGATAGGTTGTGATCATTTGCATATCTTTCCATAAAGCGCATAAACCTATCCCAATCTTTAGGACTTTTAATAATATATATAGATTCAATAGCTTGTGGTTTTCCATTAATAAATTTTGCATTTACATCTTTAGTAACCATTGATCCTTCTTCATCATTTAGATACATACCTGTAATTTCTCCTTTTTCTTGCATATCAGATTTGAGAATGTCTGGCCCATTGAATCTGAAAGTTGCTGTTCCAGTGCTTCCATCTTTTGATCTAGTTAATTTAATGTCAGGAATTATAGTTTCATTAATGCCTTTAATAAACTGAATGTTTGCCATTTTTTGTTAATTATTATGTAATTATGGTTTTACTATAATTATAGTTAGTCTTTTCTATATATATTATGTTATTTAATTTTTTCTTTGCAAGATTAACCTTAATATTTTATTTTAAAATTTAATCTGGGGTGGGAGGATTCGAACCTGCGAATGGCGGAGTCAAAGTCCGCTGCCTTACCGCTTGGCTACACCCCAATATCGTTATTGTATCAACTGAAGGTATTTAGTTGTCAAGTTTGTTATTTATAAGTTTTGACTCATATTTTCTAGTGTTCTAATTAAATCATCTATATTAAAAATGCTAAATTGTTTTTGTTCACTCGTTGACAATTTTTTTAATGTTATGTAATTATTTTTAATTTCATAATCTCTAAGTATTAAACATGCTTTTGCACCTTGTTTATCAGCTTTTTTTAGTTGTTGTTGTAAACTATTGTTATCTAAGTCTAAATTATAACTAATGTCTTTTTTTTCTAGGATCTCTACTATATTTAAAATTTCTTTTTCTGTATTTTGGCCATCTACTGCTAAGTATACTAGAGGTTTATTTTTTTCTATTTTTTTGTGTAATTGATTTTTTATAGTAATTAATAATCTTTCTATACCAATAGCCCACCCTACAGATGGAACATTAGGGCCTCCTAATTCTTTTATTAATGAGTCATAACGTCCACCTCCACAAATAGTATCTTGTGTGCCTAGTGAGTTAGTTTTAATTTCAAATGCTGTGTAGTTGTAGTAATCTAGACCTCTTACAAGTTTTTTATTAATATTATATTGAATACCTAAAAAGTCTAAATATTCACATACTTTTTCGAAATGTTGTTTAGATGGTATTTCTAAATAGTCATATAAGCAAGGTGCATTGTATATAATTTCTTGTGTCTTTGTATTTTTACTGTCTAAGATTTTTAATGGATTTGTATAAAGTTTATTTCGTGAGGTATTATCTAGATCTTCAATATATGGTTCTAAATATTCTATAAGTGATTGCTTATATTTCTTTCTTTCTTCTAACTGCCCAATGGAATTAATTTCCATAATGTAATCTGTACATTCTAGTGTATTTAGTAGTTTATGAGCAATTCTTATAACTTCAGCATCTGCTATCGGATTTAGGCTTCCAATACATTCTATGCCTAGTTGATGAAATTGTCTTTGTCTACCTTGTTGAGGTCTTTCATAACGAAACATAGGCCCTAAATACCAAAGCCTTTGAGTTTTATTATTTGTATATAGTTTACTATTTATAAATGCTCTTGCTATGCTTGCTGTTCCTTCTGGTCTTAATGTTATTTCTCTTGAATTTTGATCAAGAAAGCTATACATCTCTTTATTGACTATATCTGTTCCATTACCTATACTTCTTTTGAATAAAGAAGTAGATTCTATTATAGGAGTACGAATTTCATTGTAATTTGCTAATGTCATTATTTTTGCAGCGGTTTTCTCTATATACTGCCATAAAATGATTTCATCTGGTAATATATCTTTAGTCCCTCTTAGCAATTGCATAATTTTTTCCTAACTTATTATCTATTTATTAAGTTAATATTGTATTAAAATCGGGCAAGGAGGGATTCGAACCCCCGACACCGTGGTTCGTAGCCACGTGCTCTGATCCACTGAGCTACAAGCCCTTATTACGAATAATTATATCATTTTTCAAGAAAAAAAATTAATTTGTATGAGTAAAAAAATATTATATCAAGATAATGCTCGTAAAGCTTTAGAAAAAGGTATGGATATACTATGTGAAGCTGTATCAGTCACTTTAGGTCCTAAAGGCCGTAATGTAGTATTAGAAAAAAAATTTGGTTCTCCGCAAATTATTAATGATGGTGTAACTATTGCTAAAGAAATTGAGTTACAAGATTTTATTCAAAATACAGGAGTTGCTTTGATTAGGCAAGCTGCATCTAAAACGAATGATGTTGCAGGTGACGGTACAACAACTGCAACTGTTCTTGCACATGCTATGGTAAAACAGGGTTTACGTAATGTAGCAGCAGGTGCAAATCCTATGGTTTTGAAAAAAGGTATTGATAAGGCTGTCAAGTTTGTTGTATCTAAAATAGCTGAACAATCTTCTCCTGTAACTGATATTAGTAATATTACTCAAGTAGCTTCTATATCAGCTGGTAATGATATAAAGATTGGTCATATGATTGCAGAAGCTATTGAAAAAGTAGGTAAAGAAGGAGTAATTTCTATAGAAGAAGGTCAATCTACGGTAACACAATTGGAAATTAAAGAAGGTATGAAATTTGATAAAGGTTATATTTCTCCTTATTTTGTTACAGATTCTTCTCGTATGGAAGTGATCTATGATAATCCTTATATTTTGTTAACTGATAAAAAAATTACTTTAATTCAACAAGAATTAATACCCATTTTAGAGCAAGTATCTAAAACAGGTCGATCTTTATTAATTATAGCTGAAGATATTGAGAAAGAAGCTTTAGCAACTATTGTTATTAATAAATTGAGGGGTATTATTAATGTGGTAGCAGTTAGATCACCTGGTTTTGGTGATAGGCGTAAATCTTTGTTAGAAGATATGGCTGTTTTAACTAATGGTCAGTTAATTACTGAGGATTTAGGTTTAAGTTTGGATAATCTATCTATTGATCAATTAGGGTCAGCTAAAAGAATTTGTGTTACTAAAGATTCCACTACAATTATTGCTGATAGTAATTCTTTAAACATTAAGTCTAGATGTGATCAGATTAGAAGACAATTAGAAATAAGTAGTAATAATTATGAAAAAGAAAAATTACAAGAGAGATTGTCTAAGTTAGTTGGTGGAGTAGCAATTATTAAAGTGGGTGCTGCTACTGAAACAGAAATGAAAGATAAGAAATTACGTTTAGAAGATGCAATTAATGCTACGAGAGCAGCTATAGAAGAAGGAATAGTTCCTGGAGGAGGTTCTACTTTAGTTCATATCGCAGAGTTTTTAAGCCAATGGTCAAAAAATAATTTATCAGATGAAGAATTAGTTGGTGCTAATATTGTAGAAAAAGCTTTAATAGCACCTTTATATAAAATTGTGGAAAATGCAGGAAAAAATGGTTTTGTTATAGTAGAAAAAGTTAAAAATAGTAGTTTTTCTATAGGTTATAATGCTAATCAAGATTTATTATTAGATATGTATAAAGCTGGTATTATTGATCCTGCAAAGGTTACTCGTTCTGCTGTTCAAAATGCAGCATCGATAGCATCTATGATTTTGACTACAGAATGTATAGTTATTGAAGAATCAGAGTAAAAATATAAATTTTATATTATTAATAGGTATTGGATTAATGCATAAAAGCCATATGAATTCTCTATTTGAGTTAAAACATATATATAAATAATAGTTATTTTAATGTTTGTTATTTTATGTTTTTTTTGATTTTCTATATGTATATTTTGTATTAGATATTTATGCAATAAATATTTAAATCTAGTTTTATATTTCGCACCCATATTTAATTCCGGATTATTGCAATAATTTTTTAATATTATTAATAATATATATTGAAATTCATTGAGGCATAAATCTGTGTATATCTTATATATAGTGGCTATGTATTCATGATCATATAATAAATTCTGTTGTATTATTTGATTTTTCTTTTTATATATATTTATATTGTTTTTTAAAGTGTTTAAAAAGTATATATCAAAAGTTTTAATACTTAGAAGAATTCTATCAAGTGATTTATTGATATAAGTTATCTTTTTGATCATTAATCTATAATGGATTCTTTATTCTAATAAATGATTAGTTGCTAAAATCTAACTAATCATTATAGTTTTTAATATATTAATTATTGCCTGTAAAAATAAAATTTGGAAATTGTGTTTGTGCTTGTGAAATGGATTTGTTTTTACCAGTTTCTTGCCAAAAATTTATGATTTCAGTCGCTTGATTCAACATAAATATTTTATCGTTTTCTGCAATCCATGGTTTAGATTCTAATTCAACTTTAAGTTGTTCCCAAGCATCATTTCTAGGCCAAAAAAAGTAAGAGGTTAATGGGCTGAAGTTTCCGCCTACTATATGATCGATTGCTATAGCAACATTATTTTCTAGCCATAAAATTTTAAATGTAAACTTTTGCAAAGTCTTACTCCTTAATCCTTTGTTTGAATTTTATTTATTAAATAGTAAACTTTTGTAGTCATTTGTGCTCCTTGTTTCAAACGTTTATTGATAAGATCTATATTAAATTTTCCTTCTTTAGTGATTGGGTTATAAAAACCAACTTCTTCTATTGCTTTACTATCTCTTTTTTTTCTACTATCTATAGTTATAATTCTGTAGCTAGGTTGTTTTTTTCTTCCAAATCTTTTTAGTCTTATTTTTATCATAATATTAAAATATTGATTTATGTTATTGATTCTATTCTTATATTATTAAAAATTACTGTTAAGCATTGCAAAAAAATAATGCCAAGCATGGGTGACATATCCATACCAAAAATCATAGGTATTGTTCCTCGAAATAATCGTAAGTATGGATCTGTTAATCGATTTAATGAGCAAAAGGGTTCATTGTACCAGTTTACTGTTGGAAACCATGCTAAAGATAATTTTAAAAGAATTAATATTAGGTATATTTCAGAAAAATTTGCAATTGATGTAAATATTAAGTTAAAAGAATTGCTGATGGTATTCATGATTATTTACTAAGTATAAGCTTATTATAGATATTTATCAATTCATATATTGATGATTTTAGTTGTGTATATTTCTAAATTTGAGTATTTTTTATTAATTAATTCTAAGACTTTATTGTTGCATGCTATACAAATAATTTTAATGGAAGTAATTTTTATGTTGTACTTGTTTATTAGTTCGTTTATAAAATTTATTATTGAGTTATTATTTAATATTTTTTCTATAATTATAATTCTACTGTTTGTAAGTTTTTTTTCTTTTTTGGAGTTATAGTAAATTCTTGTGTTATAGTTCTCATCTTGATATATATCAGTATGTACTATAGATAGTTTAGGTATTAAAGTTTTAAGATGATCGATAATATTGCAGCATTTTTCTAAATTAGCAAATAATGTGTACGATTCTTTTGGATTAAATATAGATATCTCTTTAATATAGTCAACATTTTTAATATAAATTTTTTTGACTGTAATCCATTTCCGTAATAATTCATAAATCAATAAAAAATTCATCTCATTATAAATAGATCTATGAGTTTTATCATTTTTTTGATATATAATTTGGCTAGATAATGTACTTATGATGGGATGTGATATAATATATATATTTAATGGCATATATACTTTGAAGTCGATTATAAGTAAGGTAATTATAATTATTAATTTTAAATATTATATCATTTTTTATGAATTTTCGTTATTTTAATGATCTTAATAAGTGGACTTGGGGTTTTTCACAAGGTGCAGAAAGTTGGAATGGAAGATTAGCTATGCTTGCTTTTTGTATTATTTATTATATAGAAGCTAAATATTCTTTTACTGTTTTAAGTTTTCTTGGTTTATGAAACTTATAAAAACTATTCTTAATTAAGAATAGTTTTGAAGATAGTATGAAATGATAGTTATTAGTCTAAAGGACGCATAGATAATACTGCTTCATTTTCTCGATTGATTCCTTTTTCAAATCCTGCAGCGGCAGCTCTAGCTCTTCCAGCGTGCCATAAATGACCAATAAACAAGAAAAAGCCAAGGAAAAAGTGTGATGTTGTTAGCCAGCTTCTAGGAGATACATAATTAACTGAGTTAATTTCTGTAGCAACACCACCAACAGAATTTAATGAGCCTAATGGTGCATGTGTCATATATTCAGCGGCTCTTCTTTCTTGCCAAGGTTGAATATCATTTTTTACTTTATTTAAATCAAGTCCGTTGGGTCCTCTTAATGGTTCTACCCATGGTGCTCTTAGGTCCCAGAAACGCATTGTCTCACCACCAAAGATGATTTCTCCACTTGGTGATCTCATTAAGTATTTACCTAATCCTGTAGGTCCTTGTGCAGAAGCAACATTAGCTCCAAGCCTTTGGTCTCTTACAAGAAAAGTAAAAGCTTGTGCTTGAGATGCTTCTGGCCCAGTTGGTCCATAAAATTCACTTGGGTATGCTGTATTATTATACCATACATAGTTAGAAGCTGTTAATCCCATAATTGATAAAGCACCTAAGCTATAAGATAAGTATGCTTCACCTGACCAAACGAATGCTCTTCTTGCCCAGGCAAATGGCTTAGTTAAAATATGCCATATTCCACCTGCAATACATATGACTCCAATCCATACATGACCACCAATTAAATCTTCCATATTATTAACACTAACTACCCAACCATCACCACCAAAAGGTGATTTTAATACGTAGCCAAAAATGATAGATGGATTTAAAGTTGGATTGTTGATAATTCTTACATCGCCTCCTCCAGGAGCCCATGTGTCATATACCCCTCCAAAGAAAAGAGCTTTTATAACTAATAAAAATGAGCCAATACCTAATAGGATTAAATGTATTCCTAATATAGTTGTCATTTTATTTTTATCTCTCCAATCATAACCAAAGAATGGGAAAGATTCTTCCAATGTATCTGGTCCTATTAATGAGTGGTATAATCCACCAAAGCCAAGTACAGCTGAAGAAATTAAATGTACGACTCCTACAATGAAGTATGGATAAATATTTATGATTTCTCCACCAGGTCCTACTCCCCATCCTAGAGTGGATAAATGAGGTATTAAAATAAAACCTTGTTCATATAATGGTTTTTCAGGTACAAAATGTGCAACTTCAAATAAAGTCATTGCGCCTGTCCAAAAAACCATAACTCCAGCATGTGCAACGTGTGCACCTAATAATTTTCCTGATACATTAATCAGTCTAGCATTACCAGACCACCAGGCAAATCCTGTAGATTCAATATCTCGTCCGCCTACACCAATATTATTAAAGGGCGTTTCCACGTGGTAAAACCTCCTCAGGGAATATAAAGTTTTCGTGTGGTTGATCTTGAGCTGCCATCCATGCACGAATACCTTCATTTAATAAAATATTTTTAGTATAAAATGTTTCAAACTCGGGATCTTCAGCTGCTCTTAGTTCTTGTGATACAAAATCATAAGCTCTTAAATTTAAAGCTAGACCAACAATTCCAAATGCACTAGTCCACATACCTGTAACAGGTACAAATAACATAAAAAAGTGTAACCAACGTTTGTTTGAAAATGCAACTCCAAAAATTTGTGACCAAAATCTATTAGCTGTTACCATAGAGTAAGTTTCTTCTGATTGAGTTGGTGTAAATGCTCTGAAAGTATCAGCTGCATCACCATCTTCAAATAATGTATTTTGTACAGTTGCTCCATGAATAGCGCATAGTAAAGCACCTCCTAAGATTCCTGCCACACCCATCATATGAAATGGGTTTAATGTCCAGTTATGAAATCCTTGTAAGAATAGTAAAAAACGGAAGATAGCAGCAACTCCAAAGCTAGGTGCAAAAAACCAGCTGGCTTGTCCTAGTGGATACATTAAAAAGACAGAAACAAATACAGCAATAGGCCCTGAAAATGCAATAGCATTATAAGGTCGGATGCCAACTAGCCGTGCAATTTCAAATTGTCTTAAGCAAAATCCAATTAGTCCAAAAGACCCATGAAGAGCAATGAATGACCATAATCCGCCTATCTGACACCAACGTGTAAAGTCACCTTGAGCTTCTGGCCCCCAAAGTAATAATAATGAATGTCCCATACTGTTAGCTGGTGTAGATACAGCAGCTGTTAAAAAATTGCATCCTTCTAGGTATGAACTTGCTAATCCATGAGTATACCAAGACGTAACAAAAGTTGTTCCAGTTAACCAACCGCCTAGTGCTAAATAAGAACATGGGAAAAGTAGTAATCCAGACCATCCTACAAAAACAAATCTGTCTCTTTTTACCCAGTCATCAATTAGATCAAATTTACCTCGATTTTTTTCTTGTCCAATTGCTATGGTCATAAATTAAATATCTAAAGCAAGTTAAATAAGTAAATACTTTATTATCAGTTCATATATAAACTTTTAAGTTTAATATGAATATTATCATCATGATACGACTTTACTTTTCTTTACGGTTATCTATAATTATAAGTATAATTCAAATGTCATTGAGCTTCTTACGAAATTATTTTTTTAAATAGTTCTCTAAGTTACTTGAATTTTTCATATTTTGAATATATTTATTTTCATTTAATAATAATATTATAGTTATATTATATTCGATTATTATACCTTTAATGTGTTCTAAAGTAATATCTGAATATAAAATTACTATATTAACAAATAAATATTCTATTTTGATAATCTTGTGATAAATAAGATAAAAAAATAATTTATTTAGTGTTTTATTTTTTATACAGTTTCAATAATTCTTTGAAATAAATAACCTGTTCCTCTTGCTGTTAGTATTAAATCTGGGTTACTGGGGTCATCTTCAAGCTTAGCTCTTAGTCTTGAAATATGAACATCAACGACACGTGTATCTACATGCCTTTCAGGTGTATATCCCCATACTTCTTGTAAAATAGAAGATCTTGAGAAAGCTTCTCCTGCACGACTCACTAAAAGTTCTAATAAACTAAATTCCATACCTGTAAGTCTTATACGAATATTGTTTTTATATACCTGTCTTTTATTTATATCTATCTTTAGAAATCCTATATTAATTATACCTGAACTAGGTATACTTTTATATGTTGTAATTTTATCCACACGTCTTAATACAGATCTTATTCTGGCTTCTAATTCTTTAGGAGAAAATGGTTTTACCACATAATCATCTGCTCCTAGTTCTAAACCTGTAATTCTATCGGATACATCACCAAGTGCAGTAAGCATAATGATTGGTACATCTGATTCTTTTCTTAATTCTTGGCATACACCATATCCGTCTAACTTGGGCATCATTACATCTAAAACAACTAGGTTAGGGTACTCTTTTTTAAATATGGATAATGCTTCTTCACCATCACATGCACTTATTACTTCATATCCCACGATAGATAATCGTGTTTCGAGTATTCTTCTTATACTGGTTTCATCATCCACTATTAATATTTTTTCTTTCTGATTATCCAATTTTTCGTACTCCCAAAGATTATGATTAAATTTTTACTTAGATAGATTCAGCCATTATAGTATATTCTACAGTTTTAATAGATTCGTATAAAAAGTTAAAATCTTTTGATAATTTAAAATATAAAAAAAGATAATTTTAAATTTGATTTAGGGCTTGACAAAGTTGTGTTAAAACTATTATCCTGGTTTTATGAACTGTTAAAAAAAACTTATTGCGAGTAATAACTAACAGCACCTAGTATAGTATTAGTATAGTAACTTATTCTGGAT